TTATTGCAAAATATAGTTATATATATATTGAAACAAGGTTTAGTAAAAATATGAGTAAAGTTGTTGGAATTGATTTAGGTACAACAAATTCTGTAGTAGCTGTTATGGAAGGTGGTAAGCCGACCGTTATTCCTAATAAAGAAGGTCTAAGAACTACACCTTCTGTAGTAGCTTATACAAAAAAACAGGATAAATTAGTTGGTCATATCGCTAAAAGACAGGCTGTTATGAATCCTGAAAATACATTCTATTCAGTAAAAAGATTTATTGGGCGTAAGCAAGAAGAAGTAAATAGTGAATCTAAACAATCTTCTTATAATATTAAGACGGATACTAATTTTAATATAAAGCTTGAATGTCCAGCTTTGGGTAAAGATTTTGCTCCAGAAGAGATTTCTGCACAAGTACTTAGAAAATTGGTAGAAGATGCAAGTACTTATTTAGGTCAGTCGATTACACAGGCAGTAATAACTGTACCTGCCTATTTTAATGATTCTCAGAGGCAAGCTACAAAGGATGCAGGTCAAATAGCAGGTTTAGAAGTGATGAGAATTATTAATGAGCCTACAGCTGCTTCTTTGTCTTATGGTTTAGATAAAAAGGAAAATGAGACTATTTTAGTATTTGATTTAGGTGGAGGTACTTTTGATGTATCTGTATTAGAAGTTGGTGATGGTGTTTTTGAAGTTCTATCAACTTCTGGAGATACTCATTTAGGTGGTGATGATTTTGATAGAAAAATAGTAGAATGGTTGATTTCAGAATTTAAAAATGATGAGGGTATAGATTTAGGAGAAGATCGTCAGGCTTTACAGCGATTAACAGAAGCGGCAGAAAAAGCAAAAATGGAATTGTCAAGTTTGTTTCAAACAGATATCAATTTACCTTTTATTACTTCTACTAATACTGGACCAAAGCATTTAGAGAAAAATATTACACGAGCGAAATTTGAATCTTTATGTGCGGATTTAATTCAAAGATGTAAAGTGCCAGTAAATAATGCCTTGAAAGATGCACAATTAGAGTCTCAAGGAATAGATGAAATTGTGTTAGTCGGTGGCTCAACTAGAATTCCTGCAGTTCAAGATTTAGTAAAACAAATTATAGGTAAAGATCCGAATCAAAGTGTGAATCCAGATGAGGTAGTTGCAATTGGTGCTGCCGTTCAAGCAGGAGTATTAGCAGGTGAAGTAAAGGATATTTTATTATTAGATGTTACTCCTCTCTCTTTAGGTGTTGAAACTTTAGGAGGAGTAATGACTAAAATTATTTCTCGTAATACTACTGTCCCTACAAAAAAATCAGAAGTGTTTTCTACAGCTGTGGATAATCAACCAAATGTAGAAATACATGTATTACAAGGGGAGAGAGAATTTACTAAGGATAATAAAAGTTTAGGAACGTTTCGATTAGATGGTATCATGCCAGCACCAAGAGGAGTTCCACAAATAGAAGTTACATTTGATATAGATGCTAATGGTATTTTATCTGTAAAAGCACAAGATAAAGGAACAGGTAAAGAACAGTCGATTACTATTACAGGTGCATCTACTTTACCGAAAGAAGAAGTTGAAAAGTTAGTTAGAGAAGCGGAAGAGAATTCAGATCTTGACAAACAAAAAAGAGAAAAGATCGATATAAAAAATCAGGCTGATTCTAGTTGTTATCAAGCAGAGAATCAATTAAAAGAATTATCAGATAAGATAGATCAGCAAGATAAAGTTAATTTAGAGCGGGTCATTGATCAACTAAAACAAGCAATTGCTGATGAAAATTATGATTTGATGAAATCACTTCAAGTAGATGTACAAAATTTATTAATGGAAATAGGCAAAAAAGTATACAATGTGAATAATTCAAGTCAACAGCAACAAGAAGTTAAAGAGGATGACACGGTCATAGATACAAACTCTCAGGAAGCATAAAATATATATTACAGAAATATATAAGCGGGTAACGCGATTCGAACGCGCGACATCAACCTTGGCAAGGTTGCGCTCTACCACTGAGCTATACCCGCATATACACTATTATCTTCTCAAATTATTTTTTGTATGTCAAGCTTCTAAGAATAGATATTTATTATAAATATCTATTCTATAGGATAATGTTGTAAGTGTTATGTAATAAATGAATTAAATAAGCCAGTTATTAGTACTAATCCTGCCCATATTCCTGATCCTGTATAAATTAAGTTTTTTGATTGTTCCCATTGTCCAGGTGATGCTAAAGTGACAGGAATACCTACTACTAATACTGTGGATAGAAAAATTAGAAGAAGTACTAGTATTTGAACAATTATTGTCATTTGATATCTCCTTATTAATTGATTAATAATCTTATAATATGTGCGCTTTTATATATCTTTTATATATAATAATATATATTGTGTCATATGATTTAATCATTATTGTAAGATGTATCAGTATATATATAATAACTTGTAAATAAAAGTTACTCAAAAACTGTATTATTATTTTAGTTATCTTATTCAATAATAGATTTTTTAATATAGTATTGTGTTTTTGACATTAACATAAAAGTTTAAGAAAAAAACAACAATATGTGTAAATTTCGTATACGTGCTAATTGTTATATATATGTTTTTTAATTATCTTATAAATAAATTTTTAAGAGGTGTATTTTATGTTTGCAGCAATAATTTTGACAAAATTACCGGATGCATATGTTATGTTTAGGCCATTAGTTGATATTTTACCTGTTATACCTGTGTTTTTCTTGTTATTAGCTTTTGTTTGGCAAGCAGCTATAGGTTTTAGATAAATAATGTTATATTTTGAATTTTAAGAGGTATATTCTATGGTAGAGCCTTTATTATCTGGTATAGTTTTAGGTTTAATACCAGTTACTTTATCTGGTTTGTTAGTTGCAGCTTATTTACAGTATCGTCGTGGGAATCAATTCGGATTGTAGTTGAGGTTTATTAATTATATAGATAGTACAAAGTACAAAAAATACTATAAATTTAATTCAAAATTTATAGTATTTTTTAACTTCTAAGTTATAGAAAACATTATAGTATTTTTTACCAACTAGCTTTTCTTACACCAGGTAGCAGGCATTCGTGTGACATTTCTCTTAAGACATGTCTGGATAAACCAAAATCGCTGTATACTCCTCTACTCCTACCTGTTATCCAGCATCTATTTCTTAGACGGTGCGGAGAGCTATTACGAGGTAGTTCTTGTAATTGTTTTTGTAATTTAATTTGTTCTGAAAAAAGATGACTTTTTTTAATTTGTTGTTTGATTGTTGATCTTTTTGTTTTATATTTTTTAACTAGAAGTTGTTTTTTGATTTCTTTTTGTTTTGTACTTTGTTTAGCCATTATAATTATATATAGTTTAATAAAACATAGCATTTTTCATTTAGATCTCATATTATATTATTTTCTGTACTATTGCAATAAAAAAAAGTCAATGCTGTTTTTATTAACTAGCAATGACTTTTTTAATTGATTTTTATTATTTTAATTGGTTATATGATTAAATCTATTAGCCGAATTTTCCAGACGTGGATGCAATTACAAATGCTGCGTATGTTAGTATATATCCAACTGAAAAGTGTGCTAAACCAACTAATCGTGCTTGAACAATTGATAATGCCACAGGTTTGTCTTTCCATCTAATTAAATTAGCTAAAGGAGTTCTTTCATGTGCCCAAGCCAATGTTTCTATTAATTCTTGCCAATAACCTCGCCAAGAAATCAAGAACATAAATCCTGTAGCCCATACTAAATGACCAAATAAAAACATCCAAGCCCATACAGAGAGGTTATTCATACCATAAGGATTATATCCATTAATCAGTGGAGAAGAGTTTAGCCATAAGTAGTCTCTTAACCAGCCCATTAAATATGTTGAGGATTCGTTAAATTGATTAACGTTACCTTGCCAGATAGTTACATGTTTCCAATGCCAATAAAATGTTACCCAACCTATTGTATTTAGCATCCAAAATACAGATAAATAGAATGCATCCCACGCTGATATATCGCATGTACCACCACGACCAGGTCCATCACATGGAAAACTATAGCCAAAATCTTTTTTATCAGGCATTAATTTTGATCCTCTGGAATCAAGTGCACCTTTAACTAGGATTAATGTTGTTGTATGTAAACCTAAAGCAATTGCATGGTGAACTAGAAAATCTCCAGGCCCTATTGCTAAAAATAATGAATTTTTGCCGCTATTTATTGCTTCTAACCATCCAGGTAGCCATACATTGCTTCCAGCTTGATTAGCTATACTTGATGATGAAGATAGTAGTACATCAAATCCATATAATGCTTTACCAGAACTAGCTTGTATCCATTGTGCAAATACAGGCTCAATTAAGATTTGCTTTTCTGGTGTGCCAAAAGCAATCATTGTATCGTTATGAATATATAGTCCTAGGGTATGAAAACCTAAAAATAATGATACCCAGCTTAGGTGTGAAATAATTGCTTCTTTGTGTTCTAGCATTCTAGCTAAGACGTTATTTTTATTTTGTTCAGGATCGTAGTCTCTTACAAAAAAGATTGCACCGTGAGCAAATGCTCCGACCATTAAGAAACCTGCAATGTATTGGTGATGTGTATATAAAGCAGCTTGTGTTGTAAAATCTTTAGCCATAAATGCGTAAGGAGGCATTGCGTACATGTGCTGTGCTACTAAGGATGTAATAACTCCTAAAGAAGCTAGAGCTAATCCTAGCTGTATATGTAAAGAATTAGTGATTGTTTCATATAATCCCTGGTGTCCAGCTCCTAATCTTCCGCTTGGTGGACGGTGAGCATTTAAAATGTCTTTAATATTATGTCCAATACCCCAGTTAGTTTTGTACATATGTCCAGCAACAATAAAAATAATTGCTATTGCTAGGTGATGATGTGCTATATCTGTTAGCCATAATGATTGACTTTGTGGATGAAATCCGCCTAGAAAAGTTAATATAGCTGTGCCTGCACCTTCACTTGTTCCGAATATATGTTTTGCTGTATCTGGATTAGATGCATATACACTCCAATTACCAGTGAAGAAAGGCTGTAGACCTGCTGGATGAGGTAGATTAGTTGTAAAATTATCCCATCTTATATGCTGACCTCTAGATTCAGGTATTGCTACATGAATCAAATGTCCTGTCCATGCTAGTGAACTTGTGCCAAAAAGGCCTGATAAGTGATGATTTAATCTTGATTCATTATTTTTAAACCATGCTAGTCCAGGTTTGAATTTGGGCTGTAAATGAAGCCATCCTGCAAAAAGCATAATTGCAGATAATATAAGTAAGAATATTGCTCCATTATATAAATCATTATTGGTACGCATACCAATAGTATACCACCAATGATATACGCCAGAAAAAGCGATATCTACAGGATATGTTGCGCCACCTTTAGTAAATGCTTTTACTGCTGGTTGTCCAAAGTGTGGATCCCAAATTGCATGTGCAATTGGTTTTGTTTTTAGTGGGTTTAGAACCCATTGTTCAAAGTTACCTTGCCAAGCAACATGAAATAAGTTGCCTGAAGTCCATAAAAATATGATTGCCATATGCCCAAAATGGGATGCAAATATTTTTTGGTATAAGTTTTCTTCTGTTATTCCGTCATGACTTTCAAAGTCATGTGCAGTAGCAATACCATACCAGATCCTTCTTGTTGTAGGATCTTGTGCTAATGCTTGGCTAAATTTTGGAAATTTTGTTGCCATTATTGTTATTTTCCTAATATCACTTTTATCCTACAGAAATTATTCGAGCTAAAAAGAATGCCCATGTGGTTCCTATTCCACCTAAAAGGTAATGTGCTACTCCAACAGCTCTTCCTTGTGTTATGCTTAAGGCTCTAGGTTGGATTGATGGTGCTACCTTGACTTTATTATGTGCCCATACAATAGATTCTATTAGTTCTTGCCAGTAACCTCGTCCACTAAATAGAAACATTAAGCTAAATGCCCATACAAAGTGTGCTCCTAAGAATATTAAGCCATATGCAGATAGTGCAGATCCATAAGATTGAATTACTTGTGAAGCTTGAGCCCAAAGAAAATCTCTAAGCCAACCATTAATTGTAATAGAGCTTTGTGCAAAGTTACCACCTGTAATGTGTGATACATTACCTGATGAAGATATACTACCCCATACATCAGATTGCATTTTCCAGCTAAAATGGAATAATACTATTGATAGGGAGTTATACATCCAGAAAAGGCCTAGAAATACATGGTCCCATCCAGATACTTGACATGTACCACCACGGCCAGGTCCATCACAAGGGAAGCGGAAACCTAAGTTAGATTTATCAGGAATTAAGCGAGAATTTCTTGAAAATAGAAACCCTTTAACTAATATTAGAACAGCTACATGAATGGTAAATGCATGTATATGATGCACCATGAAATCAGCTGTTCCTAATGACATAGGCATCATTGCTACTTTATTACCTACGTTTATTACATCACCTCCAAATATGTAGCTAGCTGTAGCTAGGGAGTTAGGACTTGTGTTTCCAGGAGCTAATGTATGTATGTTTTGTACCCATTGTGCAAAAATAGGTTGTAATTGAATAGCTGTATCAGAGAACATATCTTGTGATCTTCCTAAAGCTCTCATTGTATCATTGTGGATATATAAACCGAATGAATGAAAACCTAAAAATATGCAAACCCAATTTAGATGAGAAATAATTGCATCTCTATGTCTTATAATTCTGTCTAAAACATTATTATAGTTTTGAGCAGGATTATAGTCGCGGACCATAAATATAGATGCGTGTGCACCTGCACCGACAATACAAAAGCCTCCTATCCACATATGATGAGTGAATAGTGATAATTGTGTTGGATAATCTGTTGCAATATATGGATAAGGAGGCATTGCGTACATATGATGTGCGACAATAATACTTAATGAGCCCATCATTGCTAGATTAATTGCTAGTTGTGCATGCCATGAAGTAGTTAGAATTTCATATAGTCCTTTATGTCCTTCTCCTGTAAATGGACCTTTATGAGCTTCTAATATTTCTTTCATACTATGTCCAATACCCCAATTGGTTCTATACATATGTCCAGCAACTAAGAATAGTACAGCTAATGCTAAATGGTGGTGAGCAGTATCAGTTAACCATAGTCCACCTGTAACTGGATTTAAGCCGCCTTTGAATGTTAGAAAGTCTGAATACTCGTTCCAATTTAGGGTGAAAAACGGAATAATTCCTTTACTAAAACTTGGGTATATTTGTGACATCAACTCTCTATTGACCAAGAATTCATGTGGTAATGGTAATTCTTGTGGTGAGATACCTGAATCGAGTAACTTATTAATAGGTAAAGATATATGAATTTGATGACCAGCCCATCCTAAACACCCTAATCCTAATAATCCAGATAGGTGATGATTCATCATTGATTCTACATTTTGAAACCATTCAAGTTTGGGTGCTGCTTTATGATAATGAAACCAACCAGCAAATATCATTAGTGCTGACATGATTAATCCACCAATTGCAGTAGCATACAATTCAGATTCATTAGTGATTCCAGATGCTCTCCATAATTGAAAGAAACCAGATGTAATTTGAACCCCTTGGAATCCACCACCAACATCTCCATTTAAGATTTCTTGTCCAACGATTGGCCAAACAATTTGTGCACTAGGTTTAATACTTGTTGGATTACTTAACCATGCTACATAGTTAGAAAATTTAGCTCCATGAAAGTACATTCCACTTAGCCATAAGAAAATAATGGCTAGTTGTCCAAAATGTGCACTGAAAATTTTTCTTGATACTTCTTCTAAAGAACTTGTATGACTATCAAAGTCGTGTGCATCTGCATGAAGATTCCAAATCCATGTTGTTGTTTTGGGTCCTTTAGCTAACTGTCTAGAGAAATGTCCAGGTGTTGCCCATTTTTCAAAAGATGTGCTTACGGGATCTTTTTCTACAGTTACTTTGATTTTTTTTGCCTCTTGCTCTTGTGAGCTAATTGCCATCGAGATTCTCCTTTGTTGCTCTCTAAAATGGAGACAAGGAATAAAACGCTCACATGAAACATAAAATTTAATTATGTTAATCTCTGTAATATTGAGATGTGAGTTTTTATTTACTACTTATAATATTATAGTTATAACTGATAGTGTGCTTTTGATCTGTTAACAATAGTTAAAATCTTCTTTCTAGCAATATCAATATGCATATAAATTTAATTATATTGGTTTTACCTTCATTAATGCTTGTCCACAATCAACAATATCTCCATCATTGACCAAGATTTCAATAATTTCTCCATTCACTTCAGCTTCTATTTCATTCATTAGTTTCATTGCTTCTATAATACAGACAGTTTGTTTTTTATCTACACAATCATATTGTTGTACAAATGGAGATTCATTAGGTCCAGGTGACCTGTAAAAGGTTCCTACCATAGGAGATACTATTGTAGAATAAATTTCAGTTTCGTGTTTTTGAAGTTGTATTGTATTAGTGTTTGTTTTATGTTCGTGATTAATTATTTCTCTTGGTTTAATATGTTTTTGATTAATAATACTTTTTGTGGGTGTAGAATAAATGGGACTTTTAGTAATGGTTTTATTAATTGTTAATTGTAATTGATTACTTTTGATTTGTATTAAATCAATATTACTTAGTTTTACTGTAGATAGAAGTTTTTTTAAGTCTTTAAGATTGAATTGCATGCGAATTAATATCTCCTTATTTATTGAACATGTCAAGTGATATGATTTCAATTTCTTCTGGTAACATCCATATTCTTGTATAGTTATCAAATTCTATTATGTGTACATATTTGCCCTTAATGTTTTTTATACCAATTATACGACCTTTTTTTTGAAGATAATCATTAATTGGTATATATTTTTGATATATATTTCTTTGATTAAGACAATGTGTTTTAATATTATAGTCATGATTAATAATAAATATATATATTTTTTATTGTAAATACATATAATATATACTGAAGGAGATTGTATTTATTTTTATTTATTATTAGAATAAATTGAAGTATATATCTTAATTTGATGTAATATGTAGTTATTTTCTAATGCATGTTATAGAATTGTTTGTATTAATAAGTAACAATTAATTATGGTTCTATTCATGATTGATAAATTATAATTAAAAATAAATCAATTTATTTTTATATATATTCTAACGTTTCGTATATCAATAAAATATAATGCTAATAGCAGATGATTTAGACAAATTATTAGAAATTCTACCTGATTTCATTAGGAACCCTTTAGAAAAGCATCCAAAGAGGAAATATTTGATAGAAGTAGTAATGGATTTAGGAAGAAAGCCTGAGGCTCGTTTTCCAGATGGTCCTCAATATTTATCTAGTCAAACAGTTGAATGGCAAGACTTAGATTATTGTATTCAACGTATAGGTAATTTTAGTGGCGATAATCGTTCTGGCATAGAAAGAACTTTACATAGAATAAGTTCTATTAGAAATAGGAAAGGAACAATTATTGGTTTAACGTGTAGAGTTGGTAGAGCAATTTTTGGGACTATTAGTATAATAAGAGATTTGTTAGAAAGAAATCAATCATTATTACTTTTAGGTAGACCAGGAGTTGGTAAAACAACAGCGATAAGAGAAATAGCAAGGGTATTAGCTGATGAAATGGAGAAAAGAGTTGTTATAATTGATACATCTAATGAAATAGCAGGAGATGGTGATATACCTCATCCAGCAATTGGGCGTGCAAGGCGTATGCAAGTTGAGCGTCCAGAATTACAGCATCAAGTAATGATTGAAGCAGTAGAAAACCATATGCCAGAGGTAATCATTATTGATGAAATTGGAACAGAATTAGAGGCACTGGCTGCACGTACAATTGCAGAAAGAGGTGTTCAATTAGTGGGTACTGCTCATGGTAATTATTTAGAAAGCTTAATTAAAAATCCTATTTTGGTTGATTTAATAGGAGGGATTCAGTATGTTACTTTAGGTGATGATGAAGCTAAACGTCGCGGTACTCAAAAAAGTATTTTAGAGAGGAAAGCTTCACCAGCTTTTCAGGTTGCAATTGAAATTCATGATCGTGATCTTTGGATTGTTCATGAAAAAGTAGATCAGACTATAGACCAGATTTTACAAGGAGTTCCATTATTAACGCAAAGCCGTAAATTGTCTGATAATGGTATAATTTCTATTGAATACAAAGAATCGACGTTTACAGATTCTTATGCAAATACATCATTAAAGTTTAAGAGTTCTAAGTTTCTGAATATTAATAAGAACTCAAATATGCAATTTCAAGTATTAAATAAGCAAGATAAAGTATCTTGGCAGTTAAAAAATCAATTTCCGTTGAACTATTTATCTTTTGTAAAGAATGCAGATGTTGTTTTAAATCATAATCATGATAATAGAAATATACTTTTATATGCTTATTCTATTAATATTCAGCAGATTGAGGCTGTGATCAATACTTTGCAGTTACCCTTAGTTTTAACTAGAGATATTGTGCAAGCAGATTTTATTTTAGCTTTGAGGTCTAGTATTAAACAAAATACAAAGTTAAGACAAATTGCAAAATCTAGACAAATCACTATATATACTATTCAAAGTAGTACAGTACTTCATATAACAAGGGCTCTGAAGCATATGTTAAATATTCATAAATCATCTTTGCCTTATCATTATTGGCAACAAGCTTGTAATGAGAAAAAAAAAGAGGAGATGCTAGCATTAGCAGAAGTTCGATTTGCAGTTGATAAAGTAGTTATGAGTAAGAATCAATCTGTAGAGCTATTATCCCGCATTGCTAATCTAAGAAAATTACAACACAAATTAATAGAATCTTATAATTTGAGATCGCGGAGTTTTGGAGAGGAGCCAAATAGAAGGTTACGTATTTATCCAAATTAATGATATTTATGAACATAATTTGTTAGATTTTACTATAACTATAGATACAGGTCATAATATACAAGATTATAAAAAGGAAAATTATTATGTCATCAATTTTTGATAGAGTACAAGATATCGTTGCTCAACAATTAGGAGTTGATAAAAAGCAAGTAACTTTAGATGCTAATTTTGCAAAAGACTTAGGGGCTGATTCATTAGATACAGTTGAGCTTGTTATGGCTATAGAAGAAGAATTTGGATTTGAAATACCAGATGAAGATGCTGAAAAAATAGCAACTTTAGAACAGGCAATTAACTTTATAGAAGAAACTATGTCTTAATATTTAATAACGGAGAGGGTGGGATTCGAACCCACGGAACCTTGCGGTTCATCTGATTTCAAATCAGACGCAATCAACCAACTCTACCACCCCTCCTCAAGGTATTTACAATATTGTATCAGAAAGAAGACTATAAAACAATATTGTGATTTATAGTCTGTATTTAGATATTATATTATTCGTATGTTGCTTTACCTGTAAATTTTTTATTTACAGGATTATCGTTTTGTCCTATACTATGTTGTATATTACCTACTCCTGTGCGTCCAGGGTTAGATTTTTCAGGTGCTACACCATCTTTAGGATGTAGATATTGTACTTCACCATTAGGAAATATTCTATAAATTTTAAAATCTTTAATTTTGAACTTAGTTTTTAGTTGTGTGCTTAATGCTAAACATTGTTCTTTTTTAGCCAGATATAATAAGTTATCATCTTCTCGCATCACAGCTGACCCACCTGTTGGCATTTCAAAAATTTGTTCTTTTTTACTTGTCCATGTAATAGCATATTTTTCTTCGATTTCAGCTGCTCTTAACCATCCGCCAGTGCTTCCTCCAAATGTTGGGGATGGCATTTTTAGATCAATTTTATTAGCCATGATAATTATACCTTCGTGAGTAAATGAAAATTATATATTAATTATTATATATTAAATTTGTTTCTTAGTTTAGTGAAAAGAAATAAAGCTTTATATAGATGCAATATAGTTTCTATCTCACAGTGGAAGAAAGTTTTGAAGAGTTAATGGGAGCCATTAAGTATAATTGTAATAGGTTTTTACTTAGGCCTAAATATAGTGGAATTTTTTTAATATATTTTGTAATGATGTTATGTTCTTGATTATCTATTTCTATTAAGTTTTTATTTTGTGTAGCACATTCATCTAAGTATTTAAAAAATAATGGATGATCTACATTTAGTGCTACAGGAAAAATTCTTGATGCGTTTTCATTGGTTTTTCTAATGACTTGCATATCATATTGTCTTGCATCTAAGCCAATCGATTTATAAAAGTCTGATCTTTGGAGATCATTTAAATACATTGTTGCAAATACACTTAATAAAAAGAAGCGACACCATAGTCTTGATTGAAGGTTATTAAGAAACTGTGGTTGAGATTTTAATAATGCAGCAAAAAAGTCTCCATGCCTGTTTTCATCCTGGCACCAGTTTTCAAAAAATTTGAATATAGGATAAATGCGGTGTTGAGGATGTTTTTCTAAATGTCGGTAAATAGTTATATATCGCCAATAACCAATTTTTTCTGATAAATAAGTAGCATAAAAAATAAATTTAGGTGAGAAGAACGTATATTTTCTACTTTTAGTTAGGAAGCCAAGATCTAATGATAAGTTAAAGTCTCCGATAGCTTTATTTAAAAAACCAGCGTGACGAGCTTCATCTCTGGACATTAACAAAAAACATTCAGCAATAACAGGATTAGAGTATTGTAGTTTTCTTGATAATTCTTTGTATAATAAAAATCCGGAGAATTCAGCTGTACATGATCTTTCTAAGAATTCTATAAATAGTGCTTTAGTTTTTTTATCTAAGTTTTCCCAAGTTTGTTCAAACTCTTCATCACGAATAAAGTGTTGTTTATTATAATCTGCTCTGAATTCTTGTAAAACAGATTCAAATTCATAGAGATTTAAAGAAATATCTAACTTGGCCATTTCTTCAAAGTCAGTAGTGTAGAATCTAGGTGTTAATAGAGTTTCTTTTGCCGGTGTTTTATTATTATTTATGGTGTTTTGCATTATATAACTATAATATGAAGGGATATTTGTGCTTTTTTAATAATTGTGATAATTATTAATTCTATACTAACTCTAACTCTTATAATCTTTACTGATAACGTTAAAAATTTTACATTTCTTGATTATTTTTTATGCACTATTTCAATATATTTATATCAAAATTCTTAGATAGAATTTATTATTTATTTTCTTTATGTCATATTTTTGAATTTTAATTCTTAATTATTTTTGGAAATATATTAATTTTTCAAGTTAATATAAAAAAATAACTTTTTAAGTTATTTATAATAGTGTTATTAATAACTTATATTAATTTATCTTTGCGATAACTCATAAAATTTTAGATAAATAAAAAAATAACTATTTAGATTAGTTATATTATGATATACATAAAGAAGATCGACTATAAAAACTATTTGTGTATACTGTATTAAAGTTATTATATCAATAATAATGGTATATTTAAGAGGTTATTATTAATGGATATTTTAAGTTTAGGATGGGGATCATTTTTAGCTGTGTTTACATTTTCAGTAGCTTTAGTTGTGTGGGGTAGAAATGGTTTTTAATTGTAGTAAATTTATATATTGAGAGGTATAAGTTGTGTTAAATGAAATTATTACAGCAGGTTTTATAAGTTCAAGTTTAATATTATTTGGCTTATTATTAGGTTTTCTTTTACTAAAAATACAGGGTGAATAAGGCTTTAATATTATAGTTTAATTACAGAAACGTCTATGATAAAATATAATTATATTATTTTATCATATTTTTATTTTTATATAATGAAGTTAATTTGGTATTTTGTTAGTTTATTTCTAATTTTATTTATTTTAATTAATAATCCTAGATCTAATGGTGTTGGTATTTTGGGTAATCAGGGTCAAGTATTAAATTCCACCCGTAGTACAGAAAAAAATTTACAATTAATAACAATTATTTTAGTATTTTGTTTTTTTCTTTTAACTATATATAATTCTATTCATATTGATTAATTTATAATTATTGTATGTTTATTCCAAAAGATATTTGTCCTGTACCATTTGATCAATTACCTGTAAATGAATACAATGCTTTGAAACGTTCTTGTTTTTTTTCATCTGTTACTTTCCGTATTGATAGATATTGTCAAGTAGTTATTGGTTTAGCAATAGGTTTATGTATAATATTTAGTCCTTTTACATTTTTCACTATACCTTATTCACATCTTTTTTTCCGATTTAAATTTTTATTATTAGACTTAATTATAGTTAATACTATATTAATAATAATGTTATTGCGATTATATTTAGGATGGTCTTATGTTATGAAGAGGTTATTAAGTGCTACTGTTTTTTATGAAGAATCTGGTTGGTATGATGGTCAATTATGGATTAAAACTCCTGAAATCATGACAAAAGATCGTTTAATAGGTTTGTATGAAATTAATCCTTTGTTAAAACGAATTAATTATACATTGATTATTACTTTAAGTTTATTTTTTATTGAATGTTTTCTCTATTATTTGCTTTAGTAGATATGAGTATATTATATTGTATTCACAGAGCGGGGTAGAGCAGTCAGGTAGCTCGTCGGGCTCATAACCCGAAGGTCAATGGTTCAAATCCATTTCCCGCTATTTGTATTTGATGTTTATTATTAGAAAATTAATAGATTGTGTTATATTATTGTCATATCATTTTGTAATGAGTTTTTAAATTTTAAGAGAAATTTTGCATGATACTAGAAAATAAGTATATTAGAGTCGGTCAGCAAGCACCTGATTTTTCTGCTGTAGCAGTATATGATCAAGAATTTAAGAATATAAAATTATCCGATTATTTAGGTCAGTATGTAATTTTATTGTTTTATCCTTTAGATTTTACTTTTGTTTGTCCTACAGAAATTACAGCATTTAGTGATTCTTATTCTGATATTCAGAATTTAAATGCTGAAGTACTAGGTATTTCAGTTGATAGTGAATATTCACATCTAGCTTGGTTACAAACAGAGCGTGATTCAGGTGGTTTGGGTGATTTAAATTATCCTTTAGTATCTGATTTAACAAAGGAAATAAGTGCATCTTATAATGTTTTAACTGAATCTGGTAAGGCATTAAGAGGTTTATTTATAATTGATAAGCAAGGTATTTTACAACATGCACTAATTAATAATTTGGATTTTGGTCGTAATGTTGAGGATACTTTGAGAACTTTACAGGCGATTCAGCACGTTCAGACACATCCTGATGAAGTTTGTCCAGCAAATTGGACACCAGGAAGTCCAACTATTATAGCTAATCCAAAGCAGGCAAAAGAATATTTTAGTTCAATTTAATAAATAGTCACTTTTTTAAAGATTTTTAATATAATACTTTGCTATACAGTTTTATTGTATTAATACATCAGTTAATTAAATTTATATTTATAGTTAGGAAATATTTATATGTCTACGAATTTAGCAAAAAAATTACGAGAAGGAACAACTAAATCTCATAGTATGGCTGAGAATGTGAGTTTTGTAAAATCTTTTTTAGGGGGTGTAGTAGATAAAAAATCTTATAGGGTATTAGTGGCTAATTTATTTTTTGTTTATTCTGCTATAGAAGAAGAGATTGAAAAAAATAAAGACAATGTAGCAATTAAAGCTATTTATTTTCCTGAGTTAAAGAGACAATTAAGTTTAAGTCAGGATTTACAGTATTATTATGGATCTAATTGGAGTAATCAGGTTGCTCCTTCAATAGCTACACAAGCTTATGTTGAAAGAATTCATAATATAGGCAATACTCAGCCTGAGTTATTAATTGCTCATGCATATACTCGTTATATGGGAGATTTATCTGGAGGGCAAATTTTGAAAAGAATCGCAAAAAGTGCTATGCAATTATCAGACACAGAAGGAACAAGTTTTTATGATTTCCCAGATATTAAAGATGATGGTGTATTTAAGCAGAAATATCGTAAAGCCATGGATGATGCTCCATTAAGCGATGACCAAATTACTCAGATTATTGCAGAGGCAAATATTGCTTTTAATTTAAATATGAAAATATTTCAAGAATTAAATTCGAATTTGATTAAGATTATGGTTATGTTTTTAGTAAATACTATTGCTAATTTACGTAGAAAGTTGATGTAGTTTATACTTGAGTAAGTATCAAATAGTATGATAAGTTAGTGTTTATTATGTTGATTTAGTTGTGAATCTATCTTCATAATATCTTATGTGTTATAGTAGTATAATATATTTTAATTTATGGGATGATTTTATTAATGTATAAGTTAAAGACATCTAGATCTATAGAAAAAAGATTAAAAGCTACATCTAAAGGAAAAGTTTTACGGCATCAATCATCTCGTAGCCATTTATTACAAAAGAAATCTTCTAAGCGTAAACAAAAATTAAGATCAGTAAAAGTTATTAGTCAGTCAGATTATATGAGTTTGCGATATAAGTTACCTTATATTTAGTTAACTTTAAATATTAAATTAACATAAACCTATAAATTAATTATTATTACTTAAATACAAAAAAATATATTAAAGTTTAAAGGATTAATATTATTTATGACTCGTGTTAAAAGAGGTAATATTGCGCGAAAAAGAAGGAAAAGAATTTTAAAATTAGCAAAAGGTTTTAGAGGTTCACATGGATCTTTATTTCGTACAGCAAAGCAGCAAGTATTTAAAGCTTTAAGGTATTCATATGTTGGTCGTAAGAATAAAAAACGTGACTATCGTCGTTTATGGATTATTCGTATTAATGCAGCTGTTCGCCCTTATAATCTTAGTTATAGTCAGTTTATTTACAGACTTAAGCATGCAGGTATAGGTTTAAATAGAAAGATGTTAGCTCAACTTGCAATAATGGATTCACAAGCTTTTTTGTCAATTGTTAAGCATATTTTATAGATATTTTATTTCAAGTGCACAATTATACAATATACAAAAATGTGTTCTTGAAATAAAATATCTTTAGACTATTGTATTTATTTAATTCGGTTTAATATATAATAGCTAATAAGCTTAAGAGTTAGTAGAGCTTCAGAGGTATTTTCATTTTCTAATGCTTTTAATGCTCCTTGTACATGTTCTTTTGCTAAATCTTTTGCTTTCTCTATTCCATTGGTTTGTTTAATTATTTTGATAGCTTGTTGTATATCTTCTTTATTTTGGAATTCTCTTTCAACAAGGGGGTGTAATTCATTTGTTTCCTGTAAAGCAAAAAATAATGGTGCCGTTAAGTTTCCATTTTTTAAGTCAGATCCAGGCGGTTTTCCTAAGGTATCTTGGCAGCCAATAATATCTAAAATATCATCTATAATTTGAAAAGCTAATCCTAAATGTTTGCCATATAAATAAAAATTGTGTTGTGTAGTTATATTTGTATTACTTAATATAGAAGCACTTTGGCAGCTTGCTGCAATTAAAGATGCAGTTTTATAAAATGATTTCTCTATATAGTCATCTATTGAAAGAGTTGTATCAAAATGCGTAACTCCTTGTCTTACTTCTCCTTCAGCAAAATCAGTTATAACTTTAGATATAGTTTTGACTACTTCTAAATTATTTAGATTAGCTAAATACCAAGAAGATTGTGCAAATAAAAAATCTCCTGCTAGTACGGCAATTTTTGTATTAAATGTACTGTGTACTGTAAGTACACCACGTCTTGTTTGACATTCGTCAATTACATCATCATGAACTAAGCTAGCAGTGTGTATTATTTCTGTAATTTCTGCTAATCTACGATGTTCTGCTTTTATATTTGTAGATGTAGCTTTGGCTATGAGCAAAACAATAGCAGGACGAATTCTTTTTCCTCCAGCCTGAAATAAATGTTCTGCTGCTGCATAAAGTATTGGATGTCTAGCTCCTACCATCATTGTTAAATTTTTATCTAATAGAGCTAGATCTTCTACAATAGGGGAAAATATATTTGTTGATGTTACCATATTTTTAAAATTGTTAGTAAAAATTTACAAGTAGACACAATATTATAACAAGATTCTATAAAGTATGATACAGGTTGATTTATTGAAGTCATTATTTATATTAGAATAAATGTCAGAATTGTTTTTACATGTATATAATTGGTAGTTTTTTGTCTATTTGTATTAAGGAAAAAAGGTAAGAAAAGAATTATGAGTGAAAAAATTAATTTACCATTAACATTATCAGAAACTAATAACATTAGTAAGCAAACAGTTCTAATGTTATATAGGGATATGTTATTAGGGCGTAGTTTTGAAGATATGTGTGCACAGATGTATTATCGTGGTAAGATGTTTGGTTTTGTACATTTATATAATGGCCAAGAAGCCGTATCTACAGGTGTTATTAAAGCTTTACAAGATGATGATTATGTGTGTAGTACTTATAGGGATCATGTACATGCTTTAAGTAAAGGTGTATCTGCTAGACAAGTAATGGCTGAATTATTTGGTAAAGAAACTGGTTGTAGTCGTGGTCGCGGTGGATCAATGCATATTTTTTCTGCTAAGCATAATTTTCTAGGGGGTTTTGCATTTATTGGAGAAGGTATACCTGTGGCTACAGGTGCTGCATTTCAAAGTATTTATCGTAAAGAAGTATTAAAGTCGACTGATAATTTGCGTGTTTCTGTATGTTTTTTTGGTGATGGTACAAGTAATAATGGACAATTTTTTGAATGTTTGAACATGGCTGTTTTGTGGAAGTTACCTATTATTTTTGTTGTAGAAAATAATCAATGGGCTATTGGTATGGCTCATCACCGATCATCTTCTTCTCCTGAAATTCATAAAAAAGCTAGTTCTTTTGGTTTGCCTGGTATAGAGGTAGATGGCATGGATGTTTTAGCTGTACGAGAAGTTACACAGAAAGCTCTTTTAAGAGCAAGAGCCGGTGAAGGACCTACTTTAATTGAAGCTTTAACTTATCGTTTTAGAGGACATTCTTTAGCAGATCCAGATGAATTAAGATCAAAACAAGAGAAAGAAGCATGGCTAGTGCGTGACCCTATTAAACGTTTGAAAAATTATATTGTGAATAATAAATTAGCTGACCAAGTAATGATAGATGAAATATATATAGAAGTTAAGAATCACATAGATGATGCTATAGAATTTGCATTATCTAGTCCTGAACCTAGTGTACAAGATTTAAAGCGTTATTTATTTGTAGATAGTAAATAGGTTAACTGTGTCTTAATGAATAATTTATTTAAATTTAATTAAAAATTCAATTATATATTATGTCTAAAGTTTTTATGTTTGATGCCCTAAGAGAAGCTACAGATGAAGAAATGAGTAAAGATTCTTCAGTTTTTATTTTAGGTGAGGATGTTGGTCATTATGGTGGGTCTTATAAAGTTACAAAAGATTTACATGCTAAATATGGTGATTTAAGAGTTTTAGACACTCCTATTGCAGAAAATAGTTTTATGGGTATGGCAATTGGTGCTGCAATGACAGGTTTAAGACCTATTGTTGAAGGTATGAATATGAGTTTTCTATTGCTTGCTTTTAATCAGATTTCGAATAATGCAGGTATGCTACGTTATACTTCAGGTGGTAATTTTAAAATTCCTATTGTTATACGTGGTCCTGGTGGAGTAGGTAGACAATTAGGAGCAGAACATTCTCAGCGTTTAGAAGCATATTTTCAAGCGATACCAGGTTTAAAGATTGTAGCTTGCTCTACTCCTTATAATGCAAAAGGATTATTAAAATCAGCGATAAGAGATGATAACCCTGTCATTTTATTTGAGCATGTTCTTCTTTATAATTTACAAGATGAATTACCTCAGAAAGAATATTTTATACCTTTAGATAAGGCAGAATTAGTTAGAGAAGGTAAAGATGTAACAATTGTAACGTATTCTCGAATGCGACATCATGTGATGCAGGCAGTTGATAATTTGTTATTAGAGGGTTATGATCCTGAGGTTTTAGATTTAATTTCTTTAAAACCTATAGATATTGAATCGATTGGCTTATCTTTAGCTAAGACTCATCGTTTAGTTATTGTTGAAGAGTGTATGAAAACAGGTGGAATTGCAGCAGAAATAATTGCTCAAGTTAATGATAAGTACTTTGATGAATTGGATTCTCCTATAGTTAGATTATCTTCTCAAGATATACCAACTCCATATAATGGTACTTTAGAGAAAGCAACGGTTATACATCCTCATCAAATTATACAATCTGTTAAAAACTTATTGAGTACTTAAATAAATATCTAATTTGTAATATTAGTATGATGGTAAATATATTTAATAAGTAAGCGATGAAGCTTACTTATTATTGTATATAAAATTAGAAATTCATTTCAGCAGCTTGTACTTTTTCCCACTGTTTTTTCTTTAAGACAAAGAAAATTTGAGCTAAGGTGACTGCAAAAAAGAAAGCAATCATACCTTTTATTCTATTTGGACTTTGTAGTACTATTTCAGTTTCGTTTTGACCGAAGCCTCCAATATTTGGATCGTTAGTGATAATTTGATTAATTAATATGTTATTACCTTCTGATATATTAAGGTCTAAGCCATTAGGAATATTTTGCTGAATTATATTCCCATCTATAGTTTCTATATTAATTGTATAGCCACCTTTTTCTAATGTATTGATTTTGGTTATTTTTCCTGTAGCATTTGCATTAATACTATTATTGTTAGATTTATCACCACTTGGATAAATTTGTCCTCTTCCTCTATTTCCACCTACATATATAGGATATTTTAGAAAGTGTGTGTTTTTATTTTTATTAGGATCAGGTGATAAAATTGGAAAAACTATTTCTTGATTTTTATCTCCGGGAATAGGGCCCACAACTAAAATATTATCTTTTGATGTGCTGTATGGTTGAATATATACGCCTTTTGTTTTTTCTTTTATTTCTTTTGGGATAATGTTATTAGGAGCTAGTTTAAAACCTTCTGGTAGAACTACAACAGCTCCTACATTAAGAGGTCCTTTTGTACCATTACTAAGAATCTGTTTATTTTTTATATCATATGGTATTTTAACTACAGCTTCAAAGACGGTGTTTGGAAGTACGGCTTGAGGAGTTTCAATTTCGACAGGTTTTTGGGCTAAGTGACAATTGGCACAGACGATACGTCCTGTAGCTTCTCTTGGATTATCATATCCTTGCTGTGCATAAATAGGGAATGCTACCGTAATAAAAGGGTTGATTATAACAAGACTTGTAATACTAATTAATATTATTATTAATGACTTTATATTATTTATAATGGAATGTTTTAAATTCATGTTTATTTTTTATAAGTTTTTAAGAAATATGATACCCTTTATTTATAATACCATCCTATATTTATTATTATTAATAAATATAGTCCATTAGTATATTTTTCGGTATAAAATTTGATTTTAGTGTTTAATGCATTTTAAAAAAATAATACCACTTAAATATAGGAAGAAAATGGCTGATGACATTAATAATTGTGTAAAAGGATCTGTGGAAGGCGTTAAGATTGCTCCTATAATAGTTGATATAAATATGACATATTTCCAATAATTAAGCATTTGTTGTGATGATACGATACCCATAATACCTAAAATAATTTGAATTACAGGTAATTGAAATGCTATTCCTGTGCTGAATAAGAGGAATAGTATGAAATTGAAGTATTGTTCAAATGACCAAATTGGTTCTACAATATCAGCACCATAATATATAAAGAAATTGAGTGCAGCAGGTGTTAATATAGTATATGAGAAAAGAATACCTAGAAAAAAAAGAATCATGGATCCCACTAAAGCAGGTATTAATAATGCAGCTTCTTTTTTGGTAAGGCCAGGCAAAATAAATAAAATGATTTGGTAAATTATAAAAGGGCTACTTAAAGTTAAGCTTGTATATAATGCTAATTTAATTGATGCAAAAAAATATTCACCTGGTGCTAATTGCAAAAATTTAATTCCAGTAGCAGGTTGTTGCAATAAGTATGAAATATTTTTGATATATATAAAGCATAAGAGAGTTATGAGACAAAATATTGTTAATATTATAAATATTCGTTGTCTTAATTCTTCTATATGTTCAAAAATAGACATTTTATTATGATTCGATTGTTCTTTCATTCTTTGTACATCCATATGAAGTATATATTTGATTTTGTAGTATCACAATTATTTTTTTAGCGTGTAGATTTGTTATACAATAAAATCATTGTATTATCTGACAAGTATTACAAAATTTATCTTTATTCAAGGTAGTTGTATTTTAACCTATATTATAGAAGTAAGTATTTAGAATTTATAGAATACGATAGTTTTCAATATATAGAATCTTTTGGGATGATTATAAGTTCATTATATAATGATATTATTTTTATATAATTGTTTACATAAGCAAAAAATAATAATGCAGCCGAAGGAGATATCTTTTCATGATCGTTAAGGCAAGTGGTGGAAGTCCAGTTGTACAACCACAACGTTACCGAACAGCATCAATATCAACCATTGCTTTAGCAGAGCAACAGGATCGATTTTTGCAATTAGGTGAATTGAATGAATTAGTAGCATTTCTGAATTCTGGAAATAAGAGGTTAGAAGTTGCTGATTTACTTAGAAAAAATGCAAATATTTTAGTTGCAAAAGCTGCAGATAAGATCTTTGTAGGAGGATCAGCAATATCTTATCTAGAAAGACCTCAAGCATCATTTTTATCATCTGATGTATCAAATCAAATGATAGATCTACAACAATTATCAGGTGATACTCAAAATAATGTATTTAAAGGTTTACAATCTGTATTTAGTGATGGTGAAACGTTGCCTCCAGGTTTTAAGCCAATTAATGTAGTTCGTTATGGTTCTACAAGAATGAAAAAATCTCTACGTGATTTAGATTGGTTTCTAAGATATTTGACATATGCAATTATTGCAGGTGATCCAAATATTTTATCTGTAAATATTCGTGGATTAAGAGAATTAATTGATAATGCTTGTTCAAGTGCAGCAGCAACAGTAGCATTAAGGGAAATGCGTAAATTTGCTGTCAGTATTTTTGAAGGTGATTCTGAGGGGCAAAGTTTAGTTCAAGAATACTTTAATATTGTAATCGCTGAATTTGATGCACCATCTTTAACAGATAAATTAAGAAAAAGAGAATTTTCTGATGCACAAGGATTACGTTTACCTCAGGTATATAATATAGCAGGTATCTCTAAGCAGAGATTTGTTATGAAGACTAGTTTATCCACAGATGAAAAAAATACAGTTATTCGTGCTTGTTATAGACAAGTTTTTGAAAGGGATATTGCTAAAGGTTATAATATTTCTTTTACTGATTTAGAATCTCAGGTTAAGAACGGTCAAATTTCTATTAAAGAGTTTATACGTTTAATTGGTAAATCGTCAGTTTATAGAAAACAATTTTTAGAGCCTTTTGTTAATAGTAGAGCGTTAGAGCTTGCATTCCGACATTTTTTAGGCAGAGGTATTAGTTCAATAGAAGAATTTCAAAAGTATTTTGCAATTTTATCAAAAAGGGGTTTAGATGGTTTAGTTGATAGTTTGTTAAATTCGGCTGAATATTCAGATTATTTTGGTGAAGAAACAGTTCCATATTCTAGAAGTTTAGGTGAAGAGCCTCAAGAGTCGCGTAATTGGGGTCCTCAAATTAATTTATTAAATTATAGTGCTCCATTTAGAAAAATACCTCAGTTTATTACATTATTTAGTGAGTATAGGTATAATTTGCCCGATCAGCACCCTTATGGATTAGGAAATGATCCATTGCTTATTCAATTTGGAGCAATTTTTCCACAGAACCGTGTTAACTTACGTACAAGATCTGCTCCTTTTGGCAAAGATACACGTCGTATTTTAGTTCGTAGAGGACCTGGTATTTATAGTCAGATGAGTAATCCAGCCTTGAGATCTAAGTTAGCAGGTTCATTAGGGCCCAAAGTTTTTAAAGTAGATAGTGACGTTGTATCTAGTTCAGAGAATAATGTTAATTCTATTATTACTGCAGCCTATTTAAGAGTTTTTGGTAGATCTGTTTATCAAGAAGAATTATTGACACTGAAAAAATTTGAAAGTCAATTCAGGGATAGTAAAATATCTGTTAAAGAATTTATACGATTGTTAGTTAAGTCATTGACTTTTAGAGCTTTATATTGGCAACCTTTTTATATATGTAAAGCTATTGAATATATACATAATAGATTGTTAGGTAGACCAACTTATGGTCGCCAAGAAATAAATCAGTATTTTGATATTTGTTATAAGCAAGGCTATTATAAGATGGTTGATGCTATCTTAGATAGTTCAGAATATGTAGAATCTTTTGGAGATAATATTGTTCCTTATGAAAGATATTCAACGCCTGCAGGAATTGCTTCTAAAAACTTGAGGCCCGGATCTCAACAGTTGAAAATACAAAAATCTTTACGAAGTAACAATTTAACAAAAGAAAAGTTTATTACTTTAGGTAAGGTAAATGAGAGTAGAAGTCACAATAGTATTATTAAAAGAATTAATCAAGGAGTCAGTGAAAGAAGAGACCAACAAGTGATTTTTAAAGTTGAAGATTCTTCTAGTATCTCAGATAGATTCCAAATTTTGCGTGCTATTTATAGGCAAATTTTTGAGAGAGATTTAAATACTTTTGATATAGGTGATTCTTTTTACAATATAGAAAAAGCATTTTTAGCACAAGAAATCACAGTACAGAAATGTGTTGAAATTCTAGGTTCATCTACATTATATTGCAAAGAATTTTATCAACCATATCCTAATACAAAAGTTATTGAATTAGGTACAAAACACTTTCTAGGAAGAGCACCAAATAATCAGGCAGAAATTAGATATTATAATCAAATACTGGCTTCACAAGGTTTGCTAGCTTTTATTACAAATTTAGTAAATAGTGAAGAATATAATTCTATTTTTGGTATCAATACTGTACCTTATCGTCGTTTCCCTACATTACCTGCAGCAAATTTTCCAAATACGGAAAGGTTATATAATACTTTCACTAAGCAAAATGAGGTAATTGTTATACCAAGTTTCCGAGCTATTATTGGTAATCAATAAGTATTAAAATAATTTTAGTCTTTCTTGTTTTAGTACTTTGCGGCCTGTCACTTTTTGTATATATAGAGAAAATGTAGAGTAACTTGCATCTCTATAAATTTATTGCGTAAGTCATGATTATCTATTTTAATATATTATTATTAAGTTTAAAATTAGCTTACATTTATTATGAAAGCATGTGAGGAGTTTTATTAATGAGTATTGTTACTAAATCAATTGTCAATGCAGATGCAGAAGCTAGGTATTTAAGTCCAGGAGAATTAGAACGTATTAAAAGTTTTGTATTATCTGGAAAACGTCGTTTAAGAATAGCTCAGATTTTGACTGATAATCGTGAATTAATTGTTAAACAAGGAGGCCAACAGTTATTTCAAAAGCGTCCAGATGTTGTATCTCCAGGTGGAAATGCATATGGTGAAGAAATGACAGCAACTTGTTTGAGAGATTTAGATTATTATTTACGCTTGGTTACTTATGGGATAGTTGCAGGTGATGTAACACCAATTGAAGAGATTGGTTTGGTAGGTGTTAAAGAAATGTATAATTCATTAGGCACTCCTATTTCTGGTGTAGCTGAAGGTGTAAGATCAATGAAAAGTATTGCTTGCTCTTTATTATCAGGAGAAGATTCTGCAGAAGCAGGATTTTATTTTGATTACACTTTAGGTGCAATGCAATAAAAGGTAATGTATTTGTAAATTTTTAATTAATATAGAAAGTTTTAAAGGAAATCAAATATTATGCAAGATGCTATTACTTCTGTAATTAATACAGCTGATGTACAAGGAAAATATTTAGATGATAATTCAGTAGAAAAACTTAGAGGTTATTTTCAAACAGGTGAGTTGCGTGTGCGTGCAGCAGCTACAATTGCTGCAAATGCAGCCACTATAATTAAAGAATCTGTTGCTAAAGCTTTATTATATTCTGATATTACGAGACCTGGTGGGAATATGTATACTACACGTAGATATGCAGCTTGTATTAGGGATTTAGATTATTATTTAAGGTATGCAACATATGGTATGCTTGCAGGAGACCCTTCAATTCTTGATGAGCGCGTATTAAATGGCTTGAAAGAAACTTATAATTCTTTGGGTGTTCCTATTGGTGCAACTATTCAAGCTATTCAGGCAATGAAAGAAGTTACTTCTAGTTTAGTTGGTCCTGATGCAGGTAAAGAGATGGGTTTGTATTTTGATTATATCTGTTCAGGTTTAAGTTAAGTACTATTGTTTGATTTTTTATAAGGAAGTTTATGATTTAATAACTTCCTTATTATATTATATATAGTATTAATTATTTAATACATTTATTGCTTGTACTCTAGCACGTGCTTTTCTTAAATTTTGTGTTGCTTCAATTTTTTCTTTATTTGTTTTTGCTTCTGCTAAATAATTGGTAGCTTGTTCTAAATCATCTTGAACACTATTTTGATTAATTTCAGATGTTTCTTCAGCACCATTTACAAGAATTGTAATGTTATTATTTTCTACTTCTGCAAATCCACCAAAGAGAATAATAGGTATCCATTCTTTTGTAATACGTACACGCATAACACCAATATCTAATGCTGTTAATATAGGTATGTGCCCTGTTAAAATTCCTAATTGTCCTGTACTACTTGGTAAAATGACTTCTTCAGCATTTGCATCCCATACAGTTCTATCTGGAGCAATGACACGTATGTTTAATGTCATAATATCTTATCCTTAGTTATTTATTTTAGGGTTTCAGCTTTACTAATAGCTTCTTCGATGTCTCCTACTAAATAAAAAGCTTGTTCAGGTAGATCATCTAGGTTACCTTGTAAAATCATTTGAAATCCTTTAATTGCTTGTTCTAATGAAACATATTTACCTGGTGATCCAGTAAATACTTCTGCTACGAAGAATGGTTGAGATAGAAATCTTTCAATTTTTCTAGCTCTTGCAACTGTCAATCGATCCTCTTCTGATAATTCATCTAACCCTAGAATAGCAATAATGTCTTGAAGCTCTTTATATCTTTGTAGAGTTGATTTAATATTTTGTGCTGTACTATAATGTTCTTCTCCAACGATACTTGGTTGTAGCATTGTTGATGTTGAATCTAATGGATCAACTGCTGGATAAATTCCTTTTGCAGCTAGTCCTCTAGATAGTACAGTGGTTGCGTCTAAGTGTGCAAATGTTGTAGCTGGTGCAGGATCAGTTAAATCATCTGCAGGTACATAAACAGCTTGAATAGATGTAATAGATCCATCCTTTGTAGATGTAATTCTTTCTTGTAATGCTCCCATTTCTGTTGCAAGAGTTGGTTGATATCCAACAGCTGATGGCATACGCCCTAATAATGCAGACACTTCCGAGCCTGCCTGTACAAATCTAAAAATATTATCGATAAATAGTAGTACATCTTGTTTATTAATATCTCGGAAATATTCTGCCATTGTTAATGCTGTCAATCCAACTCTCATTCTTGCACCAGGTGGTTCATTCATTTGTCCATATACAAGTGCAACTTTTGAATCTGCTAGTTGATCAGCATTGATAACTTTAGATTCTTTCATTTCTTCATATAAATCGTTTCCTTCTCTAGTTCTTTCTCCTACACCACCAAATACTGATACTCCACCATGTGCTTTAGCGATATTATTAATTAATTCCATAATTAATACTGTTTTCCCTACACCAGCACCTCCAAATAATCCTATTTTTCCTCCTCTTCTATATGGAGCTAAAAGGTCCACTACTTTAATTCCTGTTTCAAAAATAGATGGTTTCGTTTCTAATTGTGTAAAAGAGGGAGCAGGTCTATGTATAGGTAAAGAGTCTGTTGCAGATATATTTCCTAAATTGTCTACAGGTTCTCCTAGTACATTAAAAATTCGACCTAATGTTGGGATACCTACAGGTACTGTGATAGGTGCCCCTGTATCAATAACTTCAATACCTCTTTGTAAGCCATCTGTAGAACTCATAGCGACAGCTCGTACTCTATTATCTCCTAATAATTGTTGAACTTCACATGTGATAATGTTGCTAGGTCCTTGTACTTTTAATGCATTAAATACTTTAGGTAATTGGCCATTGGGAAATTCAATATCTAGAACAGGACCAATAATTTGTGTTACAGATCCTTTGATACTTGTTGTTACCATTATTTTGTATATTTTAATTAATTTGTAGACAATAGATAAAATTTCTTTTAGTATTTTTTAATTTAATATAAAATATTAATGAGTTTATGTTTTTGTTGATTTATATAAATGGTGTTTAGTATAGACCAACTTAATTTAGAGATTTTCTTGTTTATTGCTATAATTCATGAGTTTCTGATTTACGTATGCTTTTAAGCCAATTTTGTGCCTCTATATAGTTATTAGGTGCTAAATATATTGCTTGTTGCCAATATTCAGCAGCTTTATTAAACATTGATTTAGATGTTGCAAGTTGATTCTTATTAGCAGCTTTTAACCCTTGGTAGTGATATATAACAGCAATATTATTAAGAGCTTGCGGTAATTTAGTATTTAATTCTAATGCTTGATGATAATATTCTAATGCTTTAATATGTTCACCATTACTTGCGTAAATAAGTCCTATATTATATAGTATATATGATCTATCATATGGATCTTCTTCTAATGCTAATGATTCATAATAATTATCTAGTGCTTCTGCGTATTCACCTTCTGATTGTGCTGACATCCCATCACGATAATAGCAAAATGCTTTTTTTTCTTCTTTACTTGTAGGTAAGACTTTTAAAACAATATCTGCTAATACTGTAAATGTTTTATCTATGAAATTATCATTTTTTTGAGAACGGGGCATAATATTCCTTGATATCTGTTTTATATCATTTTATATTTGATTGTTATAAGTTTTGTGAGTTATTGGATGGTTCTAAGTTATTTCTTGAATATCTCACTTATTTGTAATAGATAAAATCCTCTTCAATTTAGGTAATTTAAATATAGTCTAGTGAATTATAAATATATTATATATAAATAAATAGTTAAAAAACAGATGATTAATCCATTCTTTGTGATAAAAAAGATATCATATAATTTTCGTTTATGTATTTCAAGTGATAAAAAAGATAAAGTAATGTCTTTAGTTAATCCTCAAATTATATATGTTATTGATGATTCAAATCAGAATATTCAAAGTCCTGTAGATTTAAATACAAATTTTCAAGATATATCTGATTCTAATTCAGATCATGTGTTTAATCCTAATAAATTTGATAAAAAAAACAAGTTAAAGCAAAAAAAGAAAGTCCGTAGTAAAAGTCATTTAGATAATGATGAAGTATTTCTTGATGAAAGTAATAGTAATATCATTGCCAGTGTTGATAATCTATCTATATCGTTACTAAGATCTTCTAATACTAGTAAGCAAAAGAAAAAAAATAAAATAAAAGCAGAATTGAGTATAAATAATACTTCTGTATCATCACTACAATTAGATGCTGATACTGAAAAGCATAATAAAGAGATTGTTTTAGATAGGCCTTTAACAATACAAGAATTATCTGAGAAACTCAATATTCCAGTTGCTGAAATTATTACATGTTTATTTTTACAAGGTATTTCTGTAACGATTAATCAGGTTGTAGATTTATCCATAGCTACTAAAGTTGCTAATAATTATAAGGTTACTATTGTTGATGTATCTAATAGTCAATTAAATAAACAATCTAAAATAGTTTGTATAGATAAGAGTCAAGCTATAAAAAGAGCTCCAATTATTACTATTTTTGGTCATGTAGATCATGGAAAAACTACTTTGCTTGACAAAATTCGACAAACAAATTTAGTTAAACAAGAGGCAGGTGGTATAACTCAATCGATAGCTGGTTATGAAGTTGAGTGGGACAATAATGGTCAAAATGAGAAATTAATCTTTCTAGATACACCAGGCCATGAAGCATTTGTGGGCATGAGAAGTAGAGGAGTGCAAGTTACAGACATAGCTATATTAGTTGTAGCAGCTGATGATGGTTTAAAAACTCAAAGCATAGAGGCTATTAATCATATTTTAGATAATAATATACCTTTTATTGTTGTTATCAACAAAGTTGATAAATTAGAAAGCGATATACAGAAGGTGAAAAATGAATTGTCGGGATATGGAATTATTGGTGAAGATTGGGGTGGGGAAATATCTATTATAGAAGTGAGTGCAATAAAGGGACAAAATATTGATGTTTTATTATCTAATATATGTATATTATCTGATTTACAAGAATTAAAAGCAGATCCAAAACAGTTAGCAGAAGGAACAATCTTAGAAGCTTATTTAGATAAAAAGAAAGGTCCAGTTGCAAATGTTTTGATTCATAACGGTACTATCAAAATAGGAGATATTATAGTTTCAGATAAAACATTAGGTAAAGTAAAAGTTCTTTTAAAAAATAATCAAATAAAGGTTAAGAGTGCAGGCCCTTCTTCCGTATTAGAAATTTTAGGCTTTTCATCTGTACCTCACGTAGGCTCTGTTTTTAAAGTATTTCAAGATGAAAAAGAAGCTAAAGAAGTTATATCTAATTATATAGATAATAATGATTCTATGATTAAATTATTAAATTCTAGAGTTACTTTAGATAATCATAATAAAATAGAGTCATTTTCAAATCAAATAAATATTATTTTAAAGACGGATACCCAGGGTTCTATAGAAGCAGTTATTAATGCTTTTGCTCAGATTCCACAAGAGAAAATTCAAATTAATATATTATCAGCTAATTCAGGTGAAATTTCAGATAAAGATCTGAATTTAGCTTTAACGAGTAATTCTCTTATTTTAGGTTTTAATATTGGTATTGCTTCTAAAGTAAGTAGTGAGATCTCCCAAATAGGTGTTATTATTGAAACTTTTAATGTAATTTATGATTTAATTGATTATGTGAAGCGTTATATGTTAAATTTAGTGACTCCAGAATATAATAAAACTGTTTTAGGTAGTGCAGTTGTACAAACAGTTTTTTCTGTTAATAAAAAATATGTTGCAGGTTGTTTAGTTAATTCTGGTAAGCTGAAGAAAAATGCTTATATTTGTGTATCTCGTAATAATACTATTGTTTATGATGGTTTATTAAGTTCTTTAAAACGTTTAAAGGATGATGTTAGTGAGATATATGCAGTTAATGAATGTGGTGTAATGTGTAATGATTATGATTTATGGGAAAAGTCAGATATTATTGAAGCATATGAATTAAATCAAAAAGAGAAGCAATTATAAGAATATAATGAAATCTCACTAAAGTATTATGCAATTTAGTGAGATAACAAGCTAGTGAAATATATGTATTATTGATAAAATTAATCTTTATTTAAAAATGGTAATAGAGAAAGAACTCTTGCTCTTTTAATAGATTTGGTTAATTTTTTTTGTTGTTTTGATGTTAAACTTGTAGATCTTCTGGGTAAAATTTTACCTTGATCAGTGATAAATTTTCTAAGTAAGTCTATATCTTTATAGTCTAGTTCTTCATTGGGTTTTACTGGTGAAGATTTTTTATTATATAAAACCATTATTATTAATTAGTTATTTAATTTCTTTAAATAGGCTATGAGTATTACATTGTGGACAGAACTTTTTCAGTTCTAGTCTATTTTGTGTATTACGTCTATTCTTTGTACTTGTATAGCGGAAAATACCAGGGTTACGTTTGTTTTGATTTTCTATATTTATGCATGAGCATTCTAGAGTAATAACGATGCGTGCACCTTTATTTTTTCCCATTTATAGATTCTGCCTTTATCGTTAAATTATATTGAGTTTATTATCTCATGTTCATGATATAACTATCAAGTTATTTAGTAGTTTTAGATATTAAGATATGGTATTTATATAATTTTTATTGTCTATATATGTTAGTGATGCTATAATCAATTTGCAATATTTATAATTTATTAGGTATATGTCTAAAAACTTATCTGCTATTAAAAAAACACAGGTTTCTATTCGAAATAATATAAGAAATAAAATATATAAATCTATTATTAAGAATTTAACTAGAAAATATTTAAGTAATGTAAATAGCATTAATTCAGAAGATGAGCAAGAATTAAGGTCTGCTATTTATAGTAGTATAGATAAAGCTGTAAAAAGAGGAGTGATACATAAAAATAATGGTGCTCGTAAAAAATCTAAAATAGCGAGATCCAGTAAGAATCTGTCTACTTGAAAATGATTGTCTATTTCAAATTTGTTTTATTATTTTACACTTTATTAAAGATGTTTCTTTAATAAGTGTATATTATTTAAATACACATTTACTATTTAATTTAACAAAAAATTTTATTTAACAACTAAAGTAAAGTGTTTTGTTTTAGAGTGTTTTTCAATAATAAATAAATTATTGGAGTTTTCTGGTGTCCAGAAAAGAAATTATACCATTTATTTTCCCTGATCTAGTAGAGATTCAAAGGACAAGTTTTAAAAGATTTTTTCTAGAAGGTTTAGTTGAAGTTTTAGATTCATTTCCTGTAATTACAGATCCAACTGGTAAATTAGAGTTACAATTTTTTGGTAGAGAATATAAATTAAAATTTCCGCGTTATAGTGTTAGACGAGCAAAAAGTAGAGATAGAACTTATAGTACTCAAATATATATACCATCTAAACTAACACGTAAAGATACTGAACTCTTAAAAAATAGTAAAGATATCGATACTGTTAATGTATTGGATATTCAAGATAAAAATAAAAGATATAAGAAGAGACCTGTATTCATTGGTGATTTGCCTTTAATGACAAATCGTGGAACATTTATTATTTCAGGGACCGAGAGAGTAATTATTAATCAAATAGTTAGAAGTCCAGGTATTTATTATAAACAAGAATTAGATAAAAATGATAAACAAATATATAGTGCGAGTTTAATCTCTAACCGCGGTTCATGGCTAAAGTTTGAAATTGATTCTAAAAAACAGATATGGGTAAGAATTGATAAAACACATAAAGTGAATGCTTATATATTTTTACGAGCGATTGGTTTAAGTAGTGAAGATATTAAAAAAAACTTGACTAAATTTTCTTTTTTGTTAACCTCCTCTTCAGTATATGAGAAAAAAGAGTTAGAGAAAGAAATAGGTAAATCTTCTGTAGAGGAAGTTACTGATGAAGAAGCACTACTAATTGTTTATGGCAAGCTTAGACCTAATGAACCAGCAACTGTTTCGGTAGCTAAACAAATGTTATATGCACGTTTTTTTGATCCTAAGCGTTATGATTTAGGTGAAGTTGGTCGGCATAAGTTAAATAAAAAACTGAATTTGAAAATACCTAAGTCATTTAGAGTTCTTTCTCCTCAAGATATATTAGTAGCTATTGATTATTTAATTAATCTTAAAGAGCAAAATATAGGTGTATTTGATGATATAGATCATTTGGGTAATAGAAGAGTAAGATCAGTTGGGGAATTGTTGCAAAATCAAGTACGTATAGGATTAAATAGATTAGAGAGAATTATTCGTGAGCGTATGATGATTTGCGATCTGGACTCCTTGAGTTTATCTAATTTAGTAAATCCTAAGCCATTAATGGCCTCTGTTAGAGAGTTTTTCGGTTCAAGCCAGTTATCACAATTTATGGACCAAACTAATCCTTTATCTGAATTAACTCATAAGCGAAGAATTAGTGCATTAGGTCCAGGTGGTTTAAATAAAGATCGCGCAGGTTTTGCAGTTAGAGATTTACACCCTAGTCATTATGGTCGTATTTGTCCAATTGAAACTCCAGAAGGTCCTAATGCTGGTTTAATAGGTTCTTTAAGTATATATGCTAGAGTTAATGAATACGGTTTTATTGAAACTCCTTGTTATAAGGTTAATTCTGGTAAGGTTTTAAAGAATAGTTTTCCAATTTATATGACTGCAGATGAAGAAGATGAATTACGTATTGCTCCTGCTGATATTTCTATTAATGATTTAAATTATATACAGAATCAAGTTATTCCAGTTAGATATAGGCAAGAATTTATTACCTCTAGTGTTGCTCAGGTTGATTATATAGCAGTTTCTCCTATTCAGGTCATTTCTGCGGCAACTTCATTAATTCCGTTTTTAGAACATGATGATGCTAACCGTGCATTAATGGGTTCAAATATGCAAAGACAGGCTGTCCCTTTATTATATCCAGAAAGATCTATTGTCGGCACAGGTTTAGAGGCAAAAATAGCTAGGGATTCTGGTATGGTAATCATGAGTAGAACAGATGGATTTGTTAGTTATGTCTCAGCTACTAAAATAGGTATCCAAGATCTAGAAGGAAAAACTATACATTATCGATTAAAAAAATATTATCGATCAAATCAAGATACATGTATTAACCAACGTCCTATAGTTTGGCCTGGGGAAAAAATTAAGATAGGGCAAGTTATCGCTGATGGTGCTTCTACAGAGGGTGGTGAGATTGCATTAGGACGTAATATTTTAGTAGCATATATGCCTTGGGAGGGTTATAATTATGAGGATGCATTTTTAATTAGTGAGAAATTAGTTTATGAGGATTTATATACATCGATTCATATTGAAAGATATGAAGTGGAGTGTAGACAAACGAAATTAGGAACAGAAGAAATTACTAGAGATATTCCTAATGTAAGTGAATCGTCCATTAGCCTTTTAGATAAGAATGGTATTATTATTGTAGGTTCTTGGGTTGATGCTGGTGATATATTAGTAGGAAAAATTACGCCCAAAGGAGAATCTGATCAACTTCCGGAAGGAAAATTATTGCGTGCGATATTTGGTGAAAAGGCTAGAGATATGAGAGATACTTCTTTACGTTTACCTAATGCAGCTAAAGGAAGAGTTGTGAATATTAAGGTTTTTACTCGTCAGAAAGGTGATGATCTATCACCAGGTACCAATGCGATGATTAGAGTTTATGTTGCTCAAAAAAGGAAAATTCAAGTAGGTGATAAAATGGCGGGTAGACATGGTAATAAAGGTATTATTTCCCGTATTTTACCGAGACAAGATATGCCTTATATGCCAGATGGTACACCTATTGATATAGTTTTAAATCCTTTAGGTGTTCCTTCTAGAATGAATGTTGGTCAATTATTTGAGTGTTTATTAGGTCTTGCAGGTGAATACTTATCTAAACGTTTTAAGGTTTTACCTTTTGATGAAATGTATGGTCCAGAAGCTTCAAGAGCATTAGTAAATAATAAATTAAAACAGGCTAGTTTATTAAAATCTTGGTTATTTCATCCAAGTCATCCAGGTAAAATCAGATTGTTTGATGGAAGGACAGGTGAAGCATTTGATAATCCTATTACTGTTGGAAAAGCTTATATGCTTAAATTAGTTCATTTAGTGGATGACAAAATTCACGCTAGATCCACTGGACCTTATTCTTTAGTCACGCAACAACCTTTAGGAGGACGTGCACAACATGGTGGACAGAGATTAGGAGAGATGGAAGTCTGGGCATTAGAAGCATTTGGAGCAGCCTATACTTTACAAGAATTATTAACTGTAAAGTCTGATGATATGCAAGGTAGAAATGAAGCCTTAAATGCTATTGTTAAAGGAAAACCTATTCCTAAGCCAGGTACTCCTGAATCATTTAAGGTTTTGATGCGAGAGTTACAGTCTTTGGGACTTGATGTTGCTGTTCATAAATTAGAGTTATTTGATAATGGCACAAATAGAGGAGTTGAGATTGATTTAATGTCATATGATAAGAGTTCTCAAAATACAAATAAAACTGTTTTCATTAATAAAGATTTATATTCAGATCTAGAAATAGCAAATGATTCTTAGGAATATTATATTTTTTTGTATAGTTTTTATATAGGTATATAATTTTTATGACTAAATTAGAAAGATATTTTGATTATGTAAAAATTAGTTTAGCATCTCCAGAAAAAATAAGACAGTGGGGAGAACGAGTATTACCTAATGGTCAGATAGTTGGTGAAGTTACAAAGCCTGAAACAATTAACTATAGAACTTTGAAACCTGAAATGGATGGTTTATTTTGTGAACGGATTTTTGGCCCAGTAAAGGATTGGGAATGTCATTGTGGTAAGTATAAAAGGTTTAGGTATAAGGGTGTTGTTTGTGAGAGGTGTGGGGTTGAAGTTACAGAATCTAAAGTTAGAAGACATAGAATGGCTTATATTGAACTAGCAGCCCCAGTAACACATGTTTGGTATCTTAAAGGAAGTACGAGTTATATAGCTTTAGCGTTAGACTTAACTATTAAAGATGTAGAAAAAATTGTTTATTTTCATTCTTATGTTGTCACTAATCCAGGTGATTATAATAAATTAACTTATATGCAGTTATTAGAAGGTTATGAATGGCGAGCATTAGAAGATAAATTATATCCAGAATCTTCTAATTTATTTGGTATTGAAGTTAGTATAGGTGCTGAGGCTATTTATACATTATTAAAGAATTTGGATCTAGAAACAACAGTAGAAGTATTAAGAGAAGAATCATTAAAACCCCCTAAGGTATTAAAAAATCCATCTCCTAAATTTAATAAAAAGATGAAAAGGTTACGTTTATTAGAAAACTTCATTGCTACAGGTGCAGATCCCTCTTGGATGATTTTTTCTATTATTCCCGTTATTCCTCCAGATTTAAGACCTATGGTGCAATTAGATGGTGGTAGATTTGCAACAGCAGATTTAAATGAATTTTATCGTAGGATTATTAATAGAAATAATCGCCTTGCAAGGTTAAAAGCAATATTAGCTCCTGAAATCATTATTCGCAATGAAAAAAGAATGTTACAAGAGGCAGTTGATTCATTAATGGATAATGGACGGCGTGGACGTACTGTTGTTGGGGCTAATAATAGACCTTTAAAATCATTATCAGATATTATTGAAGGTAAACAAGGCAGATTTCGCCAAAATTTATTGGGGAAGCGAGTTGATTATTCTGGTAGATCTGTCATAGTTGTAGGTCCTAGTTTGAAATTACATCAATGTGGTTTGCCTCGTGAAATGGCTTTAGAGTTATTTCAGCCATTTGTTATTCATCGTTTGATTTTGCAAGGTTTAGTTAATAATATTAAAGCTGCTAAAAAAATTATTCAGAAGAATGAAGCAATTGTTTGGAATGTTTTAGAAGAAGTTATTCATGGGCATCCAGTATTGTTAAATAGAGCACCTACTTTACACAGATTAGGTATACAAGCTTTTGAACCTATTTTAGTTGAAGGTAGAGCAATTAAATTACATCCTCTTGTATGCCCTGCATTCAATGCAGATTTTGATGGTGATCAAATGGCTGTCCATATTCCTTTATCCTTAGAAGCACAATCAGAAGCACGTTTGTTAATGCTTGCACCAAATAATTTTTTATCTCCAGCAACTGGACAACCAATTTTAATGCCAAGTCAAGACATGGTTTTAGGTTGTTATTATTTAACAGCTAATAATCCAGCCTCTCAAATAGGTCAAGGCCATTATTTCACAGATTTGGAAGATGTATTGATTGCTTATGAGCAGAAGAGGATAGGGCTACATGCATTTGTTTGGGTAAGATTTCAAGGGTCTGTAGATCAATCAAATCACGATGTTTTAATTAAGTCAGAAATGATGGCAAATGGTTTTTTAACTAAGACTTATCAAGATAGAATTGTTAAAGAGGATTCGAATCATAATATTTTAGTACAGTATATTAGAACTACTCCTGGTCGGATTTTATTTAATAAAGTAATACAAGAATCTTTAATAGATTCATAGTTTTATTTATGGAGATAGCATAATGAAAAGGAAAATCAAAGAATTGCAGTTTTCTAATCAGGTAATTGATAAGTCACAGTTAAAACAGCTTATTATATGGTCTTTTAGAAACTATGGTATAGCTCGTGCAGCTAATATGGTGGATAAACTAAAAGATTTAGGATTTTATTATGCAACTAAGGCAGGTATTTCATTAAGCTTAGAAGATTTGAGAATTCCACCAAGCAAAAAAAAATTGCTGAATGCAACTATTGATTCTATTTCTGAAACAGATCAACGTTTTAAAAGAGGAGAAATAACAGCTGTAGAACGATTTCAAAAAGTAATAGATACATGGAATAATGCAAGTGAAACACTGAAACAGGATGTGATCAAATATTTTAAAAATACAGATCCATTAAATTCAATTTATATGATGGCTTTTTCAGGTGCAAGAGGAAATATTTCACAGGTAAGGCAATTAGTTGGAATGAGAGGATTAATGGCAGATCCACAAGGTCAAATAATTGATTTACCAATATCTAGTAATTTTAGGGAAGGGTTAACTATTACTGATTATTTTATTTCATCTTATGGTGCAAGAAAAGGCCTTGTTGACACGGCTTTACGAACAGCTGATTCAGGTTATTTAACACGTAGATTAGTAGATGTTGCACAAGATGTTATTATTCGTGAACATAATTGTAAAACATCCAAAGGTATTTTAGTTGAAGAGATGATCGATAATCAAAAAGTTTTAGTTACTTTAAAACAAGCACTACTTGGTAGAGTATTGGCCGAAGATGTTATAGATCCTGTATCACATGCTGTTTTAGCTTATGCTGATCAGTGTATAGACCCATCTTTAGCTGATAGTATTGTGCAATCTGGATTGGTAAGAATCCTAGTTAGGTCACCAATTACTTGTGATGCTACTAGGTCTGTTTGCCAGTTGTGTTATGGATGGAATCTAGCTCATGGAAAAATAGTTGATTTAGGAGAAGCTGTTGGAATTATTGCTGCTCAATCGATAGGTGAACCGGGTACTCAATTAACAATGAGAACTTTTCATACAGGAGGTGTATTTACTGGTGAATTAGCTCAGACAATTACTAGTGCTTTTGATGCTAGAATTGAGTACAGTGATGATATGGAAATAACATATACTCGAACACGTCATGGAGATAATGCTTGTTTAATTAATTCTGATTGTAAATTAAAGCAAATTGATTTAAATGGGGTAGAAACTTTTATTCCTTTGACTAAAGGAACAATATTATTAGTACAAAACCATGCATCTGTAAAAAAAGATGATATTATTGCAGAATGTCCATTAAGTACTAGAAATGTTACAGAAAGAGCACAAAAGCCTGTTATGACAGATTTTTCTGGCAGTATACATTTTGCAGATCTAATGATAGAAGAAATACAAAGTAAGCAAAATATTTTTCGTAGTGTACATAGTGAAGGTATTATGTGGGTTTTGTCTGGTAAAGTTTATAATATTCCTGATAATGCTCAATTGATGGTAGTTGAAAAAGAGGAAATTTCAAAAAACAGTTTATTAGCTCACACTCAATTGATAAGTAAATATAATGGGTATGTATATATTTCTCCAAATCAAGATAAGAATCTTAGTCAAGAAATACAAGTAATTACCGCTTCTAAGACTTTCTCTGCAATGAATATATTGATGAATCATAATAATGACCCTAATAATCATATTTTAGAAATAAATAATAAAGATAAATTTTTATTAAAAATTTCTGATAAGCAAAAGCTTTTTAATGGTCAGATTATAGCTGAATTAATTTCTAATGTTTATAAAACTAAAACGGGTGGAATTATTAAGTATTTAGATCTTGATGTATCAAAGAAGAAGATCAATTTAAGTAAAACTTATTATGATATTTTGGGTCCTGGTTATATATTATGGATTTCTGAAGAAACTCATGAAATAAATAAAGATATTTCTTTATTGTTAATAAAACATGGAGATTTTGTTGAAGCAGGTACTGAAATAATAAAAAATGTATTTGCAAAAAATTCAGGTATTCTTGAAGTTTTTCAAAAAGATGGAATTGTTAGAGAAATTATTATTAAGCCTGGAAAAGTATACCAAATTAATAGTCATGAAATGAAAAAACATGAAGGTAAATATCGAGGTTTTTTAAGACCAGGTGAGAAAATAGCAGATGGTATTGTAACAGATAAACTTGTATATTGGGAATATATTCAAACCAGTTTGGATAGTTTTATTCTGATCAGGCCAGTCATAGTATATTCAATACCAAGTAAAATTTTAGATTGTAGATATACAGAAGATTCTTTTGCAATAGATGTGATAGATCTGCAGTTAGTTCGAAGAATTAATTATCGAGATGGAGAAAGAGTCAAATCAGTTACAGGTATAAATCTTTTGAATACATATCTTGTTTTAAATTTACAAGAACATGCATTTAGTCAAAATTGTACTGTGCATTTTGAGACAATTAGTAATGATAGCGTATATACAAAAGTTTTGAAGCTCATAACTTATGATATCCTTGCGATAAGAGATTCTAGTATGCGTAATGATCATAATATATCTGTTAATACACGTATTTTAGTCAAAAATAATCAATATATTACTGAAAAATCAGTGATTGCACAAACAGAAATACGATCATTAACTGAGGGTAAAATTGAATGTATACAAAATAAAGAATTATCAAATCGTAGAGTTTTAATTGTTAATAATACAGATTTAAGAATTTTTAAGGTTGTTGCAGGGCAAGTAGTTAAAGTAAAAGTTCATGATTGGGTTTATGTGGGTGATGAAATTATGACTAATACTAATACTTTAGACTCAGGACAAATTATTTCTATTAAAAATAATCAAGTGATTATGAGAATAGGTCGACCATATTTAATTTCTAATGGGTCGACTTTACATGTATATCATAATAGTTTAGTTCAACGAGGGGAAAATATAGCTACTCTAGTTTTTGAAAGAGCCAAAACAGGTGATATTGTACAAGGTTTACCTCGAATTGAAGAAATTCTTGAAGCTCGTAGAAAATCTGATAATTCTTTTAATCCTCATATAATTTTAGAATCTAAGTTTCGTCATTATTTAGATAAGGGATTAAGTCTTTATGATGCAACAAGACTAAGTTTATTAGATACACAATTAATGCTAGTGAAAGAAGTTCAGTTAGTATATCAATCACAAGGTGTAGATATTGGTGATAAACATATTGAGGTAATTGTTAGACAAATGACTTCTAAAGTAAAAATAGAAAATGGCGGTGATACAGAGTATTTGCCCGGAGAAATGATTGAATTACAAAAAATAGAATCAATAAATAAATCTTTAGCTTTATTAAATCAGAATGAAGCCCTATATCATCCTATCTTGCTTGGTATAACAAAAGCTTCACTGAATACAGAAAGTTTTATTTCTGCCGCTAGTTTTCAAGAAACCACAAAAGTACTAACAGAAGCAGCTATTTCTGGTAAATTAGATTGGTTAAGAGGATTAAAAGAAAATGTGATAATTGGACGTTTAATACCAGCTGGTACTGGTTTTAATGCTTATAATAATCCAGTATTAAAAAATATAGATAGTGTTGTATCACCTGTTAATGATATTGATAATATAACTAATAATGATAAAGCAAAAATAAAGTTTGATGATATTATTCTAGATGATAGAAGTGCAAGAAATTATCCAATGAATTTAAATATTTAGATGTAATTTCATTGACTAATATATTTTATTTTTACTTATGATATGATTAGATATTATTAAGTGTTTTTTGGTGTTGATATTTTTTATCAAGTTTATAGGTATTACCGTTAATTTATTACAGCATAATTATGGCAATTGTATCACTAGCAGAATTATTAGAGGCAGGAGTTCATTTTGGTCACCAAGCTAGACGTTGGAATCCTAAAATGTTTCCATACATTTATACAGAACGTAATGGAATCCATATAATTGATCTTGTACAGACAGCTCAATTATTGACAGAAGCATATGACTTTGTTAAAAATTCAGCATCAGAAGGGAAGAAATTCTTATTTTTAGGTACAAAGAGGCAGGCATCAGGAATCATTGCTCAAGAGGCTATACGTTCAAATTCTTATTATGTAAATCAGAGATGGTTAGGAGGTATGTTAACAAATTGGGTTACAATAAAATCAAGGGTTGATAGATTAAAAGAATTTGAAAATCAAGAAGCTGAAGGTTTGATAGATCAACTCCCTAAAAAAGAAGCTGCAACAATACGTAAAGAGCTTGATAAGCTAAGAAAGCATTTAAATGGTATAAAGAATATGAAAAATCTGCCAGATATTGTAGTTGTTATTGATCAAAAAAGAGAAACAACTGCAATTCAAGAATGTATGAAATTAGGGATACCTACAATTTGTATATTAGATACAAATTGTAATCCAGAAATAATAGATATTCCAATTCCAGCTAATGATGATGCTATTAGATCTATTCAATTAATTGTGAGTAAAATAGCAGATGCTATTTTAGAAGGACAGAATAATACATAAGATATTGATAATATATTTTATATTTTTATATTAAAGGGATTTAATAAGAATGGTTATACAAATTACTGCACAAAGTGTAAAAGAATTACGTAATCGAACAGGAGCTGGAATGATGGACTGTAAAAAAGCATTACAAGCTTCAAGTGGTGATATTGATATTGCTATTGAAAGTTTAAGAAAAAAAGGTTTAGCTTCAGCGAATAAAAAGGCTGGTCGTATTGCTACAGAAGGTATAATTGAGAGTTATATTCATGCAGGATCAAGAATAGGTGTACTGGTTGAATTGAATTGTGAAACAGATTTTGTGGCAAGACGTGTAGAATTTCAACAGTTAGCTAAAAATATTGCTATGCAAATAGCTGCTTGTCCATTAGTAGAATATGTTTCTACTAGTGATATTAGTCAAGATGTGATTGATAATGAAACACGTGTTGAAGCTGAGAAAGAGGATTTAGCTAATAAAAATCAAGAAATAAAAGATAAAATAGTTGCTGGTAGAATACAGAAAAGATTGCAAGAACTTTCTTTAATGTCGCAACCATTTATTCGTGATCAAGCAATTTTAGTAGAAGATTTAATTAATCAATCCATAGCGTTGCTTGGAGAAAATATTAAAGTAAGGCGTTTTCAGAAATTTATTTTAGGTGAAGGTTTAGACAAAAAAAATACTAATTTTGCCACAGAAGTATCTAATATCATCTCACAATAAATGTATTAGATATGTATTCATGTATTTTACTTTTAAAAATAGATGCGTTTTATTGATAATAAAGCTAAATCAGAGTTATATACATATATAATTAAGGTTGATAGCTTTTTTAGATGCAATATATATTGTGTCATTTATTTAATATTTTTTTATCATTTATTATAATATTATTTATTATGTATCAGAGTAGAATAGAAGAATTTTATTCATTTGTATCTATTTCATCAGTTGAAGTCGGAAAGCATTTATATTGGCATATAGGTGATTATCGTGTTCATGGGCAAGTTTTTATTGTATCTTGGTTAGTAATTATTACTTTGTTAACGATTGCATTTCTTGGCACAAGAAATTTAGAGAGAATACCACAAAGTTTTCAAAATTTTATGGAATTTATACTTGAATTCTTACAAGATATTGCAAAAAATCAGATAGGTCAGCATGAATATCGTCCCTGGGTTCCTTATATTGCAACAATTTTTTTGTTTATTTTAGGAAGTAATTGGGCAGGTGCTTTAGTGCCTTGGAAACTAATTCATTTACCAGAAGGAGAGTTAGCAGCTCCTACAAATGATATTAATACGACTGTGTCTTTAGCTTTGCTTACTTCATTGTCTTATTTTTATGCAGGTTTGAGTAAAAATGGATTAGGATATTTTGCTAGGTATATTGAACCTACACCAGTTTTATTACCAATCAATATTTTAGAGGATTTTACTAAACCTCTTTCTTTAAGTTTTAGGTTATTTGGTAATGTATTAGCTGATGAATTGGTTGTTTCTGTTTTTACACTTCTAGTTCCTATTCTAATACCATTGCCAGTTATGATATTAGGATTGTTTGCAAGTTCTATTCAGGCACTTATTTTTTCCACTTTATCAGCTGCTTATATAGGTGAAGCGATGGAAGGACATGGTGAGCATTAAATCTGTATATTCATGAAGTTAAATTAATTTAATTATCTATATGATAAACGAAATCTGTTAATTTTCTATACACGTTATATCAAAATACAAATTTTAATTATGGATTCAATTATTTCTGCTGCATCTGTTATTGCTGCTGGTTTAGCTGTTGGACTAGCTGCAATTGGTCCTGGTATTGGCCAAGGCAGTGCTGCTGCTAATGCTGTTGAAGGTATTGCAAGACAGCCAGAAGTTGAAGGAAAAATTAGAGGTACACTTTTATTAAGTTTAGCTTTTATGGAATCTTTAACTATTTATGGTCTAGTTGTTGCTTTATCATTATTATTTGCTAATCCTTATACTAATTAGTTCTATTTTTTGCGCTTAGTTTTTATATTTTTAATTAAGAACTAAGCGCTTTATCTAAATTAGAATTTTTTCTTAATATAAGTTATTTTTTAATCTAAAATTTATAATCATGAACTTACCACTTTTGTTAGCTATAGAAGCAATGAACACAGAAGTTGAGGGAGGTCTATTTGATTTTAATGCTACTTTACCTTTAATGATATTGCAATTTATTGCTTTAACTGTTATTTTAAATTTTCTTTTTTATCGTCCTGTGACTGATATTTTAGATGAAAGAGATGAATATATACGTAATACTTTGACTGCAGCCTCAGCATCTTTGTTAAAAGCTGATGAGTTGGTTCAAAAATATGAGAAAGAATTAGCAGAATCGCGGAAACAAGCCCAAGATATTATTAAAAAGTCACAACAAGAAGCTCAGGATCTTGTTAGTATTAAAATTCAGGAAGCTCAGCGAAATACAGATAAATTAGTTGTAGATGCATCTATTCAGTTGAATGCACAAAAAGAGCAAGCTTTAAGTGCTTTAGAATCACAAATAGAGACTTTAAGTAAGCAAATTAAATTAAAATTATTAGATAAAGAATTGTTGATTTAATTTTATAACTAATACTGAATAATGATCTGAAGGAAGATGATGAATAATATATTACAAATATTTAGTATTATAACTGAATATGATAAGAAAGGCTTAAGTTTTAATACTAATTTTTTAGAAGCAAATGTTATTAATATTACATTATTATTACTTGGGTTAATATATGTGCTTAAACAGTTCTTAGGATCTATGCTTAAAATTAGGCAAGAGAAAGTTATTTTAGCAGTTCAAGAATCAGAAGAACGTTTAAAAGAAGCACATACTAGATTGCTTGAATCAGAAAAACAGTTAGCTCAAACTCAAATAATTATTGGTGAAATAGAGCAAGAGGCTTCAATAACATCTCAGAAAGTGCGTGAATCTATACTAGCACAAGGAAAAATTGATATAGAAAGACTAATTGCGACTGGTAAAGTTAATATTGAAACAGCTGAAAGACAAGCCCAAAAACAAATACAAGCTCAAATTACTTCTTTAGCACTGAAGCGTGTAAAGTTACAATTACAAAGCGAAATTAATATAGATATACAAACAAAAATTTTGGATAGAAATATTATGCAGTTAGGAGGTAAGATATGAGCAGCCAGAGTCCTATGGCTAAAGTAGTATTACCATATGCAGAAGCTTTACTAGAATCTGTGCAAGAGCTAAATTTAGTAGAGCAAACCAATTCAGATGTTTCTGTAATTTGCAATACATTATCGGAGTCAAAAGATTTAAAAAGTTTTTTAGAGAATCCGCTTATTTCAGCATTAGCAAAGAAAAATGTAATCACAAAAATTTTCTCAAATCAAGTTAATGATAATGTTTTAAAATTTTTATTAGTGATTATTGATCGTCGTAGAATAGCACTGCTAGATTTAATTATTGAAAAATACTTAGAACTCTCTTATAAACAAGACTCTATTACGGTAGCGCATATTTTAACACCTATCTCTTTGACAGAAGTGCAAAGTGATCAACTCATAGAAAAGTTAAAATTGATTACTGATAGTAATAAAATTCAACTTGCTATTGATATAGACTCTACTATAATAGGTGGGCTAAAAATTCAAATAGGGTCAAAAGTTATTGATTGTAGTTTATCAGGAAAATTAAATCAGATGGCTAGTTATCTGAATGCTATTTAAAAATTATTTTAAATATGCATAAATATTATAATTAATGTATTATATCATAAATTAAGATGGCAAATATTAGACCAGACGAAATAAGTAATATTATTCGTCAACAAATAGATAAATATGATCAGACTGTTCAGGTTACTAATGTAGGTACTGTACTCCAGGTAGGGGATGGCATTGCTCGTGTTTATGGCTTAGATGAAGTTATGGCAGGAGAGCTTCTTGAATTTGATGATCAAACCATTGGTATTGCTTTAAATTTAGAAAGTGATAATGTAGGCGTTGTATTAATGGGGGATGGTAGGAATATTTTAGAAGGAAGTTCAGTTAAAGCAACAGGTAAGATAGCACAAATTCCAGTTGGTGATGAATTTTTAGGTCGAGTAGTAGATCCTTTAGCGCGTCCTATTGATGCAAAAGGTACTCCTAATTCTGTGGAAACAAGATTAATTGAGTCTTATGCCCCTGGGATTATTGGAAGGCAATCTGTTTGTGAACCTTTACAAACAGGCATTACTGCAATAGATTCAATGATTCCAATTGGTCGAGGTCAAAGAGAATTAATTATTGGTGATAGACAAACAGGTAAAACTGCTGTTGCCCTAGATACTATTATTAATCAAAAAGGCCAAGACGTAATCTGTGTTTATGTTGCAATAGGGCAAAAAGCATCATCTGTTGCACAAGTAGTATCTGCTTTAGAAGAGAAAGGAGCTTTAGATTATACAATAATTGTTGCTGCAAATGCTGATTCACCTGCAACATTACAATATATCGCACCATATACAGGTGCAGCATTAGCAGAATATTTTATGTATAAAGGTAAAGCAACATTAGTTATTTATGATGATTTGACAAAACAGGCTCAAGCATACCGTCAAATGTCTTTATTATTACGCAGACCTCCTGGACGAGAAGCTTATCCAGGTGATGTATTTTATTTACATTCTCGACTATTAGAAAGAGCAGCAAAGTTAAATAGCGATTTAGGTGGTGGTAGTATGACAGCTCTTCCTATTATTGAAACTCAAGCAGGAGATGTTTCTGCATATATTCCAACTAATGTAATTTCTATTACAGATGGTCAAATCTTTTTATCAGGAGATTTATTTAATTCTGGAATTAGACCTGCTATAAATGTTGGTATATCAGTATCTCGTGTTGGCTCTGCAGCTCAAATTAAGGCTATGAAGCAGGTAGCTGGTAAATTAAAGTTAGAATTAGCTCAGTTTGCTGAATTAGAAGCATTTTCACAGTTTGCATCTGATTTAGATAAAGCAACTCAGAATCAACTGGCACGTGGTCAAAGACTACGTGAAATTTTAAAGCAAGCACAAAATTCTCCTATTCCAGTAGAAGAACAAACAGCCATTATTTATACAGGAATTAATGGTTATTTAGATGATATTGATTTACCTAAAGTACAAGAATTTATTGGGGCTTTACGAGAAGATTTAAGAAATTCTAAACAGGAGTTTGGTGAAAGTATTCGAAATACAAAAAAATTAAGTCCTGAAACAGAAAAAATTTTACAAAAATCTATTGAAGATGTGAAGCAAGCTTTTTCTGTATAATATTAAGTAATTGATAAAGATCTAAAATAATTCATGTGTTTAGGATAGTTAATCCTCATTAACTATCCTAGTTTTTGTTTTTTATTTTAGAATGGGTGCAATAAAATCATATCCATATTTTTCTAATTTTTTTGCTAAATTAGCGTCACCTGTATGAATAATTTTACCATCTTTCATAATATGAACATAATCAGGTTTGATGTATTCTAATAATCTTTGATAATGTGTGATTAAAATAATAGCATTATTACTATTTTTTAAAAGATTTATACTTTTTGATATACTTTTTAGTGCATCAATATCTAAACCTGAATCCATTTCATCTAAAATAGATAATCTATTATTTAATAAAGCCATTTGTAAGATTTCATTACGTTTTTTTTCTCCACCTGAAAATCCTTCATTTACATTTCTAGTTAAAAATTTCTCATCCATATTAATAAATTGTATTTTTTGATTAATTAAATCAAAAAAAGATAATGGATCTAATTCATCTTGATTTATAGCTCTTTGTTTTGCATTATATGCTAAACGTAAGAAGTCAATATTACTAACCCCGGGAATTTCAACAGGATATTGAAAAGCTAAAAATAGTCCTTTATGTGATCTTTCTTCTGGTTCTGTAAAAGTAATATCTTCATTATTGAATATAATATCACCTTGAGTTATTGTATAATTGGGATGTCCTGCAATAACTTTTGCTAGAGTACTTTTTCCAGATCCATTAGGACCCATTATTGCATGTATTTCACCTGCACACACAGATAAGTCAACACCTTGTAGTATTGGGTTATCATTTACATTGACATATAAACTATGAATTTCTAAAATTTTTTCTATCATTTTTTAACCAATAGTACCTTCTAGTTTTAAATTTAATAAGCGATCTGCTTCCATGGCAAATTCCATGGGTAATTCATTAAATACAGCTTTGCAAAAACCACTTATCATAAGTGATATAGCTTCTTCTATATTAATACCTCTTTGTAAAAAGTAGAAGATTTGTTCTTCACCTATTTTGGATGTAGATGCTTCATGTTCTATTTTTGCTGATGGATTTTGGATTTGTATATAAGGAAATGTATTTGCTTGGCATTTATTACCAATAAGTAAAGAATCACATTGAGAATAGTTTCTTGCATTAGATGCTTTAGGACCAACTTTTACTAATCCTCTATAAGTATTTATAGAATATCCAGCAGAAATACCTTTAGAGATAATACGACTTTTTGTGTCTTGTCCAATATGTATCATTTTACTACCAGTATCCGCTTGTTGATAGTTATTAGTTAAAGCAACAGATGCAAATTCTCCTATTGAATTATTTCCAGCCAAAATACAACTAGGGTATTTCCAAGTGATAGAAGATCCTGTTTCTACTTGAGTCCATAATATTTTTGAATTACTACCTATGCATAGCCCTCGCTTAGTTACAAAATTGTAAATACCACCTTGTCCTTGTTCATTTCCAGCATACCAGTTTTGTACTGTAGAATACTTAATAGTTGCATTATCAAGAGCAATTAATTCAACTATTGCTGCATGTAATTGATTTGTATCAAATTGTGGTGCTGTACATCCTTCTAAATAACTAACATAACTATTTTGATCAGCTATAATTAATGTTCTTTCAAATTGCCCAGCTTCCTTATTATTAATTCTGAAATATGTAGATAATTCTAATGGACAATGGGTATTAGGAGGAATATAGCAAAAAGAACCATCACTAAATGTAGCCGAATTTAGTGCTGAAAAATAATTATCACCAATAGGTACAACAGATCCAAGATATTTTTGTACTAAATCGGGATATTTTTGTATAGCTTCAGATATAGAGCAAAAAATAACACCTACATCAGCCAACTCTTTTTTAAATGTAGTAGCAATTGAAACACTATCAAAGACAGCATCTACAGCTACATTGCTTAATCTTTTTTGTTCATTAAGTGGTATGCCTAGTTTATTAAATGTATTTAGAATTTCTGGGTCTACTTCACTTAGATCATTTAATTGTTTTTTATATTTAGGAACCGAGTAATAAATAATATTATTATAGTTAATATCAGGATAATTTAATTTACTCCATTTAGGTTCATCCATTTTTTTCCATTTTTGATATGCTTTTAACCTAAAATATTTTAAATATTCAGGTTCTTTTTTATGTTTACTAATAGATAAAACAATTGTTTCTGTTAATCCTTTTGGAAAATCTTCGGAATCTATAGGTGTGTGAAATCCATATTTATAGGGTTCATTAATTAATTTATCTAGTTGATTAGATTGTTTATTTCGATATACTGGATTTGTCATAATAAAATCTAAGAATATATAAATATTATAACCTACACTATAAAAAAATACATAGTTTAAAAGTCAATATTATTGATATAATTATAAATTTAACATTGTTATATTTCTTGTATATAATGTAGATGATATTCTATATATATTTTCTACAATATATTTATAAAATGAGATTAATAAATATAAAATAACTGTCTTTAAATGATAGATAAAGATATAAAAATGGCTATTAATAGGTCTTATTTGTATTGATATGATGATTTGATTTAATTTGTTTATAACTAATTCTAAAAATTGTATTGATAATGCAGATATTATGAATATATGTTTTAATTTTTTGTTAGATATATGATTTATTACAGTTAAAAAAAACAATATAATTGTTTCATAATTAGTTGTTAAAAATAATAAATGTATACTAATTAAATATAGTGTTGAAACAAGTAAAATTCTTAATATAAATATAGGGATAATAATGGGGAAATTGTAGATTTTCATTAGAGAAATCGTATGATGTTTAATATTTATTAAAGACATATTAAAATATTTGACTGGAAGTACAATATAAAATATATTGAGAGGGTAGTGAGAAAGGTTCAAATATTGATAGTTAATTATTATTGAAAATAGTATTAACAAGATGATTGGAAGAGATAAAAATATGAGTTGATTAATAATAGATTTTGGTATTCTTAATATTTTTATTATAGCTATATATATAACTATAAGTGTTATTATTTGATTAGAATGACAATATGGTATACATAATAAAATCAAAAAGGTACAAAAAACCTTGTAATTTGATTTAACATTATGTAGCAATGTAATTGGGGATTTTAAGTAAAGTCTGTTAAGAGTGAATTGTAATAAATCCATTGTATTTAAGATGCAAAACCTTGATTTAATTATTATTTTTGTGTAAGTATATATGTATAATAGGGTAGATGGCGAAATTGGTATACGCATCACACTCAAAATGTGACAACTTTGGTTTTGAGGGTTCGATTCCCTCTCTACCCATATAATTTAAAATAATATAAAAAATATGAGTTTACTAGTTTTAGGTGGAACAGGTACTTTAGGTAGACAAATAGTGCGCAGAGCTTTAAATTCTGGTTTTCAAGTAAAATGCTTAGTTAGAAGTTTTCGTAGAGCAGCTTTTTTAAAAGAATGGGGAGCAGAACTTATTTATGGTGATTTGAATATACCAGAAACAATACCTCTGACATTATATGGTATTACAGCTATAATAGATGCATCTACAGCTAGACCTTCAGATTACTATAATTCTTATAAGATAGACTTTGATGCAAAATTAGTATTAATCGAAGCTGCTAAAAAAGCTAAAGTGCAAAGGTATATATTTTTTTCTATTCTGAATGCATCTAAATATCCTGACATACCTTTAATGTGTTTAAAAAAACAAATAGAAAAACAATTACATACTTCGGGTCTTAATTATACAATTTTTCAGCCTTGTGGTTTTTTTCAGGGGTTAATAAGTCAATATGCATTACCTATTTTAGACAATAAATCAATTTGGATTACAGGAGAATCTACTCCATTATCATATATTGATACTCAAGATGCAGCAAAATTGATTATCAAAAGTTTGTCTATTACAAAATCTAAAAATAAAACCTTACCTCTCGTTGGAAATCGATCTTGGACGTCATCTCAAATAATTACACTTTGTGAAAAATTGTCTGGCCAAAAATCAAAAATTTCCAGAATACCTATTTTCATTTTAAGATTAATATGTCAATGGACTTTATTTTTTGAATGGAGTTGGAATATTTCAGATAGATTAGCTTTTATAGATGCTCTTACAAGAGGAGATAGTTTTAGTATTTCTATGCAAGAAGTATATAATGTACTGCAGATTAATGAAAAAGATATTGGAGGCCTAGAAGCATATTTTCAAGACTATTTTGTTCGAGTAATGAAAAAAATAAAAGAATTAAATACAGGATTTGCTAATCAGTCTAATGATACTGATTTTTAATTATTAATAATATCAAAAGTTATGATATGAATATATGTATATTGACAGCCCGCATACTTAACCGACCTAAATTATTATTTAGACATAATAGTTTTGTTATTAGTTTAATAATTTGTATACCTAATAATAAACCACATTTAGTTTGGTCTCATATACAATGTAAAGCTAGGGGAAAAATAGCTAAGAATATTTTTGATTTATATAGGCAAGGTGATTATATAATAGTTGAGGGATATCTAAAAATAGATCAAAAAAAAGTATATAAAAATGAGAAGAAACTATTTGTAAATAAAGTAATATCAATACAGGTTCAAAAAGTGCATCCAACTTCTCTTACTTTCGTATAATATCTTTACGTTTTTAATGAATATATGTAGTTTATATATTTTTCATATACAATGTATATTATTAGTTATTTATATGTTTTATATATATGATTGAAATAATTTATTGCCTAAGGATTTTATTATGTTCACTTTAAAAATTTTCGTATATACAACTGTAATTTTCTTTAGTTCTCTATTCTTTTTTGGATTTTTATCTAATGATCCTTCACGTAATCCAAACCGTAAAGATTTAGAGTAATATTGATTAAATCTATCTGAAATAAGCTAATAAAAATAATATTAGCTTGTTCATTTATATTAATCTTGAATAATTTGTATTTCAGAAGTAAAAGATATAGCAATATACTGGTTTGTTTTTTTTATTAAACCAATAGATATTCTAAAAGTTTTACTAATATAATAAAAATACTCAAAACATTGAAGATTTTTTTTTTGATATTTTATTTCTATATATTGATTCTTTTGATGAAGACATTCATATTCTTTTACAATATCTTGATTTAGTTTTTTAATATAATTTAATTTATCAAAAAATACGTATAAGTTTTTATTGATTTGATTTGTATTACACCATTCAATGACTTGCATATTATTTTTTAATAAATCATTATTTAATGTCCAGTAGTTACTTTTACCTAATTTAAAATTATGACTTCTGTTAAAATTTTTAATTTTTTTAGTTTTTAGATAGTATATTGTTCTTTGAGATACCCAAGAACCTTGCATATGAGTTAATAATTTCTGTAGATTCAATGACATAGTGATACCTATTAATAATGACTACTGTTGAGTATACTTAGAATATGATTTTAGTTGAAAACAATGATTTTTTCCATCTACAACATATTCTAATCTAAAAGAAGGAATTCTATTAATTGGTATATTAAGTTGTAAACCTATACCAGCAGTATAATTATGGTTATTATTTATTATGTATGAGGTTATTAAATTTAAAGAATCTTGAGATAAAGATATATTATTTTTATAATCCAAATAAGTGTAGAATGTATAATAGAATGTATTTGTGATTTGATATTCTATATTAAATTTATATGAAGCAAGAGAAGAAAGCAAATATTTTGTCTGTTGTAATAAGTAATGTTCATCAAAAACCTTAATATAAGGTGTATCAAACAAAGATAATTGAGATTCTATAAGTATAATTATGATATTATTTTTTAATGTTTGAATTATACTAGATACTAAGAATGTCTCTTGATATTTAAAATATAAATTTTGTCCCAAGTGTTTAAATAAGTATAGAGAGTTAAAAGGTTGAAAAGAAGTATTAATAATATGTTCAGAACATATAACCAAGAATCTACCAATCAAGTTTTTGTGATTAAAATTTAATGTATTATATTTAAAATATAATTTAAAGCTAATAAAAGTTTGTTGAATTAACTGAATAATCTTCTTTGTTAAATAAAAATATGGATCAAGACTATAAGAATAATTTCTGATATTAATATTCTTTTTATGAGATCTACTATGGTAGATTACAAATTTTTCTTCTAAATATGTAGAATATACGGAATTATGTTTGAACAATATGTTTAATCCATAATAATTTAATGTCTTAATAGATTTATCCCTTTTAGTATTATATTGTTTTATAATTGATATTGCATTAGGGTTATCTATCTTATATTTTTTATTTAATATGTGTATTCGTAAATGACTAGTTAGATTTTTATGAATATTAAGATAGGAGTATGAAGAGATATAATTTAAGTTAATGAAGTTATTGATATTTCTTAGATCAATTCTTAAGTTATAGTTATTTATCTGCGATAAAAAATATTGAAAACCTAAATATTGATTTAATGAAAAAAAAATCGATGGGATTTTTTGTATAGGTGTATAAAAAATAAACTTCATAATATTAAACCAATTCACTTGTGATAAATATAGCAAACCAATATTTTTAGTAAATAGGTAAGAAAATCGATCATTTTTTAAACTATATTTAATGATTATTACAATATCATTATAAGAATTATGAATAACTTGATAATTACAGTTAGTTATTAATTGATTATCTTTTAAATTAATAATACCTAACTCTATTTTTTTTAAGTTTATAATTTTTCCTGGTTTTATATTTAGTTCTTTTTGAATTAATGTTTGAAGTCTAGAATCAATACTTTGATTATAAGAGTTCTTACAAAAGAAGATATTTTCTTTTATTATTCCTTCATTAACTTCAATACAAATATTATGCTGATTGTCTTCTACTAAATTTATTTGTAACCATTTAAATCCACGTACATGGTACCAATTTTTTATTATCTTTAAACTTTTATGAATATGTATATAATTTTTGGGTAAACCTATTTGCATATTAAAAGCTTGCATAAGTATTTTTTTTGGTATTAATAATGTGCTAATATTTTTGATTTTAATTATTTTGACAATTGAATTAAGCTTTATATTAAAGCAAAAATAATTTTTATTATTCTCAATATTAATTGAGACTTTTATAGCTTTAATAAATCCAGACTTATTTAAATGATTTATAATATTATATAAATAATTATTACTGTAGCGATTTTTCTTAACATAAAATATTTTTATTTTAAGCAATTTTAAAAATTTATTTTTGTAAAAAATATTATTATAATCCTCAAAAGAAAAAGTATAATTGTTAATTTGCTTATTAGGATAAGTTACATCTATATTCCCATTAAAAGCTAAAGTAGTTATTTTATATTGACCATAAATCCAGAGCAAATTATAATTGATTGTTAATAGAACAATATATAATAAATGTATTGTCTTGTGAAATATAGATAAAATTATATTTTTCATAATAATGAATAGAAAATATTGAGATGATTATAAAGATATTATATGTGTCTATATATAGATATATATGAAAGAAGTTATTACAGTTAATGTAGATTATATATTGTAAGTTCAAATTAAAATAATGAAGTATTGGAATTTAAAAAAAATTAATCAATCTACTTTAGATAAAACAGGTATTATTCCACGTTCTATTAGTAAACTATTTGAAAAATTTAAAAAGGAATTAGATCCTAATGCTGAAGAAGAAGCTATCGAAGAATTTAAAGTTGCAAGATATCAAACAGTTGCTTCAGTAAAATATCTTTTATCTTTATTTATTATTCCCATTTTAATAAATCATATTTCAAAGAGTTTTATTTTTGAACCTTGTATTAATTATTTTTGGGATAGGCAAGAACATCATATTTTTTTAAATGAATCTCAAGAAGAACGTGCTTTTGCCGAATTACAACGCTTTGAAGAAAAATTACATTTTGAAATATTAATTGGTAAAATAAATAATCCTTCTTCATTTTTAATTAATCAAAAAATGACAGACAAAGCATTAGAATTAGCACAATTTTATTCTCTAGAAAGTTCTTGTGCAATCAAAAATATTTTAGCTGATATTTTATCAAGTACAATTTTTGTCTCTATGATCATTACAAGTAAAAGACAATTTTCAATTCTGAAATCATTTATTAATGAACTCGTGTATGGTTTAAGTGATACTGCAAAAGCTTTTTTAATCATTTTATTTACAGATATGTTTGTTGGTTTTCATTCACCTCATGGTTGGGAAGTAGTAATAGAAGTAATTTTAAGACATTTTGGATTACCTGAAAGTAGAGATTTCATTTTTGTTTTTATTTCTACATTTCCTGTTATTTTAGATACAATTTTTAAATATTGGATATTTCGTTATTTAAATAAAATATCTCCATCTGCAGTTGCTACTTATCATAATATGAATGAGTAAAATAGCACTTGATTTTCAATAAGTTTCATTATAATATATTCAACAAGCATCTGTGGCCGAGAGGCCGAAGGCAGCGGACTCATGTGCGACCCGTTTTTAGGTGTTAAATGTTCAGTTAAAAATAATGTACATTAAAGCTAACTAAAACTTATTAATTATAAATTAATAGTAAACTATATTTTTTTTACTAGTTCTAATCTAGTTATTCTAAATCATGAATAAAATCTTATAGTCAATATAATTCTTTATTAACCTTGATAATAATTGTATAAAGCAGACTATTTGGAAAATTGATAAGGTTAGGCAAACAAACCCTTGTATAAAGTACTAATAAATAAATACTTAAATAATATATAGTATTATATTCCCTTCAGCATATTTTTTATGAGTAAAATAATGCATGATTTTGTACAGTGGAAATTAGTATATAGAGTGGAACCTAAGTCAATTAAATTATAAAAAATATGGAACGGGAAAAATAATAAATGAATTTTTATATAATATAAATAAGTAAAGGTAACGAATATTCATTTATTATAAAGAAGCAATAAAAAACAAATAATATTATCTTGTTACATAAAACGATAGTATGTAGAATTATTGCATCTATTATAAAATAATTAGATATTTTCATAAGGATTAATATATTGAATGTATTCTCTTAAAATAAATAATTCTTTTCAATGGAATTCTTTAACTTGGGATCAAATATATACAAAATACTTCTTAATTCAAAAACAAATTCACAATGCTGCATTAAAATGTGAGTATAATAAAGTATATAAATTGCAAAATTATGTAGCTAATTCATATGAAATTAAATTACTTGCTATAGAGCATATTTGTAAAAGTTTTGTACAATATAAGTATTATATTAGTAGTGAAGAAAAAAAACTAATATTTCAATCTTTTTATAATAATAATAAAATTACATGTAAAAATATTTTATTTATTAAAGAAAAAGTACAACAGCATATTCTTTACTTAATACATCAATCTGATTGGAAAGTAAAATTTGAACCTACTATTGAATCTAAAATAAATAATTTTCAAGTTCACAATTTATATAATAGACTAACTGATTTTTTCGATATTAAATTAAATAAAAAAAGTGTCTATTGTTTAACATACACAATGTATGAAAAATATATAAATATAAGCTACTTAGCTAATAAAATACTCAAAATTAATCCAATTAGCCACAAAATAAAAAAATGGTTTGATTTCCAATACTATTGGGAAGAAAAAATTAATAATATATTTGTACTAGAAATCTCACGACAATTTACTAATTATAGTAATAACCTATATAATATATACGAAAAAATATTATTCAATGGTTTAGAATGGCATTTTCTTATAAGTATGCAAATGTCAAATACATCATATAATTATTATATTTTTCAAAATAATAATATATTTAAAGAGAGAAATAATTGGCTTATTTTAAGTTCAACTAAAAATAGTAATCAATATATAAATAATTTAACTACAATCTTAGACTTATGTTTTTATAATACAAACCCGTTTAGAATAAGTCTTCTAAATAATTGTCAATATAATTTACATAATGATATATTATCTACCTTCCAACCTAGACAAGAAATACAAAAAATTATCTTGTCTGAAATTAGACAAATCTTATATCATAAAAATATTTATAATAAATGGAAGCCAAATATTAATTTAAGTTTAAATAATTGTCTAAATAGAATTAATACAAAGTTTATTAAATGGTCTAAATATTACTCAAATATATTAAATGAGTATACTATTCAAGAATGCTATGAAATTATAGATACTATTTTATATAGATGGGTTAAAAAGTATTGTAATATATCAGAAATTTTTAAATTAAAAAATAATAAGATTAAGATTACGGATTTTATTAAAAAAATATATTAAATTTCTAAGTTTCACAATATAAGTTAAATAATAGATTGTAGCCGTATGAAATGAAAGTTTCAAGTACGGTTTTGTAAGAGAGATTTTGATGAAAATCGACTCGAATAATCCGCCATCCTGAGAAGGACGTCGCTGGTTCGAATCCAGCCAGATGCATATTAAAATTTATAAATTATAAATAAAGATCATTTAAATAATATTATGTGATCTTTATTTGTTTTAAAGACTTCATTAAATTATAACAAGCGGGTAGCGGGAATCGAACCCGCATCATTAGCTTGGAAGGCTAAGGTTTTACCACTAAACTATACCCGCTATTGATTAACAATATACTAGCATAAAAAAGAAAAAAATCAAACTTAATAAAAAATAAAATCAAATTATTCTAATCCTTCTAGAATAACTCCTAAAAACTGAGCTAATGAAGTAGCCTGTTCTTCTATATCAGATAACAATAGAGGCTGACCTACGCGTGTTAAGGGTATTTCACGCTTATCTTTTGTTTTTAAATATATTTCTCGTTTTGGTGTTAATCCTTCTTGAATACTAACTTTTATTGAATAAACTTCTGAAGTATTATATTTTAATTTTAAAATTCTATTTTTGCCAGGGAAACCTAATCTAAAAATTGTAATTGTGTTACTCTCATTATTAAATTCATTATATCCTCCTCCTACATTCCAAATAATTGTAAGCCATAAAAAAATACTTAATAATATTGCAACAGTACCATAGAAAGTCATGACTATCCCTTGAGGAATGAATACTAATTGTGATGTGTTGGTCCAAGGAAGTAATTCTATTTGAAAGTAACTAGATAATCCAACAAGAAAAAAACCTAATCCTCCCAAAAGAATAACAGTTGCCCACCAATAATTACTTAATCTACGAGATCCTAATACTTGATCTATTCGAATATTTGTTTGATTATTTAATTGAATAGCCATATTTTCACTTAAGTATATTTATAACTAAAAATAATTGAGTAATACTAATAATATATTATTGATGCTTATATATAGAATTAAATTAAGCCTAATAAGAAATATTCTTATTGGCTTAATTTATTTTATATTAACTTAATAGCCTGTAAACCAAAGAAAAGCCCTAAAGCTAAACTAAAAAAAATTACGATAAAGATTAAATAACTTACAATAATAGACATTATATTTATTTTAATTTAATTATTAAGTACCACAGTATATATAAATTGGAGATATTATATAATAATAGTTTAATATTAATATATTAACATATATAAATTTAACATTGGCGTAATAATTATAGTCAAGATATATATTATTAGCTAATCTATATAAATATACACATTTATTTTACTTCTGGAAAACAGATTTATGTCAAACTTTATAAAACCATATAATAATGATCCTTTTGTAGGTAATTTATCTACACCTGTAAATACTTCTAGTATTACGAAAGGTTTATTAAGTAACTTGCCTGCTTATCGACGTGGCTTGTCTCCCTTACTAAGAGGCTTAGAAATAGGAATGGCTCATGGTTATTTTTTAGTAGGACCGTTTGACAAATTAGGTCCTTTACGCAATACAGATGTTGCTTTATTATCCGGTTTTTTATCTGCTGTTGGTTTAATCATTATTTTAACAACATGTTTATCAATGTATGGAAATGTTTCTTTTAACAAAGAAGATTCAAAAGATATATTACAGACAGCAGATGGTTGGGGGCAATTCACAGCCGGATTTTTAGTAGGAGCTGTAGGTGGTGCAGGTGTTGCATACTTATTATTAGCTAATATACCTACTTTACAAAGTGCTGGATTAAATCTATTTTAAAAAATTTATAGCTAGTAAAGGGACTTGAACCCATAACCTGCTGATTACAAATCAGCTGCTCTACCAATTGAGCTATACTAGCATTAAGAATACTAAGAGATTTAAACTCTTAGTATTTAAGATTATTTATTATTCAGTTATATCTTGTAGTTCTTCTTTGTTTTGAGACTTTAAAGAGTTGCATTCTATATAATAATTAATAGTTTGATCTAAACAAACAGATGACCAACCTAAAGATGCTTCTTCTAATAATTCATCTTCACTATATAGATTATAACTACTGAATAGATATTCTAAAGATTCCATGATTTCTCCCAAAGCTCTCTGCAAATTTAATATAATTATAGTATATTTATAACTATATCATATTTTTTCTTAATTGTCACTATGCAAATTTAAAATTTAATTTTATGAATAGATTTTATACCTTTTGTTGATATTTTCAATCGAATCCATGATTTATGCTTATTAGACCAAATCTTTTTACTTTGTAAATTAATATTCTGTATTTTTCTTACACGAACATGAGAATGAGAGACCGAATATCCATTATTTGCTTTTTTATTAGTAACTTGACATATTTTTGACATATTATTCTATATCTCTATAACTAAAAAATATTTATATATATTTTTGTAAAGTTGCTGCTAGAGTCGTCTTCGGCACAGCACCTATTACTGTATCTACCTTCTGTCCTTCAACAAAAATCATTAAAGTTGGTATACTTCGGATACCATACTCTGTAGCTACAATTGGATTTTCATCTGTATTTATTGTAACAACTTTCAATTGTGAACTATACTCAGCAGCTATTTCATCTACAACGGATGCAATCATCCGACATGGACCACACCATGGTGCCCAAAAATCTACTAAAACAGGACATGTGGATTTTAGTACTTCTTCATTAAATGAAGAATCTATAACTTGTGATATTGACAATATAAAATATCTCCCTTTTCTTTCCCTTGCTGGGAAAATTTTATCATAAAATTAAAGAAATAAATTCATTTTATTATAATTATCTTTATTTATTCTTTTACTCAATTATTTGACATTAATAAATATTATCACTCTTATAAATAAGAATGCAATTATTTGATGTATATATGATGCTAAATTTATAAGTAAGGTTATACAAGTGTATCTTTATAGTACACTATTTTTTCTAACGAATTAAATAAAGATGTCATTACTCAAATCATCATTACTTAATCATAGTAAAAATTAAAAAACCGAATGATACTGCCTTAAACTAAAGGAGGAATACATGTCTCAATCTGTAGAAGAACGGACAAGGATTAAAAATGAACGCTATGAATCAGGCGTAATTCCATATGCTAAAATGGGTTATTGGGACCCTGATTATGTAGTGAAAGATACAGATGTATTAGCTCTATTTCGTGTAACACCACAACCAGGTGTAGATCCAGTTGAAGCTTCTGCTGCTGTTGCAGGTGAATCATCTACAGCAACTTGGACAGTTGTTTGGACAGATTTATTAACAGCTTGTGATTTATATCGAGCTAAAGCTTACAAAGTAGATGCTGTACCTAATACAAGTGATCAGTACTTTGCTTATATTTCATATGATATTGATTTATTTGAAGAAGGTTCTATTGCTAACTTAACAGCATCTATTATTGGTAATGTATTTGGATTTAAAGCAGTAAAAGCTTTACGTCTAGAAGATATGCGTATACCTGTAGCTTATCTAAAAACTTTCCAAGGTCCTGCAACAGGTCTAATTGTAGAACGTGAAAGAATGGATAAATTTGGACGTCCGTTTCTAGGTGCTACAGTTAAACCTAAATTAGGTCTATCTGGTAAAAACTATGGTCGTGTAGTATATGAAGGCCTAAAAGGTGGTTTAGATTTCCTAAAAGATGATGAAAATATTAACTCTCAACCATTTATGCGTTGGAAAGAAAGATTTTTATACTCAATGGAAGGTGTTAACCGTGCAATTGCCGCTTCTGGTGAAGTTAAAGGACATTATATGAATGTCACAGCTGCAAATATAGAAGATATGTATGAAAGAGCTGAATTTGCTAAACAACTAGGAACAGTCATTATTATGATTGACCTTGTAATTGGTTATACAGCTATTCAAACTATGGCAGTCTGGGCACGTAAAAATGATATGATTCTTCATTTACATCGTGCAGGTAATTCTACTTACTCTCGTCAAAAGAGTCATGGTATGAACTTCCGTGTTATTTGCAAATGGATGAGAATGGCAGGTGTAGATCACATTCACGCAGGTACTGTAGTAGGTAAATTAGAAGGTGATCCAGTAATGATTCGCGGCTTCTACAATACATTATTAGATTCACATCTAGATATCAATTTACCTCAAGGTATTTTCTTTGAGCAAGATTGGGCATCTTTACGTAAAGTAACTCCTGTAGCATCTGGTGGTATTCATTGTGGACAAATGCACCAATTAGTTGATTATCTTGGTGAAGATGTTGTACTACAATTTGGTGGTGGAACAATTGGTCACCCAGATGGAATCCAAGCAGGTGCAACAGCTAATCGCGTAGCTCTAGAATCTATGATTATAGCTCGTAACGAAGGTCGTGACTACGTTGCAGAAGGACCTCAAATTCTACGTGATGCTGCAAAAACTTGTGGTCCACTACAAACAGCTTTAGATTTATGGAAAGATATTACTTTCAATTATACTTCTACAGATACAGCTGACTTTGTAGCGACTCCAACAGCTAATGTCTAAAACATTTTAGTTATTTGATTATTAAATAAATCAAATCCAAAGTCTTAAGTAAAACTAGCTTAATTATGAAAGGAGTATAAATAGTGAGACTAACACAAGGAACTTTTTCCTTCTTACCTGATCTAACAGACGAACAAATTAGTAAACAAATCGCTTACGCTATTTCAAAAAATTGGTCTATCAATGTTGAATATACTGAAGATCCACATCCAAGAAATAGCTATTGGGAACTATGGGGTTTACCACTATTTGACATTAAAGATCCTGCAACTGTAATGTACGAAGTTGGTAGTTGCCGTAAACAAAATCCAGGTGTTTACATTAAAGTAAATGCATTTGATAATACTCGAGGAATTGAAAGTTGTGTTCTTTCTTTTATTATCAATAGACCTGCGTATGAGCCTGGTTTTGAATTAGTTCGTACAGAAGATGATAGCCGTAATCAAAGATACAGCTTCCGTAGTTATGCAACAGCTAAACCAGAAGGTTCTCGCTATTAAATATAACTATTGTTTATAGTATCTAAACTTGTTAATTTAAGTATTTAAGTATGTTCAAAGAAAAATATATAAACTATTTTTCTTTGAACTTACTTTATTTATATTTGTAATCATAATATAATGACTAAAACTTTTTCCGACGATACTCTTGTAAATTTACAAGAAGAGTATGATAAAACACAAATTCAAGAAGTTATTAATGAACTAGAACAGGAATTAATAGGACTTCAGCCAGTTAAAACAAGAATAAAAGAGATAGCAGCTTTACTATTAATAGACCGCTTACGTAATAATTTAGGATTGATTTCTGGTAACCCAGGATTACATATGTCATTTACTGGTAGTCCCGGTACTGGTAAAACAACAGTCGCAATGAAAATGGCTGACATTCTAAATAGATTGGGTTATATTCGTAAAGGACACCTAATGACTGTTACAAGAGATGATCTTGTTGGACAGTATATTGGTCATACAGCACCAAAAACAAAGGAAGTACTCAAACAAGCTCTAGGTGGAGTACTATTCATTGACGAAGCATATTATTTATATAAACCAGATAATGAAAGAGACTATGGTGCAGAAGCAATTGAAATTCTATTACAAGTCATGGAAAATCAGAGAGATGATCTTGTTGTAATATTTGCAGGATACAAAGATAGAATGGATAAATTTTATGAATCTAATCCAGGATTATCTTCAAGAGTAACAAATCACGTTGATTTTCCAGACTATACATCTGAAGAATTATTAAAAATTGCAAAATTAATGTTAGAAGAACAACAGTATAAATTCGCACCAGAAGCAGATCAAGTTTTGCTAGAATATGCTGAACGTAGAATGAAACAACCGCATTTCGCTAATGCTCGAAGTATCAGAAATGCAATTGATAGAGCTAGAATGAGACAAGCTAATCGTATATTTATAAGTGGAGATAAAATACTTACAAAAAGTGATTTAGTTACAATACAATCAGAAGATATTCTAAAAAGCAGATTATTTTCAGTGAAAGAAATTTAACTAAGTTATTAATTCTAATTGACAATAAATATCTCTTTTAGCTAATATAAAATGTAAGCACTTTGGTGGTATGGCCAAGTGGTAAGGCAGAGGATTGCAAATCCTTTATCCCCAGTTCGAATCTGGGTACCACCTAAAGTACAACCTTGATATATTAATGATTAAGACATTAAAATAAAGGGGGTGTGGTGGAATGGTAGACACAACAGACTTAAAATCTGTTGATCTTCAAAGATCGTGAGGGTTCAAGTCCCTCCACCCCCAATAAAATATATTATTTAAATTTAAATAAAGAAAAGTATAAATATGTGTATTTGTGTAAATTGTAGACATGTTAATAATTGTATAACCTATGATTTTGTTAAACAACAACATAAAAGTATACAAAAAACTCATAGATTTTTATCATTCATGCCGACCAATACGATCATTAATATTAATATTCAAAAGTCTCAATTTCATACTACTTTTGATTTAGATTTAAGTGAGTGCTTATCATTTACAGAACAACCTGGTAAATGGCTTATAAAATAATTGATAATTATTTTATAACACTATATTCTTACTAGTAAAAGCACTTTTTAAAAACTCTGTATTAACATTGGAAGTGCGTGTCAAAGAAATTTTTCCTGTACGTGCAATCTCAGCTATCCCATAATGATTTAATAATTGCTCAAGTGCAAAAATCTTTCCTGGATCTCCTGTTACTTCTAAAATTAAATATTCATATGCAATATCTACAATCTTAGCCCTAAAAATTTTTGCAATATCTAAAATAGCTGAACGGTTTTCTTCTACAACATGTATCTTAACTAATAATAATTCCCTTTCTACACATGGTATATTAGTAATGTCTTGAACATGCAGAATATTTACTAATTTATATAATTGTTTTGTTAATTGTTCAATAGTTCTATTATCTCCCTCTACAACCATAGTAATTCTTGAAATACCTATTTTTTCAGCTGGTCCTACTGCTAAACTATCTATATTAAAACCTCTTCTAGCAAAAAGACCTGCTATTCTAGATAAAACACCTGCTTCATCTTGTACTAATACAGAAATGGTATGCTTCATAATTTTTGATTAGAGTAATTTTATTCAATGATATTAATATGCTTAATACTATTCTTATGTATGTAATGTTATAATAATTCTTAGATATTTACCAATATTTTTTTATAAGTCCAGATAATTTAATTATTTACAACTTGTGTTAGATAAATCCAAAAGATTACAGAAAAATAATAATGAGCAGCCCATAATAAACGAACGAATAAGATACTCTAAAGTCAGACTTATAGATACCTCTGGATCTCAAATGGGTATATATTCTTCTCATGATGCACGACAACTTGCTAATGAAGCAGGTTTAGATTTAGTAATGATTAGTAACAAATCAGAACCTCCTGTATGTCGTATTGTAGATTATGGGAAATATAAATTTATACAAGAAAAAAAAGCTAAAGAAGCAAAGAAAAAACAGCATAGTGCAACTTTAAAAGAAGTTAAAATGCGTTATAAAATCGAGGAACATGATTATAAAGTACGTATTAATCAAGCTTTACGCTTTTTAAATGCAGGAGATAAAGTCAAAGCTACTGTTATATTTAGAGGAAGAGAAATTCAACATACTAATTTAGCTATAGAATTATTGAATAAAATGGCTAAAGATTTAGAAACATATGCAGAAATTCAACAATTACCTGCTAGAGATGGGAAACATATGATTATGATACTTTCTCCAAAGAAACAATAGATGCTTAAATTTTGATAAACTATACTTATTATGTTTTAATAATAAAAAAATTAATATTTCTTTATTCAATCATATTTCATATAATTACTCAATTTTCTAGGATTACATATGTCTCGATATAGAGGACCAAGATTAAAAATTTGTCGAAGACTTGGTGATTTACCAGGGTTAACAAGAAAAACTTCTAAGAAACAAACACCCGCTGGTGAACATGGACAATTATCACGCAAACCTTCAGAGTATGCTTTAAGATTAGAAGAAAAGCAAAAATTAAGATTTAATTATGGACTGAGTGAAAAACAATTGTTAAAGTGTATTAAGACAGCTAAAAAAGTACAGGGATCAACAGGATTAGTATTGCTACAAATTTTAGAAATGAGACTAGATAATACAATATTTCGCTTAGGTATGGCTCCAACTATACCAGCTGCAAGGCAAATAGTTAATCATGGTCACATCTTAGTCAATAATAAACCTGTTTCAATATGCAGTTATCAGTGTAAATCAGGTGATATTATTGAAACTAAAAATAAGCCTTCTTCTAAAGCACTTATTGAACAATATTTAAATTTTCCAGGATTAGCAAATATACCTAACCACTTAGAATTAGATAAATCTAAATTACTAGGCAAGGTAAATGGAATTATTGAACGAGAATGGGTTGCTTTACAACTAAATGAATTACTAGTTGTCGAGTATTATTCTAGAAAATAATACTCATATAATTATATAAATCTCTACTTATATTAAATACTAGTTAATTACCAATACATCGGTTGCCTACTAGTAAGTGACCAAAACATTCTTTGAGTAAATAATTTAATATGTAGTATTTTACTAGATAATATTTGAGATATTATAAACGGAGATTTTTTATTTCTTCCATGCTTTATAAAATTATAAGTTTCCTGAGAAGGTATAAATAAAAAATTCTTGTTATCTATTTGATTATTTTGTTCACAAGTATGTAAAAAGTCTTCTAAATTATAGACTATAATTTGAGGCACATAAGGCAAATTATAGTCACTTAATTCTTCTCTAAACTTTTTCCATGCAATAAGAGCTGTATCATAATTCATAAATATAGTTTCATATTTATATTTTAAATTATTGCTATAAAGACCATAAGAATATGAAATTGAATCCATTTTCTTAGTTTGTTTATTTTTAACTGATACTGGTTGAATTAAATAAATAGGTTGTCCTTGAAAATAATCTTTACCATACATTTGTTTATTATGAAATATTATATTCTTTTTATATCTATATTTATAAATTAATTCACCTACTTCTTGTAAATCTGGAATTAAACGAAATTGAACTTTTGGAGGAGCTATTCTGACCAATTTATAATAAAAATCTAACCGACTAATAAAAAGATTTAAAAAATTTTGTCTACTAGAATTTGGGTATTTATACTTTATATATCTCATATACTCAGAAGCATCTTCTGGATTTATAAACAGTAAACCTTCATAAATAGGCTTTATATCTTTCGTCCATATAAAATTATTATAATACCATTGAAAAATGGTATCTAATAAATTGTTATTCTTCAATAATATATCTGATGGCTCTGCCATAACTATCTGATGAAATCTATTAACAATAGTAAAAATGGGAAAACCACTATATTTTAATTTTTTCATAAGTGATAATTGTACTTTATCTGGAAAACTAGTATTTCTTTTCTTACCATATCGAAATAAAGAAAAATTTTTTGGGTAAGCTAAATTAAAACCTTTTTTCCATACATATTTTACACTTGAAACATTACTATTTACATCAAAAGTAAAGTCAGAAAATTCTATTCTACCATTAATTAAAGCTTTATTAAAAGACAATAAAAACTTTTTATACTGAGTTTTAGATGTAGTTAAACTATCTGAAGTTAATTGATTAATATAATTATTAGATGAGATATTAAAAGTGGATAGAAAGATGGTTTCTTGCCAATATTTATTAAACAAATAAGTTATAAAATTACGTGATACTAATTTTTTTACAGCTAAATTTTTTGGGTCACCATGAATATCATGTATAGATTCCCGCTTGGTTGAAGCTGTTTGATAACTATAACTTATCAAATGATTGACATGTTTTCTATTAACTTTATAATTAAAAGCTACAACGCTGATAGATGTATGATTAGTATTATCATACAAATTTTCTTTTAAATTTCGGATAAATATTAAATTAAATAAACTCATGAATTTTTGTCATGATAAAGAATAATTAGTACTTAGTATTATATATAGAAGATTAATATAGTAGATCACTATATTATATATAGAAGTAATAAATCAAATTAATTTGAAAGAAAGTATATTTATACTAAAAAGTGCTTACCATACAATAATATTTCAACCAAATTTCTAATCTGGAAACTCAATAAAATACTATATAAATACATTATATTACTCAAGCTATATCTTATCTCAAATTATAAATATGTAAACAACTAATATTAAATATTTACTATGCTTGACTACTTTCGAACTAAAAAATATGTAATAAATCAAGTATGGAACTGGTGGGATTCGAACCCACGTCCATAACAATTCTGTATGTAAAGTTTACTCAATTCAAAATTAAATAGAGATAAGAGGAATATATCAAAAAAATCGAACAACTTAACTTAAATATGAATATATTTAAGAGCAACCTGAATTTCAAATATCACAATATGTACAAGAATCATAGAATGACATACTAAAAATATGACTTATATATTTAAGCTATCACTAAATTTTTAGAAAAACAAACTATTTGATGTTTTGCATTTATTAAAAACTAGGATTAATGAAGTATAGTTTACCTTCATCCTCTCGAACTTATACATACATCATAGTATGTAGAAACCAAACAGTCCCTTTAAATACAAACATAAAATATAAAAAGCTCATCATATATTATCACATAATTTATATATACCCAATATAAATATACCAAAATATATAACGAGCAAGGAAGGATTTGAACCTTCGACCATCAGAATCGGAATCTGATACTCTATCCACTGAGTTACATGCCCTTTATCTTACATACTATCATAGTATAATCGAAAATTTTCTTAATCTTGAATATACACCTGACCAACTACTCTAGCAAGTTCTGCTTTATAAATTTCTTTACCTAAATACAAAGAATGAGAAAGAGAAATCTTGCGAGAAACATTTACATGGTAAGATAATAATTTATACATTAATATCGCATTTTTAGATGTAAAACATATAGGCATCTCAATCTTCTGTAAATTTTTAGAATGATGAAAATAATACAAAGCAATCATGTCATCTGAAATTACTCTAATTAAAAAATAAAAATTATCCATATTAGCATCAAACTATTCACTTGTACTTAATTGTATTTAATATTATATGTTAACAGGTATCACTTTTCTGTAATAAAATACAAAAAATAGATTATATTAGACAGATATAATATAACAAAATAATTTAAATGGATTAAATTTCAGTATTAATATTCTTAATATTTGATTGGAGATTAAAATTATGCAAGATGCTATAACAAATATTGTAAATCAATACGACTTAACAGGAAAATATTTAGATGATTTTGCTATGAATGAATTACAAGATTATTTTTCTACTGCTTTAGATAGAATCAAAATAATTGAAATCATTAATAGTCAAACTTCAAAAATTATTAAAGAAGCTGCTACACAATTATATGAAGAACAACCTGAATTATTAAGACCTGGAGGCAATTCATATACAACTAGAAGATATGCTGCTTGCCTAAGAGATATTGAATATTATTTAAGATATGCTAGTTATGCTTTAATAGCTGGAAATACAAATATATTGAATGAACGAGTACTTGATGGATTACGTGAAACCTATAACTCCTTAAATGTACCAATAGCACCGACTATTCGGAGTATTAAACTTTTAGAAGAAATTTTAAAAGCATTACTTATACAAGAAGACTTCAATAATATAGAAATTATTAATGAACCTTTTCAATATATGATTAATAGTCTAAGTGAACAAGATATTTAAAAAATATATAATCTGCCTATTATTAATTATATTTTAAAGTAAATGGCAGATTTTAATTTATGAAACATACTAACTTCCAATTAAGTATAATATTGATACAGAAATACATAAATAAAGTTAAAAACTATAAATTGCATTACTTAAATATTAAATTAATTTGTTTTTTATTAGGTTTTTTTATTGCAACTACTTTATCAACTATTCCTGCGCAAACAGATGATTGGGGCGTAATTGCAGCTTCAATCATTGTATCCATCATTGAAATCACAAGTAAAATAATTTATCAGAATTTCAAATACCATAGTATAAATTTATCTAATTTCAATTACATAAAAATAGGAATTATTTATGGATTATTTGTAGATGCATTTAAACTTGGTAGCTAATCAAAAAGAGTCATATATAATACAGACTCTTTAATATTTTGAAATAAACTGTATAACTAAAGCAATATTTCTTCAAATAGATAATCTTTTAAACAACAGGGGACAGATCTAAAACCATTGATAAAAATAAAGCTGGATCACCTGCTTTTGGCTTTTGGTCAAAAGGTCTAAATTGACGTACTGCTCCTGGCCATAGTAATTGAGGCATATCTTCTTTTGCTAAAAAGTCTTGACTCATCCTAGGTGTTTTTAAATTAAAAGGTGTTTCTCCTTTACTTCTCTGAGCAATTATACGTCGTCTTTGATAAGGAACTGTATTATCACCAAAATTTTCTGCATATTCATCACTATCTAATAGAATGTCAATAAAACATTCTAAACCTTTTGACCCTATAATTACAGAAAACGCTAATTTTTCTCTTTCATTATAAATATCACGACCCAATATTCTTTGAATACATAATTCAACAAATCGATAATTATTATTCACATCATAATTTAAATTACGAAAAGCACTAGATAATACTAAAGACTTAATAAAATCCTTAACCTTAATTTGATTAAATCTTAATTGAGACTCTAAAAAAGGATCACTTGTACTATGTAAAATTTGATGCTCGCTGAATATTTGACGATAACAAGCCCAAATAATCTCATCCATCTCAACAGAAGTTGGTAAATTATCGGTAGTATAAATTTTGGGCTGCTCTTCTCCTGGTAAATACTCAAAACCATCCACTCTCTGGTTCTGAGTTGAAAATGAATAATTCAATATTGGAATAGACATAATAAATCTCCCAGTGTTTATTGTTAACTTCAAGCTAATAAATATTAGCCTATGCTTATAATATATAATGAATTATACTTTTTTTAGGTTCTATCTATTTTAATTAACAAATTAGTATATTACCATATGTAATCAAATACATATATTATAATCCCCCAAATATACTAATAAAGATTTTTTATATATCTATAATTAAAATTCTGCATTTTTCTATTAAACAAAATATTTAAGTAGATATCACAATTAAATTTAAAAAATTTACATGTAAAATTATTAGTTTTGTTAAAGTATGTATTTTACTTAATAAGTATAAGGATTAATGTTACATAAGTACTACTTATTTATTTTAATTTACAAATGCATCATATATCATCACACTTATAAATATGCAATAACTATCTTAAAAAAGATAAAAATACTACATTTAATAATAATAATAGAACCGTTATATATACTTTTATGGAAAAATAAAAAGTAAATTCAAACAATCAAATATGAATAAATCAAATGACCTAACACTAGAACAAGAATTTAAGCTCGCAATCTATACAAAAAAATTGTACGTATTAAACAATCAAGAAGTAAAAAAACATTTAATCAATACACTAAAACAAATGATGATTAAAGATAATATTATTAAATATTGTATAAAACATTTAACCATATAATAGTCAGACAATATTACAAAATATAAATTTGTTATATTTTTCATACACTTAACGTCTTATATTAGTATGCTGATACTAATACATCGGCTCGTACAAAAAAATTGACAGCTGAAACAGCTAAGTCCTTTAAAACAAAATAAGGAGAGCTCCATGCTTGACGCATTTTCTAAAGTTGTAGTTAGTTCTGACGCTAAAGCTGCTTACGTAGGTGGCAGCGATCTACAAGCTCTTAAAGTATTTATCTCAGATGGTAATAAACGTTTAGATGCTGTAAACTCTATCGTATCTAACGCAAGCTGTATCGTAGTAGATGCAATTTCTGGTATGATATGTGAAAATCCTGGTCTAATTGCTCCAGGTGGCAACTGCTATACTAATCGTCGTATGGCTGCTTGTTTACGTGATGGTGAAATCATCTTACGTTATGCTTCTTATGCTCTTTTAGCTGGTGACCCTTCTGTACTAGAAGATCGTTGCTTAAACGGATTAAAAGAAACTTATCTTGCTCTTGGAGTACCTGCAAATTCTAATGCTAGAGCAGTCAGCATTATGAAAGCTGCAGCTGTTGCTTTTGTGTCTAATACAGCTTCTCAACGTAAAATGGATACAATAAGTGGTGATTGCTCTGCATTATCTGCTGAAGTTGCTGGATACTTTGATAGAGTTTCTGCTGCTGTTAGCTAGTCTGTCTTGTATAAATTACAAAATGTAGACAAAGTATTTCAAATAAGTAGTTAAAATACATACAAGGAGATCAATATGAAATCAGTTATTACTACTACAATTAGTGCTGCAGATGCTGCTGGACGTTTCCCTACAAGCTCTGATTTAGAGGCTGTACAAGGTAACATTCAAAGAGCTGCTGCTAGATTAGAAGCTGCTGAAAAATTAGCTGGTAATCACGAAGCTGTTGTTAAAGAAGCTGGTGATGCTTGCTTTGGTAAATATTCATACCTAAAAAATCCAGGTGAAGCTGGCGATTCTCAAGAAAAAATCAACAAATGCTATAGAGATATTGATCATTACATGCGTTTAATCAATTACACTTTAGTAGTAGGTGGTACTGGTCCAGTTGATGAGTGGGGTATTGCAGGTGCTCGTGAAGTATACCGCTCACTAAACCTACCTACATCTGCTTATGTTGCAGCATTTGTATATACTCGTGATAGATTATGTGTTCCACGCGACATGTCTGCACAAGCTGGTGTAGAATATGGCGCAGCTTTAGATTATGTAATCAATTCTCTAATCTAATATTCTTATAATACTAAACTTAGATATAGTATAATTTAATATAAAAACCGCAAGTATTTTTCATACTTGCGGTTTTTCTTGAGTTGTCAACAAATATTTTAATCAAAAAATATTATATTATCTATATCAAATATGTAAAATCTGGAGTCAATATGGATTGGAATTCTATTGAAAACAATTTAGTTAATCTTTCTTTTGCTTTATTACTTTGTACACTTATAACATACTGGAGTAGTATTGCCTTTACACAGATTAAAATACTAAATAAACTTGGACCTTTCTTTACAATTCTAATAAACACTTCTCTCAGTATATCTCTAATACTAAGATGGATAAATTATAAACATTTTCCTCTAAGTAACTTATATGAATCTTTAGTTTTTTTAACTTGGGGTATTACATTTATACATTTAATTGTAGAAAAACAAAATAAAACAAAATTAATAGGAGCAATTAGTACACCTGTTGCATTATTTATTATTGCTTTCGCAAGTTTTTTATTGCCAACAGAAATGCAAAAAGCAACACCTTTAGTGCCAGCATTAAGATCTAACTGGCTCATGATGCATGTAAGTATAATGATGATAAGTTATGCAACATTAATCATAGGATCTTTACTATCTATACTGTTTTTAATTATTTCTGAAAGCAAAAATATAAAACAACAAAACAATATATATAGTTCTTCTCATATATCTCATTCTCAAATAGAATTAAACTCTTATAATCCATCTAATTTAAAGATTCAATCTAATAATCATACTTCAAAATCATATAATAGAATGAACCTATTACAAAGTATAGATAATTTGAGCTATCGTACTATTGGATTAGGCTTTCCCTTATTAACAATAGGAATTATTGCAGGAGCAGTTTGGGCAAATGAAGCTTGGGGATCATATTGGAGTTGGGACCCAAAAGAAACATGGGCTTTAATAACATGGCTAATTTTTGCTTCTTATTTACATTCAAGACTAACTAAATCATGGCAAGGTAAAAAACCAGCTATTCTAGCATCAATAGGGTTTATTATAGTGTGGATATGTTACCTAGGTGTTAATTTTTTTGGTAAAGGACTACATAGTTATGGATGGATATCCTCTTAACATATTACTATAACTTATGTAAATTCTTGTCTATTTTAAGACCTAAAAATAAACGACAATTATACAATATACTTATAGTATAATTATCTACTATTATATTTTGATACATTATATACAATTTTATATGAATTTTAATATTTTATTAGCAAGCACTCCTCATACATCTGTATGGTCTATACAAATAGCAATCATTATGATTATATGTAACCTTATCGCAATTTTTATTGGACGATATGCTATTCAAGTAAGAGGTTTAGGACCTTCTATCCCTATTTTTGGCTTAGAAGGTTTGGGGCTACCTGAATTGCTTGCAACTACTAGCTTAGGACACATGATAGGTGCTGGAACAATTATTGGCTTAAGTAGTATTGGTATAATTAATTAGTTTATATTAAAATAAACATAATAAGATCTATCTTTTATAGCTTTATATATTATAAAGCTATAAAAATAAATTAATGTTCATAAAAAGTACCTATATTGCGGAATTTTTTATATCTCATCTCTTGTCTCTCCTCATTAGACATTTTCATCAAACTATTTAATTCTAAATTCAACTGTTCCTTTAGAATAGATGCAGCCTCAATCAAATTAGCTTGAGAACCACCAACCGGCTCTTTCACAATTGTATCAATAATACCTAAAACCTTTAAATCAGCAGAAGTAATTTTCAAAGCTTCTGCTGCCTCTAAAGACTGTTTACTATCTTTCCATAAAATAGCCGCACATGCTTCTGGTGTTGCAACTGTATATACTGCATATTCCAACATCAATATTTTATCACCAACTCCTATACCTAATGCTCCACCTGATCCTCCTTCCCCAATAACAGTACAAATTATCGGAACATGTAAAGAGAACATTTCTCTCAGATTTACCGCAATAGCTTCTCCTTGACCCAATCTTTCCGCCTCTATTCCTGCCCAAGCTCCTGGAGTATCAATAAAAGTTAAAATTGGGAAATTAAACCTATTTGCATGTTGCATTAAGCGTAAAGCTTTGCGATAACCACCAGGAGATGGCATACCAAAATTCCTTACCACATTATCTTTTGTATCTTTTCCCCTCTGATGCCCAATAAATACAACTGTCTGTCCATTGAATCGCCCAATACCACCAACTAAAGCTGCATCATCTGCACCACCTCTATCACCATGTAATTCAACCCAATCATCTAAAAGGTAAGGAATATAATCTAGAGTTGTAGGCCTTTCTGCTTGCCTGACTAAATGTAATCTCTGTAAAGGGGTCAAAGAATGAAAAATGTCTTGCTTTAAGTTAATTAATTTATTATCAAATTCAATCAGATCTTGTTGAATTGATAATTGATTTTCATCTGCAATCTTTGATAATTGCTGAATTTGATATTCTAATTCAATAATCGGTTTTAAAAATTCTAATGATAATCCTTTTCTATCTGTCATAATGAAAATATTAATAATACGTAAGATCAATTTTAACTCATATCAAGCAGACATAACTTATAAACCATTTAAATACATTTCTACAAACTTATACATAGAGTAAGATATAGTAACAACAATATCAGATAAATCAACTGTTAAATCTAAAATACTATCAGCTACATCTATACTATTTTGTAAAAAAATATAAAATAAATTAAAAAATCTTGGATCATCAAAACGCTGCGAAATACGTGTTGTAGCTCTGACTAAATCATCATAATTTAGTCCTCTATCTCCCTCTAAATAACTTAAATGACAAATAAAATCAGATTGTAAACAACTTGACGAAAAAGGATCAATATGATGTAGTTTATCATACTTAATGATATCTAAAGGTATTATATCTATTACAGCTTCATTTAATAAACCTGTTTGATTTGTTTCAACTATTGAATTTTTAGGGATTAAAATATTATTAGAATGAAGATAAGCAGACACTAAAACAGAATTATAAGATATTTTGATATTTTGAACTATACCTATATTCACTCCTCTTATTCTAAGATTTGTACCTTTTTTGATACCATGAGCACTACTAAATTCTATAAAAATAGAATATCCTCGTCTAATATTTCTGAAATCAATAATGATAAATAAACTTATAGTAAAGAATACAAAAGAAAGAAAAGCTATAAAATATTTTATATCTAACCATACATTACGAGATCTTATTTTATTCATATTAGTCAAATCATCAAAATAACTATTTCGATAATATTATAGATTTCATTAAAGATATATTTATTTTATACATTTTTAACTTACGAGAACTCATAGCTGTACACTTATATTTTTGAGAAGAATAGATAGAGTTAATAACTTCAATAATATACTTAGCTTGACTATAAACTGACCAACAACTATTTATACTTGATCCAAGACCAACAGCAGAAGCACCATAATATATAGCTAATGGTGCAGATAATAAATCAATACCCGAAGATGCAATAATAGGTATACTTAAATGTTTAGATAAAGCATATGAAGAAGATAATGCAGAAGAAGCTTTAGTAATAGATTTACGCACTACACCCATATCAAAATGATAATGTTGACTTGATGTACTCATACCTTCTGTCTGTACAAACTTGATTCCTATATTCTCTAACTCTAAAGCTAAATTAATTTGCTCATTTAACAATAAATAATGTGGAATTGTTATACAAACATTAGCATCATGTATTAAAGATATTGTCTCTTTAGCTATCTCTCTAATAATCTTGCAAGAAAAATATATACCTTTACTATAAAAAACATCGAAATTACCTATCTCTACCATGTCTGCTCCGGCCACATAACATTTGTAAAGTTCACAAGGTTCTATTGAAGAAACACAAACAGGTAATTTAGTGATAGATTTTACTACTTTTAAAATATTTACATTTGCTGCAATATCTATATAAGATGCTCCACCTATTTCTGCTGCTTTTACCTTTTTAACAATATTAGCAACTTGAAAATTATTTAATCCACTTATAACCTTTACAACTTGTTGATCTTGAAATTTTTGTATTAATTTCTTATTTCGTAAACTCATAATAATAAAGTAAAAAATATAAAGCTAAGTGAACTAAATAATAATTACTACTAAATAGTTACACTTAGAAAGAGATGGATTAATTATGCTATTTATTTAATATGCTAAGCCCATACTACGAGTAGTTTCTGCACCTAAATAAACCCTTACACTCAAAAAGTCTGTTGGACATGCTGTTTCACATCTTTTACAACCAATACAATCTTCAGTCCTAGGAGCAGAAGCTATTTGTCCAGCTTTACATCCGTCCCAAGGAACCATTTCTAAAACATCACATGGACATGCTCGAACACACTGCGTACAACCAATACATGTATCATATACTTTAACATTATGTGCCATAAAAGGATTAACTCTATAATAAATAAAATCAGGGTATTATTTTCTCTATGCTAACTGTCAAGTATTATTAAACTACATTGTAATATATTAATATCAATGAGATTCAAGAAAAGATTAAAAACTTCATAAATATTTAATCATTATACCTAAATTTATTAGCCTAAAAATGCTATCGCTTCAAACGAAGAAAATGATATATTCGTTATTGAAGTATCAGCCTCTGACGGAGGTACAACTTGCCAAAACATAGGAAGAAATACATGCCAATTATCTAAAATTCTTTTCGCTTTACAACTTTTTGTTTTAAATTTATATAATTGTATGAAATCTTTCAATTGTTTTTCTGCTTCTTGTGTAATAATTCTTTGAATTTTTACTATTTCTGGATTCATTTTAGCAATTAAATCATTATTTTCATCAAGAAAATATGCTAAACCTCCTGTCATACCTGCACCTATATTACGACCTGATGGACCTAATACAACTACTAATCCACCTGTCATATACTCACATGGGTGGTCCCCAACTCCTTCAACAACTGCTTGAGCCAAAGAATTCCTCACAGCAAACCTTTCTCCAGCCTGTCCATTTGCAAATAAATTACCACCTGTAGCACCATATAAACAAGTATTACCAATAATTACTTGTTCGGAAGCATTATTATGCTCACTCGAAGGTGGAGAAATTATAATTTCTCCACCATTCATACCTTTACCAACATAATCATTTGCCTCTCCAACCAAATTTAAATGCATGCCTTTACAAATAAAAGCACCAAAACTTTGACCAGCAGAACCAACAAAATTAAAATATAAATTGCCACAGAAACCTAAATTACCATATTTTTTAGCAATAACACCAGATAATCTTGCACCTACTGCTCTATCCGTATTTTTAATTTCTAATGTTTTCACTAAATCATCTTGATTATTAATGGCATTTAACACCTGTTGATCACTTAATAAATCATCATCTAAAACCGACCCATTTGTATGAACAGTATTATGAAACGAATCTATTGACTTCATTTGAGATCCAGACAATATACTTTCTAAGCTTAAATAATTTGTCTTTGTAATTTGTATATCTTTTCTTGAACATAAAATACCATTAAGACCAATCAGTTCACTGAGACTCCTATAACCTAACTGTGCTAAAATCTGCCTTACTTCTTCTGCTATAAAAATAAAAAAATTAACTAAATCAGAAGGTATACCAGGATAACGATTTCTTAAATCTTGACGTTGTGTAGCTACACCTACAGGACAATTATTAGTATGACAAATTCTAGCCATTACACAGCCTGTAGCAATCATTGCAATCGTTCCAAAACCAAACTCTTCAGCTCCCATTAAAGCTGCTAAAATAATATCATGACCCGTTCTTAACCCACCATCTACTCTTAAAATTACTCTATCTCTTAAATGATTATTAACTAAAGTTTGATGAACTTCTGTTAATCCCAATTCCCAAGGTACACCTGCATGCTTAATAGAACTTAAAGGTGAAGCACCTGTTCCTCCATCATGACCAGAAATTTGAATAATATCTGCATTACTTTTTGCAACACCAGCTGCAATAGTACCAATTCCTATTTCTGCTACTAATTTTACAGATACTTGAGCATTAGGATTAATCTGATGTAAATCAAAAACTAATTGCGCTAAATCCTCAATAGAGTAAATATCATGATGAGGAGGTGGAGAAATTAATGTAACCCCTGGTTTACAATTTCTTAACTCAGCAATATAAGAACTAACCTTTTTACCTGGCAACTGCCCACCTTCACCTGGTTTTGCACCCTGTGCAATTTTTATTTCTAATTGACTAGCATTAATCAAATATTCAGGAGTCACACCAAAACGACCTGAAGCAATTTGTTTAATTGCAGATATAGCTGTATCATTCTCCTTCAAACCTTTTAAATGAGAAAATGATTGAGAAACTCCTTCATCATCAATATCTCTAATAGTGCCAAAACGGTTAGAATCTTCACCACCTTCTCCAGAATTAGATTTTCCTCCAATCCTATTCATAGCTATTGCTAAAGTCTCATGTGTTTCTCTTGATAAAGCTCCAAGAGACATACCCCCTGTACAAAATCTAGATAAAATAGATGAAATTGGCTCTACTTCACTAATTGGTATCGAGGTATTATTACCTGAGAAATCTAATAAATCTCTCAAATTTGTCGGAGGACGTTGATTCAATAACATCTTATAATCCTCATAGAGAACATTATCCTTATTTCTCACAGCTTTATGTAAAGTTTTTGACATCTCTGGATTATTAACATGATATTCAGCACTTGGTCTATATTGAACATAACCTAAATTAGGTAATTTTTTTGGTAATACAGAAACAAATGCTGAATTATATGACTTTAGAAAATCACAAGCAATCTCATTTAAGCTCATGCCATTTAAACGTGAAGTTGTACCTAAAAATGCAAGATCTACAACATCTTGACCTAAACCTAAAATCTCAAAAATTTGAGCTCCATGATAACTAGACAGTAAAGATATACCCATTTTAGACAAAATCTTTAGTAATCCCTTTTGTATCGCAGAACGGTAATTATCCTGAGATTGCTGAATTGTTAATTTAGATAATTTACCATTAGACATAAATCTTTGTATTCTTGGATTATGCCACCACTGCCTCACTGTCATAAAAGCTAAATATGGACATACTGCACTAGCACCATAACCAATTAAGCATGCAAAATGATGTGTATTCCAACATTGTGCTGTATCTACAATTAATGAAACTTTATGCCTTAAATTCTTTTGAATTAAATAATGATGGACTGAACCTACTATTAATAAAGGGGGAATAAATGCTTGATGAGAAGATAACTTTTCAAAACGATCGCTTATAACAATAATTTCAGTACCACCATCAATACTTAAAACACACTGTTCACAAATTGTCTTAATTTTTTCTATAAAACTTATATGACCTTTATCTTGATCAAAAAATGTACTAATAGTTACAACTTTAAAACCATAATTAAATAATTGATCTAACTCATGTTCATTTAAAATAGGAGATTCTAATTTTAATGACCTTGCCATACTCTCTTCAGGTTCCAATAAATTACCTTTAGGACCAAGATAAGTAGTTAATGACATCACTAGGCTTTCTCTTAAAGGGTCAATTGCTGGATTAGTTACTTGAGCAAAACGTTGTTTAAAATAATCATACAACAAATGTGGCTTATTTGATAACACAGCTAAAGGAATATCATCTCCCATACAAAACGTTGGTTCTTTTGCAGAACTCGCCATATGTTCAATAACTAATTCAACATCTTCATTAGTATATCCAAAAGCTGTATGTAAACGATTCATATGAGCTATATCAACTGGAGCATTATCTAGATAACTTTCATTTAATAAGCACTGTTGATATTTTTGCAGCCATTTTTTATAAGGAAATTTATTTGCAATAGATTGTTTAATATTCCAATTATCTAAAATCAATTGATTAACCATATCTACACAAAATATTTGACCTGGACCTAATCTTCCTTTCTGCACTACAGGATCATTATCAAGACTAATAACACCTATTTCTGATGAGACACTAACAAAACCATCCTTAGTAATACAATACCGCGCTGGCCTTAATCCATTACGATCTAAAGTTGCTCCTACAATTTTCCCATCACTAAAGACAACTAATGCCGGACCATCCCAAGGTTCTTGTAAATGACTATAATACTCATAAAAATCTATTATTTCAGGAAATTTTATTAGTGCTGGCTGATCTTTATAAGCTTCTGGAATTAAAATCATAGATGCTTCTTGAGGACTTTTTCCAGACTCAATTAATAATTCTAAAGAGGCATCTAAATTAGCAGAATCACTATTTTCAATATTAGTAACAGGTTTTAAAGACTCATAACAATTTTCCCAATATCCATAATTAAATAATGATTCTTTAGACTTCATCCAATTCAAATTACCTAATAATGTATTAATCTCTCCGTTATGAGCTATAAATCTCATTGGTTGAGCTAAAGGCCATTTAGGAAGTGTATTTGTACTAAATCTTCTATGATATACTACAAAATTACTAGTATATCTCTGATCAGATAAATCACTATAATACAAACCTAATACTTCTGAACGTACCATACCCTTATATACAATTGTTCTTGAAGAGAAAGAACAAAAATAAAATTGCTTATTTAAATTCAAATCTGTTTGGGCAACTAATTTTTCTATTTTCTTTCTAACAATATATAGAACTCTTTCTAATGCATCACCTTTATATTGATCTGATTGTACAAAACATTGTTTAATACATGGTTGATTAGCTTTTGCTTGTTCACCTAATACTTCTTCATTAGTAGGTACACTTCTCCACCCCAATAAACCTAAACCTTCTTCTTTAACAACCCACTCACATAATTTTTGTATTGCTTCAATATTTTCTTGAGGAAAAAATATCATAGCAACGCCTATACCACTAAAATCCTGAGAACAACTCTCCAAAATAGTATCCTGAAACAAATCCCAAGGAATTTGTGTCATCACTCCAGCGCCATCACCAGAGTCACGGTCTGCACTACATCCACCACGATGCTCCATACAATTCAATGCCTGTAAAGCTTGTAATACTAATTGATGACAAGAAGATCGATGAATATGTGTTAAGAAACCGACGCCACATGCATCCCTTTCATTTATAACAGCAGGATGACCTAAGTATTGATTAAGTTGATAAGTAAAATATCTTGATGCTTGCATATATTATTATTTGATTAAACTAAAAAGTATAAATATATTTATATAATTAATATTATTATGTGAACTTAATTTAAAACTGTAGATATATTAAACAATAGCTATTAAAAAATATAAATATAAAATTAAAACATTGAATATTCATATAGATCACGAAACATCTGACCTGAAATTATTTAATAAGATAAGTACAAATATATTTCATACTTACAGTAAAATGTCACGGATATAGTATTACACAAATTTTGTAAAAATATACGTAATAAAAATACATTTTATGTATATTATAAAATAATACACTATGCCAAATTTGTAATATACAAACCAATTAATGAACAAATACAAAAGAATTGACTCCAATCAAATTACATATAAGACAGAAGAATTATTAGATGCTGCAAGTAACAGATATAAAATCACAATACAAGTAGCTAATAGAGCAAAACGAAGAAAATATGAAGATATTGATATAGTTGATGATCCATTAGTTAAACCAATTATAAGAGCTATCATTGAAATGGTTGATGAAATCACACAACCCGAAATTATTAGTGATTAATTGATAAATATACTGAATAGTTCAGTAGAGTTACTTTTTAATATTTTGTTGAAAAAAAAACTAATGGATGTGTATAATATAAAAAGGAAATATTAAATGAAAGATTTTTTGATTCATAGATTAACTTTGATATTTTAAATTTTTCATAAATTATAATTAAGGAGAAATAATATATGTTAGATGCATTCGCAAAAGTTGTAGCTCAAGCAGATGCAAGAGGAGAATTTCTTAGTAATACTCAATTAGATAGTCTAGAGGAAATGGTTAGTGAAGGTAATAAAAGATTAGACATTGTCAATAAAATAAACTCAAATGCCTCTGCAATTATTACAAATTCAGCGCGTGCATTATTTGCTGAACAACCTCAATTAGTACAACCTGGTGGAAATGCTTATACAAGCAGAAGAATGGCTGCATGCTTAAGAGATATGGAAATAGTATTAAGATATGTAAGCTATGCAATGATTGCAGGAGATTCTAGTGTACTAGATGATAGATGCTTAAACGGTTTAAGAGAAACTTATCAAGCCTTAGGTACACCTGGAACTTCTGTAGCAGTAGCAATTCAGAAGATGAAAGAAGCATCAATTGCTTTAGCAAATGATTTAAATGGAGTAGCTTTAGGAGATTGTAGCTCTCTAGCAGCAGAATTAGGTATATATTTTGATCGAGCTGCTATTGCTGTTGTATAACATAAAATAACATTGATCATTAAAACAACATATAATAAGGATTACAAACATTATGAAAACACCTATAACAGAAGCAATTGCATCAGCTGACAGCCAAGGAAGATTTTTAAGCAATGGTGAACTACAGTCAATTAATGGTAGATATCAACGAGCATCTGCTAGCTTAGAAGCTGCTAAATCATTAACTAACAATGCACAAAGACTAATAACTGGGGCTGCACAAGCTGTTTATACAAAATTTCCTTTTGTTACACAAATGCCTGGGCCAACTTATGCATCTAGTGCAATTGGTAAAGCAAAATGTGCACGTGATATTGGGTACTACTTAAGAATGACAACTTACTGCTTAGTTGTGGGTGCTACTGGACCTATGGATGAATATTTAGTAGCTGGCTTAGAAGAAATTAATCGTAGTTTTGAATTATCACCTAGTTGGTATATAGAAGCATTACAATATATAAAAAGTAGCCATGGGTTATCTGGACAAGCAGGAAATGAAGCAAATACATACCTAGATTATGCTATCAATGCTTTAAGCTAAAATTTTACAATTATTTTCTATAAAGATATATTACTAGAAATACCAATATATACTATTTCTAGTTTTTACAAATCAAAAATCATAAATAATCCTATAGATAATAGTGATTATTAAAATATATATATTATACTATAATATACAATTCTTTAATTCTAATCCTCTACAACTTTTAATTATGCAAAATGAACTTATTTCACCTATTATATTAACTATTCTTGATGGCTGGGGACACTCCGAAAAAATCAAAGGTAATGCAATTAAACTAGCACATACACCTACTATAGATAAATTATGGAAAAACCATCCACATTGTTTACTAAATGCATCAGGAGAAGATGTTGGATTACCTAATAAACAAATGGGTAATTCAGAAGTAGGTCACACTACAATAGGAGCAGGTAGAAGTATATCTCAAGATTTAGTCAGAATCAGTCAAACCATAGAAAATAAAACATTTTTTATAAATGAACTTATCCATACAACTTTTCACGAAGCATCAATCAAAAATAGTAAAGTACATTTAATTGGCTTGTGCTCTGATGGAGGAGTTCACTCTCATATCAATCATCTAATAGCATTAATAGAAATTTCAAAACAATATCAAAATATTGAAACATGTATTCATATTATTACTGATGGAAGAGATACACAACCATATACATCAAAAACTTTTATTACAATTATTGAAAATCATATTAAAGACAATAAAAATATTAACATCTGCACTATTAGTGGCAGATACTACAGTATGGATAGAGACTGTAGATGGTCTAGAACAGAGAAAGCATATAAAATCTTGACAAACAATACCATAACTACAACTCAGCATATTGCAGATTTCATTGATACTTGCTATGAACAAGGTATATCCGATGAATTTATTCAACCAACTAGAATATATCCTGGAAATATAAAACATAATGATAATCTCATTTTCTTCAATTTTAGACCAGATAGAATGCGACAAATGCTACATATTTTTGCCCAAAGTTCGTTTAAAGCTTTTCCAATACAAAAAATAAATAACTTATCTCTAATCACATTTACACAATATGACTCAACCTTAAATATACCTGTTGTTTTTTCTCCACAACAAAAAAATAATTTTTTAGGTGAAATTATATCTAACCACAATTTGAAACAATTTAGACTAGCAGAAACAGAAAAATATGCTCATGTTACTTATTTCTTTAATGGAGGCCGAGAAGAACCTTTCCCTGGAGAAGATAGAGAATTAATACCCAGTGTCCAAGTTAATACATATGATTTAGAACCTAAAATGTCTGCTAAGAAGTTAACTAATAGTGTCATAAATGCATTACGAAAAAATATATATGATTTAATAATCATTAATTATGCAAATCCTGATATGGTGGGACATACAGGTAATTTACAAGCAACAATAAATGCCATATCTACTGTTGATCAATGTATACAACAATTAACAGAAGAAGTAAAGCAACACAATGGTGTCCTTATGATTACAGCAGATCATGGTAATGCTGATTATATGCTAGATCAAAATAATAAACCATGTACTTCACACAGTACTAACCAAGTTCCATTTATTTTTATTTCTCATAAGAAAGAATTAACTGATGAAAATAATACAAATATTACACTGAAACAAAAAGGATCTTTAAAAGATATTGCACCAACTATTTTGGACATACTAAATATACAAATTCCAAAAGAAATGAATGGTCATTCATTAATCAATAAAAAAGCTAATAAATTACATACTACTACTATTAATAGATAGTAATATAATTAATATTGATATCATCAAAAAACAATATATATGTATTCTTTTAATCAATTTCAAAATCTTTTAATGTTCTCCAAAAAACGTATATATGTTACTAATCCAATAATATCATACTTAATTCCAATGGAATGGTATCTCATTTTAATGAGCGATGGCTCATTTACCCAACATTTATATACTTTAACAGATACTAAAATTAAAACCAACTTAATAATTAACTTTAATAATAATAAGTATATAAACTATAAAAAATTATATTTACGAGAAATTTGGCTGGAGAACTCTTCAAAAGAAAAACTTGCATTTGCTAAATCTATATGGAATCTAAACAATTTATATGAAATAAAATTTCCTTTACATAAACCTATTGGACAATCTTTCATTGACTTAAAAATAGATATACATCAAGAAATAAACCAGATTTTTTATGGTTACAGCAACAATTTAAATAAAAAATTTCAAGATCAACATATTTTATGGGGTAGACAATACACTATATACTCAAAAAAACAACCGCTAGTAACAATAGAAGAATATTTTTCACCTAAAATTATTCAACTATTATACTAATAAACTATTTATATAAATTTTATAAAGGATTTCAATTAATGTTTAATTTTATTTTAAACAAACAATACCGTAATTTAAATCAATTTAAAAATACCCTACAAAACATTGATAAAATTCACAAAACTATAAAAAATTATTCTGATCTTAAATTAAAACAACAAACATTAATATTAAAAACTATGTTTCAAAATGGTCAAACACTTGACGAAATTTTACCAGAAGCTTTTGCAACTGTAAAAGAAGCAACTATCAGAGCTTTAGATCTAACAATGTTTGATGTTCAATTGATTGGTGGAATTGTATTACATCAAGGAAAAATAGCAGAAATGCAAACAGGAGAAGGAAAAACTATAGTAGCTCTTCTTCCCGGTTATCTAAATGCATTAACTAATAAAAGTATACATATTATTACAGTAAATGATTATTTAGCAAAAAGAGATTCAGAGTATGCAGATAAAGTATATTCATATTTAGATATTACAGTGGGCTTAATCCAGCAAACAATGCTGCCATCTAATCGAAAAATACAGTATAATGCAGATATTACATACGTCACTAATAGTGAACTGGGCTTTGATTACCTACGAGATAATATGGCTATTGAAAAAAATGATATTGTTCAACGTCCATTCAACTTTGCTATAGTAGATGAAGTGGACTCTATTCTAATAGATGAAGCTAGAACACCCCTTATTATTTCTGGACCCTGCGAAGCTCCAAAAGATAAATATAAGAAATCAACTGAAATATCTTATCAACTAAAAAAAAATTTGCATTATGAAATAGATGAAAAAACTAAAAATATTACTTTAAATGAAGAAGGAATTAGATTATGTGAATCTATACTCCAAACTAATAATTTATATAATATAAATAATCCATGGACACAATATATCCTTAATTCCTTAAAAGCTAAAGAACTATTTAATAAAAACCAGCATTATATTATAAAAGATAATGAAATTATTATTGTTGATGAGTTCACAGGACGTATTATGGAAGGAAGAAGATGGAGTGACGGATTACATCAAGCAATAGAATCAAAAGAAGAATTAAATATACAAAACGAAAATCAAACATTAGCATCCATTACCTATCAAAATTTATTTTTATTATACAAAAAACTATCTGGTATGACTGGTACAGCTAAAACAGAAGAAACTGAATTAGATAAGATATACAAATTGGAAGTCATAAAAGTACCTACAAATAAACCTTGTTGTCGTAAAGACTTACCTGACTTAGTATATAAAAATGAATATAATAAATGGCAAGCAATTGCAAATGAATGTTATGACATGAATCAACAAGGTAGACCTGTCTTAGTCGGAACAACTAGTATTGAGAAATCTGAATTCTTAGCACAACTCCTTAATGAATATAAAATACCATATAATTTATTGAATGCTAGACCAGAAAATGTTGCTAGAGAATCAGAAATTATAAGCCAGGCTGGTCGAAAATATGCAATTACTATTTCGACCAATATGGCTGGTCGAGGAACAGATATTATTTTAGGTGGTAATCCACAATCGATGACAAGACTTACACTAACTAATTATATTAGTAATACAAATAATACATCACAACAAATAGAACCACAAATTAAATCTATATTAGAAAAACTAAATATACAAAAAATTCCCAACAGTATATCCAATAAAGAACTAATCACATATATTTATAATGAAATAAATAATCATAATAAAAATACTAATATCAAAGAGATTTATGCACAAATTCTATCAATTTATACAACAAGATGCCAAAAAGAAAAGAAAGAGATTCAAGCACTCGGAGGATTACACGTTATTGGTAGCGAACGACATGAATCACGAAGAATAGATAACCAATTACGAGGAAGAGCTGGAAGACAAGGAGATCCTGGATCATCACGTTTTTTTCTGAGTTTACAAGATAATTTATTACGCATTTTTGGAGGTGATAAAATTTCACAATTAATGCATACATTAAAAATTGATGAAGATACACCTATAGAATCACTAATACTCAGTAAAAGTCTAGATTCTGCACAGAAAAAAGTTGAAGCTTATTTCTATGACGTACGCAAACAATTATTTGACTACGATGAAGTTATTAATACTCAAAGAAAAGCTATTTATGCAGAAAGAAAACGTATCCTTAACTCTTATTTTACAAGAGATTGTATATTAGAATATGGAGAAAGCTCTATCGATGAAATAGTAGATATGTATAGCAAAGAAAACCTTATAACTAATCAAAAAATGATTATAAATCAAGTAACTAAATTACTAAATATAACAAAAGATTTAGATACAACATATATTGAACAAATGCATGCTGAGCAAGTTAAAATATTTCTTTATGAACAACTAAGAATTAACTATGATCTAAGAGAAAACTATTTAGAACAATTACGGCCTGGCTTAATAAGACAATTAGAAAAATACTACCTTCTACAACAAATTGATAAAGGATGGCAAGAGCACTTAGAAAAAATGAATTTATTGCGAGATTCTATTGGATGGAGAAGTTATGGACAACAAGATCCATTAGTTGAATATAAAAATGAAGCTTTTAATTTATTTATTAATATGGTTACTTATATAAGACAAACAGTAGTATATTTAACAATGCGTTCTCGATTAATCGTAAATACAGAAAAAATCTCATAAAATATGAAAATAAACTATTGAGTTAATCTTAACAGTTGACATCGATACATCCTATTCGTTAATGTTATATTATAAATATATACCTATGCCCCCATCGTCTAGAGGCCTAGGACATCTCCCTTTCACGGAGGTAACGGGGATTCGAATTCCCCTGGGGGTAATTTATTTGATCCGTTAACTACCTATGCATAAATTAAATTATGTAATTACTTTCTTTACTTGTTTACAGAAGCTACTTATTTTTTCTAATCCCATATCTTTATTGCACTCTGATATTAATTTAACAAAAGCACTACCAATAACTATCCCATCAATTTTCCATTCTGAAACATCTTTTGCATGATTAACATTTGAAATACCAAAACCTAAGATAATTAATTTATCTGTTTTTTGCTTGATTTTTATAGCTAATTGATCCACTTGATTACTAATTTCATTACTTAAACCAGTAACTCCTGTACGACTTACTAAATAAATACAACCTAATGATTTAGAAATTATAGATTCAATTCTTGCTTCAGAACTAGTAGGTGATATAAACAAAATTAATTCAATCTTATAATTCTTACATAGTTCAATCATATAATCTGCTTCTTCTAAAGGTAAATCTGGAATAATTAAACCTTTAGCACCAGAAGCTGAAACTTTTGTAACAAAATTAACAATACCTTGTGCTAATATTGGATTATAATAAGTAAATATTACAATTGGTGAGTTTAAACGGTTATAAACACTCTTTACCATATTCAATATTTGATCTGTATAAACACCTTGCCCCAGAGCTACACGAGATGATTCTTGAATAATTGGACCATCTGCTAAAGCATCTGCATAAGGGATACCTAATTCAATAACATCTGCTCCATTATGATCTAACATTAACAAAGCTTCTTTTGTAGTTTGTAAATTAGGATAACCAGCTGTAATAAAAGGAATTAAAGCACACCTAGAATTTACTTTTCTTATTACTTGAGAAATAGGAAACATATATTAATTGTAATGCATGAATTCAAGGACAAACTATTAAAACTATACTCATATTTTTTACAAAATCATAGTTCAAGTAAATTATTTGATATATTAGTAGGCTGCCCGGGACTCGAACCCGGAACTAATCGGTTAAAAGCCGAGTACTCTACCATTGAGTTAGCAACCCATTAAAAAAACTTATAAAACATAAATAACATACACAAGATATAATAGCAAGTATACTGCAATTAATATCATATCTCTAAATAATTTAAGACTAATTCATTAGTATTACTCCTAATATGTAATTTTATGGATACACAAAATACAAATTTATACAGCAAATTTTATCTTATAATAAATGAAATTATAAAATTTAAACAAAGTGCAAATCTTCTTATAGCCCTATCAGGTGGTCAAGATTCAATATGCTTATCATACTTAATCCAAAACCTTAAAACTACATACAAATACTCAATAAATATTGAATATATATATGTAGACCATCAATGGAGACAAGATAGCAAGAAACATATTAAACATTTAATTAACCTTATAAGAACTACAAAAAATCAAATATCTGTTTATGAAATTTATAAAGTTACACAATCTGAATTAGAAGCAAGATTATGGCGCTACAAGATATTAATAAATCATGCATTACAATATAATTTTAATGTCATTATTACAGGACATACAAAAACAGATCGACTTGAAACCTTTATTCAAAACTTAATAAAAGGTACAACAATAGATGGTGCTACAAGTTTAAACATTTACAGAAAATTATCAAATCATATAATATTATTGAGACCACTGATGGAATTTCATCGAGATGAACTAACCTGGATATGCCGAAAAAATTATTTGCCTATTTGGTTAGATTACACAAATCATAATTACAACACAAAACGTAATAGAATTAGAGACGAACTTATACCTTACTTAAATCAATACTTTAATAAAAATATATCTAACAATATCACATCTTTTCTCAACATTACTAACATTGATAATGAGTATATAAAACAAAATACAATAAAATTATATTTATTAAGTATACACCCAATTAATATCGCATTAAACTATCAAATAATACAAAAACAACACATAGCTATACAATATAGAACCATACAGCTTTTCTTTTATTATCACTTTAAAGTACTCTTAAATATAAAAATATTGCAACAAATTATATATATTTTTTCACAAAAACCCCATAAAATTATAAAAATTCAATGGCATAATTTATTAATTAATATATATAGAAATTGGTTATATATCAATATTAACTAAATAAATTAAAAAAACATATGATAAATAATATCTCCAATCAGGATTTAAAAACATTAATTGACAAACATACTATTATTGTGTTTATGAAAGGTGATAAAGATCTGCCACGATGTGGTTTTTCTAATACTGTTATTCAAATATTAAATCGATTCAATATTAATTACCACACTATTAATGTTTTAGAAAATAATAACATACGTCAAAGAATCAAAATCTATTCTACATGGCCCACAATTCCTCAAGTGTATATTAAAGGAGAATTTATTGGAGGTGCAGACATAATGATGGATTTATATCAAAATCATCAACTGCATGAAATCATAGAAAAAGCTATCAATGAATAAAAAGTTTATTAGAAAAAATCTTATCAAAATATATAATATCAATACATCAACTTTACAAACAATCAATTAAATTATACATATTTTCTCATATTTATAAATATATACAATCCAGAATATAAGTAAACTAAATATATTCAATTGAACATCAAAAAAGAGTATAATTATAATAATAAAATACTTAAACTATATATAAGGAAATAGAAAATTATGATTAACTGGCAAGTAATTGGTCAATTAGTATCACTAAGTATTATTGTTTTAGTAGGCCCAGCTGTAATTGTTTTATTGTCTTTCAAAAAAGGTAACTTATAAAAATATATTAATAGTAATTATTACTGCAGACATTACTTAAATTTATAAAATAATGTCTGCACCATATCAATATTTATACTACATTCACAATTTTATGTTATTAGATATACTCAATTAATTTTTCCGATGTAATAGCTCGACTTGAACTAGCAAATTCACTTGCTTCAGTTAAAAATAACATACAATGACATACTTTTCTTTCTCTCATTGGTACACATGGACAATTCCAATATGTATTTAAAACCTCTTTTTCTTTATCTTCATAATGACGACATGGACATAAAGGAGCTCCATATTCGTCTTTATGCTTTGCTAAACCCTCAATCACTACTGCTGTAACACTAATATCTGTACAAAAAAAAGTACCTGTTCTCTCTGCATATTTCTCTGAAAATTTACGCATTGCTTCTAAACTTAGAGGTATAGAATTACTTGTATGACTTTCCATCAATATAATCCTTACAAATTACAAAATAGATACATTAAATATTACATTTTACAATATTTATTCCATTATAACGATATATTATAAGTAAAATAATATTCAGGAGTAGTATATAAATCTAAATCAAATGATTTAATCATAATCATATATCAAAAGAAAATATATATATAATAACTACTCATTTAACTATTTAACTTAATCATAAAATAATATGACTGCATCTTATTTACCATCAATTTTAGTTCCCTTAGTAGGTATTGTTTTTCCTGGCCTAAGTATGGCCTTACTATTCATTTATATAGAAGAAGAAAATATATCATAAATTATACATTATAAAAAATAAGATTATATAATAAGAAGAAAAATATAAGCTGTCTTCGATCCTATTATTGAAGACAGCTTATAAAATATAAATATACTTATAGGACTTTTCCTATATATTTATAAAGAAGATCCTATACCAGAATAAGACCCATAAATAAATATTCCTAAAACAGTAATTGCTGCTATGCCACCTACTGTAGCCACCAACCATAAAGGAACTCTACCTGTACCTGCCATTACCTATACTCTCCTTGATTTAATAATATAAACTATATTTTTAATTAAAGAAATAACTAGAAAATAACACAGCTAGAACAAAAATCAATAATAAACCCCAGAATAAAGAAGTACGGTTTAATTCTACAGGCTCTTTATTAGGATTTGGACCACTCATATAAATCTCCTATCTTTGAATAAATTGCATAGAGGTAATAGCACCTAAAAAAAAGATTGTAGGAATTGCTAAACCATGAATTGCTAACCATCTAAACGTAAAAATTGGATATGATATCGGTTGATTAGAATTTCTACTAGTCATAATACTATCTCCTACCTAAATTCCTTTAGTTAAATCTTCAAGTTCTTGCTTTGCGCTAAAGCGATCATTTACTAATGGAACTTGCTGACGATCTTGAGTAAAATATTCATTAGGCCTTGGTGTTCCAAAAACATCATAAGCTAATCCTGTACTAACAAATAGCCAACCAGCAACAAATAACGATGGTATAGTTATACTATGAATAACCCAATAACGCACACTAGTAATGATATCAGAGAAAGGACGTTCACCTGTGGAGCCTCCTGACATAATAACTACCTCCTACAAAAAATGCAAAAATAATCAATAATTAAACTCTCATATACATAATGGGGATGTTAATATAAGTAATGTTCAACCTGATTATAAAATAGTATATATTACAGCTACTTGATATAAAGAAGTAACAAAATAATAAAACAATAATTATACCAAATATTGAATAATTAATTCATATTGAGTTTTCTTAATATTAATATATATATATTATACTCTGTTCATACTAAAATCTAAACAAAAAATAAGTATTATTTAAACTTTAATAAATCAAACCACAAACTTGTACCTACAAAACACTCACTATGTATCATTATTTGACTATCGCACTTTTTGAGAATATTATTAACAATTGATAAACCTAATCCTGTCCCCTGCAAAGTATGTACACTATTTTCTATCCTTATAAACTGATCAAAAATATTCTTGTGATATACTTTATCAATACCTATACCATTATCGATAACTTCTATTCTAACATATTCTACAATATCAGTAATATTATAGTGTATGTCATCATGACATCTATCTGTATGCACTAAATAAGAACGTAAAATAATTTCACCTGACACACCTGTAAACTTAATAGCATTACTTAATAAATTATCTAATACTTGCCATAGTGAACTCTCATGAGCTAAGATCAAATCTATACGCGGATCTACCTCTAATTTTAAATTAATATTATTATTATTGGCTATTAGTTGAGAAGTTTTAATCAGACTACTCAAGATGCTTTTTAAACTCACTGGTTTTAATTCATATTGATATTGCGCTTCCAGACGTGACAAATCAAGAATATCATTAACTAAAGCTGATAAACGTTTTGTTTCATTATTAGCAATAGTCAAAAATTGCATCTTCTGTAAATTACTTAAAGAAGCATTATAATCTAATAAAGTTTCTAAAAAAGAACCTATATTACATAAAGGTGTTCTAAGTTCATGCGATACATTACTAATAAATTTACTTTGTACTTTATTCAATTTAAATTCTCTACTCACATCCTGTATAGTTATTGCAATACCAGTTAATAAATTACTTGTTGGGTCTATCACAGTACTTAAAACAAATCGAAAAATTTTATTTGATTCATAATCAAAATCAATATATACCTCCTCTTTTGTAGACATTGAGGTGTCAAAATAACTAGATTGAACAAGACTATTCAAAATCGGTATCAAAGCCTCATTAACATGTACAGGAAAATTACTATAAATAGACTTACCAATAACATCTAAATATGACCAATCAAAAACTTTTAACGCAATCTGATTAACAAATACAAACCGCAATTCTGAATCTATTAAAATTGCTCCATCAGCAATAGTTGAAATAATCGTTTCCAGTTTCACTTTTTCAGAAATCAATTTATCAACATTATTTTTTTCATATGACTCTAACCTTTCTGCCATATCATTAAAACTAATAATTAAACCCTCTAATTCACCATCAAAAGGTAAAACAATGCGTTGCGAGAAATTACCAGCAGCAATATTTCGTACACCACGCAAAAGTTCTTTAATAGGTTTTGTAATTGTTAAAGCATTAAAAGTAGCACCTATTATAAATATAAACCAGATAGAAACAAAGATTACAATACTTATATCTCGGGTCAACCGAGAAGCTGTTAATAAAGTTGGGTTCGGGTTAATACCTAAATTTAAACTACCCAAGTTTTTACCATCTTTAATTAAAGGTATTATAATATCCGTAATATGATCATGAAAAATTGTACTATACTCAACCACAGAAGTACCATATAAAAAATCTTGCGTCTCTAATTGAAAAATATCTTGATGTAGCTGCAACACATTTTGAATATCTTGACTATATAAAGGTAGACCAAACAATAGACTGCCATCAACCCTAAATAATAAAATATATCGTATACTAGAAGTACTTAAATATATTTTCTCAATTACACTAAATAATTTCTTAGTATCATTAATTTCAATAAGATCAATAATATTCGATACAAACAACATTCCTAAATCTTTGCAAAAACGAGTATCTGTTAAAATTGAATCATCTTGTACAGTAGTTAAAGCCCAGAAAGTTAAACTACTCATCAATAATGATATTGAAAGAGTCGTAAAAACCATTAAACGCGTATATAAATTCATACTAGACCACCATTTTGTAATGGTTGAAATAATTTTAGTACGCATAAACATTCGTTTCATATTATTAATAATAATATATTTTAAAAATTCTTAATTATAAAGTTTTTATAGCACTTTCTAATTTATTAAACATCAAATATGACATAATAAAGTCAATTACAAACACAGATAATAAACAAAACACTACTGAGGATGTTGTAGCCTTACCTACACCTTTAGCACCTCCCTTAGCAGTTATTCCCCAAACACAACTAACTAAAGAAATAACAAAACCAAACACAACTGTCTTTAATAATGACTTAAAAAGATCTAGTATAGAAAGAGAAGCAAAAGCAGAAGAAAAAAAAATCACAGGCGTAATATCATATAGAGTAAAACAAATGAAAGAACTACTTGCTAAACTAGTAGCAAATGAAATTAAATTCAACATTGGAGTAATACAAATACATGCAAAAATTCTTGGAAAAATTAGATAGAATAAAGGATTGACTCCTAATAAGTATAATGCATCTATTTGATCTGTAACTCGCATAGTAGCTAACTCTGCAGTAAAAGCAGAACCTATTCTACCAATAATAATAACTGAAGTTAAAACAGGAGATAATTCTCTAACAAACGCTATCGTTAATACAGCGCCTATCAAATTTATTGCATCCAAATATAAAAACTCTTTGGCAACTTGTAAAGTAAAAACCATACCAATAAAAAATGCTGTGATTAAACATATAGTTAATGAACCGGGACCAATCAGAGTTATATTTTCTAAAGTATTCGAAAAATTAATATTTGAGAATCTTAAATCCAGAAAAAAACTTCTAACTATACGATAACTTACCTTAATTTTTCTATATAACTCCAATAAACTTACTTGAAATACAATCACATCTTTATCCACAATATAGAATATAATCTAAGCTCTATCTATTGCATCGCAATAATAAATATATTACAATCATCTTGTAGGGGCGGTTAGCTCAGTGGTAGAGCGCCTGCCTTACAAGCAGGTGGTCACTGGTTCAAATCCAGTACCGCCCATCGTCACCATTCACTTCAAAAGGGCTCATCGTCTAAAGGATTAGGACAGGGACCTTCTAAGTCTCTAATGTAGGTTCGAGTCCTACTGAGCCTGTTCACAATTAAATATTGAAATTTATATAATTATTCACCAAATACTTCATTAACTACTAAATTTACTTTTGTTCCTGAATCAATTGTTTCTAATGGATCTTTTCGTAATCGATGCCTTAAACATAAAGTTATTACCTTTTTAATATCATCCACCTCAACTTGATTTTTACTATTGTATGCAGCAAATGCTTTTGCTGCTCTATTAGTAACAATATCTCCTCGTAATCCATCTACATCTAACTTACCACAAACTTCTGAAATCTTAACACGTAAATCATAATCTATAACAACATTCTGTAATAATGTTTGAGCATCCGAAATACGCATTTTTAACTGATCTTGTTGCTCTTTATACTCTCGCAAACAAACATATGGATCACTATCAAACTTACTTCTTTGTTCAACTATCTGAACTCTTAATGTAGGTTCTTTCACTGTCCTAATTTCTGCATGCATACCAAAACGATCTAATAACTGCGGTCTAAGTTCACCTTCTTCAGGGTTGCCTGAACCAACTAATACAAATCTTGCAGGATGACGGACTGAAATACCTTCACGCTCAACCGTATTCCATCCAGAAGCAGCAGAATCCAATAATACATCAACTAAATGATCATCTAATAAATTCACTTCATCTACATACAATATACCCCTATTTGCTTTAGCTAATAAGCCTGCTTCAAAAGTTTTGATACCTTCTGTCAATGCCTTTTCAATATCAATTGTGCCACATACTCTATCTTCAGTTGCTCCTAAAGGTAAATCAACCATTGGTACATTAATCCAAGCGGTATTTACATTTTCCCCATTTTGCACTTTTTCTCTCACAGAATCACTCATTAATTCAAAATCAGAAATATGAGAATTAAATATATCATCCTCAACTACTTCTATTTGTGGTAATAAATCAGCAATTGCTCTAATTGTTGTGGATTTACCTGTACCACGATCACCCATAATCATTACACCACCGATTTTGGGATCTATTACATTTAAAATTAATGCTAATTTCATTTCTTCTTGACCGACTATTGCAGTAAACGGAAAAACAGGACGAGTGACTTCTTTTGTAATACTCACAATGGTTAACCTATGATTTTAACTTTCTAATTAATTATAATTATACTTATATGATTAGTTATTAAATAACTAATTGAAAAATTATATATGTATTATATGATTCAGAATGACAACATTTAAACTACTACTGTACTAGTCAAATGCTCAAAAAATAAAAAAAGATGTAGTAATCTTTACTTCTCTACATCTTTTATAAAATAAATTATTCCATATTTTCAGTTGAAGATATACTTAGCCTCTTAAATTAAAACTTTATTGATATAAATCTGTACCTAAACGAATAGCTAAAACAGCAGATACTAAAGCAAATAATAAAGCTACAAAAATCTGACTATCACTAATCATAATTTATTACCTCAAATAAATAATATACAACAATAAATATTATACACTGAATCGATATTTATTGTTATATGAGGTATTTTATCCAATATTTTATAAATCAAAAATAATCAATGTATCATACAAATATCTAACTATAACAATTATATAGTAATAGCTTGTGTCATATTTTGCTTCACTGTCAAATAACGTATAATGTTATCATTAAATCTCATTGATTTCGCTAAAAGGTTCACTATTATACCATTTCCTTCATAATTCATTTGCACATATATACCATCATAATAATGCGTAATATTATAACTTAAATGCCTTCTTCCCCTATGCTGTACAAATACGTTTTGTCCTCCATTGGATTTAATTAAAGATTTATATTCATTTACTAAAGCTAAATTTTTATCCTCAGTAACATCTGGTTTCAAAATATAAATTGTTTCGTAACTATTTAATACCATAAGAAAAGTAAATATAAAATGTTTGTTATACTATGTATTTTATTGCTGATTATCTATTTGTATTCTAACAGCCTGAGATATTACAGGTATTTTAGCATATTTACCTTCAATAGACTTAAGTACAGAATAAATAATTGTAGATAAAACAAACCAAAACAAAGTATTACATAACATCAAACCATATAAACTCATTCTAAATTCTATAGGTAAAGCTCTAAATGTAGCACCTAACAAAGAATTAATTAAAAATAGTAGTATTGACTGCAATACATTAAACCGAATAAAAGGTCTATCTGGAATGGGACTTTTAGCTCTAACAAATAAGTAATATAGTACAAAAAATATAATAAAAGCCAGTGCAGGATGAGTAACATAAAAAATAACTAATGGCATGAGAGTTTTCTTATAGATACTCATCATACTAAATGGATAATCAGGTAGAATCTGTTGACCAAAATTCTGTAAACCTTCTAGCAAAGGTAACCAATAAGGCAATATAGAACCACATCTATCTACCATCGTAATATCTTGTTTTGAATAAGAACCAGGAGAACGAATAATAAATAAATATATTTGATACAATAAAATACCAACAATACCAATTGCTAAAGTGCTAATAATAGCAACTATCCAAATAGGAAAATAATTGAACATAATAATAATTAATATAAACAAAAAAATATGAAATATAGTACATTTAAAATACTAAAATAACAATATGCTGTGATTCATACACATATTTTAAATATAACGCACGTTAATTTTACAATAGATACGAAACCTTTTTCAAACCATCTTATAACAACCAAATAAAAAATGTCATTAAAACAATTATCAAATTCATCTATAAATAATATAAGCAATCATACAGATTTTTTACTTATAGGTCATAAAAAATTCCATTCAAGATTCATGCTTGGTACAGGAAAATATAATAATATAAAGAATGCACATAATAGCATTAATGCTAGTAATGCATCTATAATTACTGTAGCTATTAGAAGAGCAAAAAATGCCAAAAATATTGGACAAAGAAATCTTATTGATAGCCTTGATTGGCAAAAATTATGGCTTTTACCTAATACAGCTGGCTGTCAAACAGCAGAAGAAGCAATAAGAATAGCTACTTTAGGAAGAGAAATGGCGAAAAAATTAGGTCAAACAGATAATAACTTCGTTAAACTAGAAGTAATTCCTGACCCAAAATACCTATTTCCTGATCCTCTCGGCACTTTAAAAGCAGCCGAATACTTAGTTCAAAAAAATTTTACTGTTTTACCGTACATAAGTCCCGATCCTCTATTAGCTAAACAACTTGAAGAAATTGGGTGTGCAACAATAATGCCTTTAGGATCTCCTATTGGTTCAGGACAAGGACTACAAAATTTACTAAATATACAAATAATTATTGAAAATTCTAAAATACCAATTATTATTGATGCTGGAATTGGAACTGCAAGTGAAGCTAATAAAGCAATGGAATTAGGTGCATCTGCTGTATTATTAAATACAGCTGTAGCTCAAGCTAAATCCCCCATATTAATGGCAGAAGCTATGAAATTGAGTATTATATCAGGCCGCAAGGCATATTTAGCTGGTAGGATGAAAAAACATAATTATGCACAACCAAGTTCTCCTAAACCAGATATCACATCTATACAATAGGCATTGTATCTTAATTAAATATACTTATACTATTACAAATATATGATTTTAATAATAGACAATTACGACAGCTTTACACAAAATTTAGTACAATATGTTGGTACATTAGGATTCAATATACAAATTAAAAGAAATGATGAAATTTCCTTAGAAGAAATATTGATCATCAATCCTAGTCATATAATAATTTCACCTGGGCCAGGAAATCCTACTGATACAGGTATTTGTTTAAAATTAATAAAAAAATATGCAAACAAAATACCTATACTAGGTATATGTTTAGGTCATCAAAGTATTGGGTACGCTTACGGAAGTAAAATTTGTCAATTAAAAAATCCTATGCATGGTAAAATCAGCAAAATTTTACATAACAATCAAGATTTATTCCATGGCTTACCAAACCCATTTATAGCTGCTAGATATCATAGCTTAGCTATTGATACAAAAAATCTACCAACTGATCTTGAAATAACTGCATGGACAACTGATGGATTAATTATGGGATGTCGTCATAAAAAATATTCTCATATTAGAGGAATACAATTTCATCCTGAAAGCTTATGGACAAATCATGGTAACTATATAATCAAAAATTTTCTAAATACATAATTTATATATTTCATTTTAATTATATTTAGAATATTGTCTTTGTAAAGCAATAATATCTTCTTCAAAAGTCAATTCTGCTCTATTAGTCACACCACCCAATTCAATACTATCACCATGACCATTCAGCCAAATTTGTGAGTAAGAAATATAACTAACTGATATACTCACCATTAACATTAAAAAACCTGAATATACAATATAAAGACCTGGATCTGTTTTAATTTGCAAACCCGTACTAACCATAATTTCTTTAACTGTCAAGAAACTATCTCCAATTTGTATATCTTCATTTAAATTTAAAGCATTTAATAACCTACCATTAAAATCATATATCAAAATCTTATCTTTTAAACTCGAAACCACAAGAAAGATCTTCATATTAGGACTCACAGAAATATCACATACCCATATATATGTATCACCTATTTTAATTTTATCTAATTTTTTTTGGATATACATATCAGTACTTATTCGTAAGCGCAACGAATTAATTTGCCAATCTGTTTGATATAAGGTAATACCTTTATATTTTAAAGGTTGATTTACCGAAATCACTTTATTAATCAACGGATGACCTTGATTATCTAATAACGAAATAGACGAAAAAAACTGCTTTACAGAATTATCTATATTATAATCTATTTCAAAATAGTTAACTTTGCCTACCAAATTTGGTAAACGACTGATAAAACCAGATTTAATTATATTTTGTATATGGAAAACTTCTCCATTAGGGACCATTTCTTGTACCATAAAACCGCCAAATAGACCAACCATAGATCCTATTAAAGTTAAAATAATACTAATATGTACAAAAACAGGTGCTACACGACCCATTAAACCCTTATATGCATAAATACTAGATTTTTTATGAAACACATAATATTCTCGAGCATTCAAAACATATAGAATATTAGATAATAACTTAACATTTAAGATACGATAATTTTTATATCGTCTCAAAGATTGTGTCTGTTGAAAAAATTTCCATTTCCTGGCTTTTTTTAAGCCTGGTAATTGCCTTGAAAACGTACAAACTATCAAACTCGTAAAAAATATTACTAAAAGTAATATAAACCACCAGGTGGTATAAACATGATTTAAGTTGTAATTTATAATAATTTGCCAGTTCAAATTGAATAATGAATGGTGCACTGGATAATTAAATTGATAATAACTAAGATTCTGGTCTTGAGGTATAATAGTTCCAAAAACACTAATACTAGCTATCAATAATAATATAAATATAGAAAAGTTTAGATTTCCTAATTTTTTAAGAATATTCCATGTAAGATTTTTCATACAAATATTTTTTTAATCTGATAAAATACATAGTTAAATTACATATATATCTTTATTAATCTTATTATATTAATGCATAATTTAAAAAAGATAAAATACTAAAACCTAAGAGTATGGATCCACTACATGGAGTGACATAATTCCATAATCGTATATATCTTTTAAATTTATGATAATACAAAGCAGCATTTATAAAAATACTTAAAGGCAATATAGAACCCATCAAATAAAATAATACATAACTAATAATATTCAAATTAATTGAATAATTCAACCAAAAAGTTAATGATATTAAAACTGGAGTACTACATGTAGAGGAACTTAAACCTAGAATAAAACCCATCATATACGCTTGAATAGAAAAATTTGAAGTCAGCATAAATAACCATTGCAAATCAGGAATTACAAAACTAAACTGAATAATATTTAATAAACTTAAACTAATCAAAATCATGATAATAGAAGATAAGAGAGGTACCGATGATCTTAATAACTGATAATTTTGTTTAAAGAATATTGTAAATATGATCATACATAATAAGCTACTTGCAAAACCTAAGAAAAATATAATCTTTTTAAAGGAACCTATATTCTGTGAACCAACATAAGAAAATACAATTGGAAACATAGATACTAAACAAGGACTAAAGCTGGTTAAACATCCACAAATAAAAAAAATAACAGTCATAATAACATTTGTAGAAGAAGATTCAGTGGATATAAATAAATATATCTTTTGCTGGACTAAATAGATATATAGCTCCAAAGAGTTAAATAAAGATAACATATGCATAATTACGAAGAAAAATAACACTCCCCAGGAAGGATTTGAACCTACGACCAATCGGTTAACAGCCGATCGCTCTACCACTGAGCTACTGAGGATTAAGAAATATGCTTAAAGAGAATATATCAAATAATGAAATAAAATACAAGTACAATATTAATTAATAAAAATAACTATACTAAATAAAGACTTGTATTTAATACAAAGCTTTGATATATTGTAGTGGATATAATTTAGTGCGGACGTGGTGGAATTGGTAGACACGCTAGATTTAGGTTCTAGTGAGAATATCTCGTGAGAGTTCAAGTCTCTCCGTCCGTAATCAAATTAATATTAATAATTCCATCTTTGCATAACTAAATTGATAGATCCATCTCGTTCGACATTATTAGAAATACAATTAAAACCTTCCATACAACTTTGATCTACAATCATATTATAAGCATACAACTGAGTGACTGTATCCATAAACTTCTCTATAGATATAGGTTGATTCCATAACTGTAAATCAGCAACCAATACATACTCTGCATTATTTAACATAAAACCATAGGAAAAATCATTTTTTCCCTTAATTAAAATATCTAGCAATTGAGTATTACCATCATAGTCTTTTATTTCATATTTACCGCATTTATAATCTAAATCCATATAAGATAAGGTTTTTTGCAAAATGTTTAAATTACGTATAGTTGTTTTAATTCTACTAAAATGTGACATATAAAATTTAAAAATATTCAAATATATAAATGAAAGATGATTATCGCAATTAAACCATTTATCACTTATATTATAGTTTTATTGATTCAGAAAAAAAGGTCAAGTAAATAATACTCATTAATTTAAACTTACTGAACCTAAACAAATAATTAATACTAAAACTTTACAAAGTCATAACATACTTGTAATAATAAATACAACAAGATCTACTTGGGAAGTATCTTCATTCATCCTAAAACTTTATTAAAATTATTATGACTGCTACTTTAGAAAGACGCGAAAGCGCAAGCCTGTGGGAACGTTTTTGTACTTGGATTACTAGCACTGAAAACCGTCTATACATTGGATGGTTTGGCGTACTAATGATTCCAACACTATTAACTGCTACATCTGTATTCATCATTGCATTCGTTGCTGCACCTCCAGTTGACATCGATGGTATCCGCGAACCAGTTGCAGGTTCTTTACTATATGGAAATAACATCATTTCAGGTGCTATTATTCCTAGTTCTGCTGCAATTGGTATTCACTTTTATCCAATTTGGGAAGCTGCATCTCTAGATGAATGGCTATACAATGGTGGTCCTTACCAACTAATTGTTCTTCATTTCTTACTAGGTGTTTGCTGCTATATCGGTCGTGAATGGGAACTAAGCTACCGCTTAGGTATGCGTCCTTGGATTTCAGTTGCTTTCACAGCACCTGTAGCTGCAGCAGCAGCAGTATTCCTTGTTTATCCAATTGGTCAAGGAAGCTTCTCTGATGGTATGCCTCTAGGTATCTCTGGTACATTCAATTTCATGCTTGTATTCCAAGCTGAACACAATATTTTAATGCATCCTTTCCACCAATTAGGTGTTGCAGGTGTATTTGGTGGTTCTCTATTCAGTGCAATGCACGGATCTTTAGTTACTTCTAGCTTAATTCGTGAAACAACTGAAAATGAATCTGCTAACAATGGTTATAAATTTGGTCAAGAAGAAGAAACTTATAACATCGTTGCTGCACACGGTTATTTTGGTAGACTAATCTTCCAATATGCTAGCTTCAATAACTCACGCTCACTACACTTCTTCTTAGGATTATGGCCTGTAGTAGGTATTTGGTTAACAGCAATGTCTGTTAGTACAATGGCTTTTAACTTAAATGGTTTTAACTTTAATCAGTCTGTTGTAGACAGCCAAGGTCGTGTAATCAATACTTGGGCTGATATACTAAACAGAGCTAACTTAGGTATGGAAGTAATGCATGAACGTAATGCTCACAACTTCCCATTAGATTTAGCATCTAATGAAGCTTTACCAATTGCTCTAGTTGCACCAGCTATTAATGGTTAATTAAAATAATTTAAATTATAAATCATTATATTATTTAAAGCTGTCTGTATTATATAGTACAGACAGCTTTAATTACTACCAACAAAAATTATTATACATTTATTCAAGTACCAATAATACGAGAATATAATAAAAAAGGAACAATATAATTAGCACGGGGCTTCACTATATTAATACGATTGTCAGTACAAACATGAATAAAACGTTTAGAATTATCTTTCTTTGTCACCACAGTTAAAGAATTGAAAAATTTCTTATTAAAAAAAAGTAAATTAATTTTTTGATGAATTACTATATCTTTTCTACCTTGCAAAGAGTGAGATAAATTTATAGAATTAAAAATATTATTAAGATAACAATGATTTTTTCCACGACATAATTCAAGTAAACTTTGACCTCTACGTCTACGTGTCAACTCTACTAAACCTAATTCAGATAACTGCACTATTTGTGGTTTTGCATGATCTAACTTTAATAAATTACTAAAATGTTCTAATAATTGTAACTGATCTCTTTGTGACTGCATATCAATAAAATCAATAATAATAACACCATTAATATTACGTATCTTCAATTGATAAGCTATTTCAATAGCAGCATAACAATTTGTACGCAATATAGCTTCCTTAGAATTTTCAGATTTATTAAATGAACCTGAATTAACATCTATTACAGTTAAAGCTTCATTATTTTCAATAAAAATATAACCGCCTGATGACAGCTGTATTTTAGGCTTTAGAGCCTCTGAGACAGTATCCTTTACTTGAAATTGATCTAGAAGACACTCAGATTTATTATATAACTGTAACTTCATATTAGTATAAGAAGAAATACATTGCCATTTATTTAAATGGTAGCGTACTTGCAAAAGACCATCTTGCGAATCAATAATAATTTTCTTTACACTATCCTCATAATAATCTCGCACTATCCTTTGAACTAAATCTTCATCTTTATATATTAATGATGGAAACTTGATAGTAATCGCAGACTTTTGTACAAAACTCCATTGGTCTCTAAGTAATCGAAGATCTTCAAGAATAGCTTCTTCTGTAATACCTTGTGCAGAAGAACGAACAAACAAGCCCATTATAGCTGGCTTTAATAACATTGCTAAAGCATTTAAATACACTCGCTCTGAATGGTCATAAATTTTGTGTGAAATACATACTGTATTACTAAAAGGCATAAGTATTAAATACCTACCGATTAAATTAATATTAGCAGTTAATCTAGGTCCTTTATTAAGAGTTGGCTCTTTAATAATTTGAACTAATACTAATTGATTAATTGATAATATATCTGTAATATGATTGACCATTCGACCTTTTTTCAACGGTTTTATATCACTAATATGAATAAAACCACTTTTACCATATTCACCTAATTTTACAAAAGCTGCATTAATACTAGAAAAGATTTTTTGTACAGTGCCTAAATAAATATCATTAACCTGATATTTATTATTTATAGCAATAATTTCTTGAATCTTATGATTTTGTAAAATTGCTGCTATATTATTAAAACGAGAAATTACTATTTTTTTAACCATTCTATAAATATAGCTTAACTACTAATTAGAAAAATATATGATCTGTTAATCCTTTTTTTAAATAGGATACACACTCACTTTTTTTCTTTTTTTACTCACTATTTCAAATTTTACAGTACCATAAATCAAAGAAAATAAAGTATCATCTTTTCCGATCTTAACATTATTACCTGCTTTAAATTTGCTGCCTCGTTGACGAACTAAAATATTACCTGCTTTAACAATTTCACCTCCATATTTCTTTACACCTAACCGTTTAGAATTAGAGTCACGTCCATTTTTTGTGCTACCACTACCTTTTTTATGTGCCATTATATAACTTTATTACATCCTTTGACTATATTTACTGTATGATTAAAATATAATTTGTTTAATTAATAATCTAGTTAGATCCTGTCTATGACCTTGCTTTACCCTTGTATTTTTCTTGGACTTCATTTTAAATACAGTTACTTTACTTCCACGTAAATGTTTCAAAATTATAGCCTGTACTTTACTTGTTTTTACACAAGGTGTTCCTAAATGTATAGACCCCATATTATTAACTAATAAAACACATTTCAAATTTACAATATCTCCTGGTTCACCAGGTATATAATTAAAATCATAAAAATTACCTGGACGTAAAAACATTTGTTTACCACTTGCTTCTACAATTGCATATACCATAAGATTTTTTGTCTCCCACATCAATTTACTTTAATCAAAGTATCTAATAATTTACATATAAACCAATAATCTTTATACGACAGAATATAAAAACTTAGCATAATAAGTCAATTCCATAGAACACCTTGTATGGTATTTACTCATCAAAATAGCTACTTTAAACCCTGGGATATGATATTCTGAAAAATTATAACCATCCATTACAAAACCATCTGGCAATAGAAAATTATTTCCTCTCTTTAAAGAACCATACATAGGACCTGAAACTAAATTAAAATCTGAAGCTTTTTTCAACCTGAATTTACCATTTTCCGCTTTAAAAATTAACAGTCCTCTAAAATATAAATTATCGAAGAAAACATAAAAATTATACATATCATTAACTAAAACACGACTAGTTGATAGAACATGAATGTATAAATCATAGCAAAAATTAGTTTGTGCATATTTTTTACCAAATTCAATATAGTGACCTAAACCAATTGGACCATAAATATGCAATTCTTTTACCCTTTTAATTAAACTTAAACTAGATAATAAACCCAATAAACCAGAAATATTTTCTATATGTAAATCTGTAATAATAATTTTTGTAATCTGGCTAATCTTAATATGTTGTATAATAAGACTATGTTGACATGCTTCATGACAGTTAAATATCCAAATATCTTTAATATTAGGTAACTTTGTTACAAAACTAACAAATAAATTACTATAACATGGGTAATTCTTAGTTAAGCGAATAATTTCCATGTTGAAACTACTAATGATAATCTCATAAAATTATTATTTAAAATCTACTTATTGCTTAAATTAAAGTCATAACTATACAATAAACATCTTTAACTATTCAGTTTACACTAATTCCTCATTACTTAAATAAATAAAACTACTAGCTTTGTCTGTCAAAATAGACTTTGCTAATGACAATGCTTTTTGACTACTTAAATAAGCTTGTCTTTTCCAATTTGCTTTTCGCGACTTTGACTTCGATTTTGAAGTTCGTTTTTTAGGAACAGCCATAAAAATCAATGAAATATTAAATAAAATATATAGAATATATTTATTATAGAATGTTTTTCTTCCTATTCATAGATGTAAGTATATATTTATATTATATTACAGGGAAAAAATTTTTATAATTTTATTCCCAAAATAAATATTACAAATACGAAGTCATAATTACATACTACGAAGCTGCTGTAATGCTGCTCTACCAATATTATACAAAGCCCAAGAACCTGCTGCTAAAACTGGTGTTAATACTATTAGAAGTCTCATATCCATTATATTATTTCCTTCCATTTATAAATAACTACACTATATTATAATCATATAATGCTTATCAAAATAAATTCTTATTACTATATTGTATATTATGATACATAAAATGTTTGAGACAATACTCAAAATTAAAAATAACTTTTTATTTGTTCAGTCATATTTATAAAATTACCTTCAAATATATTTGAAATCCAGATAATACTGATATGCGAGACTTACCATTCACATTAGATCAACTTAGAATACTCAAAGCTATTATAAAAGAAGGTAGTTTTAAAAAAGCTGCTGATAGCCTATATGTATCTCAACCCGCTATAAGCTTACAAATCCAAAATTTAGAAAAGCAACTTAACATACCTCTATTTGAACGTGGTAATAAAAAAGCAACACTAACTGAAGCGGGCAATTTATTATTACAATATGGAGGTAGAATCTTAGCATTATGTGAAGAAACATGCAGAGCATTAGAAGATGTACAAAACTTACAGGGTGGAACATTAATTATTGGAGCAAGTCAAACAACTGGGACATACCTAATGCCCAGATTAATAGGTTTATTTAGACAAAGATATCCACATGTCAATGTTCAATTACAAGTTCATTCTACTAGACTGATATCTTGGAGCGTAGCGAATGGACAAGTAGATTTAGCTGTAATCGGTGGTGAAGTTCCAAACGAACTTAAAGAAGTATTACATATTACTTCTTATGCAGAAGATGAGTTAGCACTTATTTTACCAACATCACACACTTTTTCAAAAATACCAAACATTCAAAAAGAAGATTTATATAGATTACGTTTCATAGCACTTGATACTCAATCAACTATTCGAAAAGTTATCGATAAAGTACTAAATGAACACGATATTGATAGTAGTAGATTTAATATAGAAATGGAACTTAATTCAATAGAAGCTATAAAAAATGCTGTTCAATCTGGATTAGGTGCTGCTTTTGTATCTGTCTCAGCTATAGCGAAAGAATTAGAACTTGGTATCTTACATTGGGCCAAGATTGAAAATGTAACAATAAAAAGAATGCTTTCTATTATTATCAATCCTAATAGATACAAATCAAAAGCTGCTGAAACATTCAGTCAAGAAATTTTAACTTTATTTGTTACACCAGCACAAGACATAATATTTATTGAACCTTAATCTTCAAGAGATAGATGCTAATGGCTGGGCAACATCCAATGAAGGAGATTCAAACTGACCGATAAGAATAAAACCTATTCTTAATTTTAACCAATGAATAAACTTCTCATCTAATGAAACTATTGCTGCACAAGGACCTGTTAATTGTTGTCTAATCGAAACGAGATTAGGAGACTGAATAAAAGTTGGACTTAATACAAACCAAAAATCAATCTCTTTATTGATTCTTTTATAATAATTTGTTCTTTCTCGTAATATCTCTTCTACTGGTTCTTCATTCATTAAAAAATTTTGACTTGCTATTGCAAAATAATAATTCGGCATACTGTTATAAATAATTTTCACTACTAAATGATATTTCTATTTATTATAGATTATCATATATCAACAGTTTAATAAATATATAACAACTCACTCATATTTAATATATGGAATAAATTAACCTTAATAATATAATTTATGATCAAATATTGGCCTAAAAAACAAAGTTTTGAATTGAATAATGCTGTTGCATCTTTATTCTCATATACCAAATATAAATTCTCATACAGTTTATTACAGAATAAAACACAAGATATTTTACCAATAGATATCATTGATAATTACCATAAAAGTCAATTATTTATTACTATATTACAAGAAATAGAGATATTAATTTTAGATATCATAGAACTAAATTTAAATATAGAAAATATTAACTTATTAAATCATAAAATTCTATGTGATTTAATCGATAGATCTTTAACAAATTTTTTCTTAAACAAACAAACAAACACGAAAATAACCAACCATAAATATTCATCATACTATATCAACATTTTATTTTTTGAACATAGACTACTACTCGAAAATCTTTTAATTTATTTAATTTTTGGGTCTAATTATATAAATAATACACTTTTTGCATTTGAAAATACGAAGACTCCACAAGCACATGTTTCTATACTTCTTGAGAATTTAATAATTCAAATTGGAAATTTAGCTATTATCCAATTAATAGAAAACCTACAATCACTATCACAAACTATAAATTTTTTAATTGAAAATAGATTATGTCATTCTTCATATATTTCAATTAGATCAATTATACTATTAAGAAATAATTTAATTTTACAAAATCTAATATATAAATATATTAACCAACCTAAAGCTATTTATAATGCCCGATATAAAGTATGGCTTTTAAGTTCACAAGGCATAATATGCAAATATATCTATACCTCTAGACTCGATGATATATATAAATTATCAAAATTGAAACGCCTATTTATTCTTATATTAGAAATACAAGATATTTTATATCCTAAAATAGCACAATTTCTATCAATTCTAGGCAAAATTCTTTTATACATATTCATTAAAATTGTTGGAAACACTCTTATTTTTTTTATTCGTACTATTGTAATTAGTCTAAACAATAAAAATGAATAATTGTTTGATGTTATAAAAACAAGTATACTTACCTTATAAAATATTTTTTTTACCTATGAATAAGAAACTACAAGAAGATTTAAATGAACTAGAAAATATTATTCAAAATGCTAATCATATAAATGCAAACAAACAATTAGAACTCATCCAAAAAATAGCAGAAACAGGAGAAGAAGGACAAGAAATTTTAATTAATATTTTAATTGAAAGAAAAAACATTAAAATAAATGAGCTCAAACTATTAGATGGTATTTTATTTGAAATTTTAAACAAGACACAATTAGAAACTATTCGTAAAAAAATGGAACAACATTTTCAATATGGGTTGATTAATTTACAACATCCTTTAAATCTTGAGTATCAACCATTACAAACTCTTTTAATATCTCAAAAATTCCAAGAAGCTGATAAATTAACACAATCTCAGTTATGTAAATTAGCAGGATTAACAGAGAATCATCGACAATGGCTCTACTTTACTGATATTGCAAACTTACCTATACAGGATTTAGAGATAATTGATATTTTATGGCGTATTTACTCAAGAGGTAAATTTGGTTTTTCTATTCAAAGAAAAATATGGCTATCTTATAATGGTAACTGGGAAAAACTATGGAATAAAATAGGCTGGAAAAAACAGGGTGTACTATGTCGATACCCAAACGAATTTATATGGCATATTAACGCACCTATAGGACATTTACCTTTATTTAATCAATTACGAGGTACACAAGTACTTGTTGCATTATTTAAACATATAGCATGGAATCAAAAGATTTACTCTTGATCAAAACCCTGAAACTTTATATCTTTCATAACCTGAACAAAATGCATAAATAAATATTCAGAATCATGTGGTCCAGGACTTGCTTCTGGATGATATTGCACTGAAAATAATGGCTTTGATTCATGAATAATACCTGCTACAGTTGAATCATTTAAATTAAAATGAGTAATAGAACAAACATCCTCAGAAAAAGACTTTGAAGAAACAACAAATCCATGATTTTGACTAGTAATTTCAACTTTCTTATATGTACCAGACGGATGATTTAAACCTCTATGGCCAAATTTTAACTTAAATGTTTTACCACCTAAAGCTAAACTCAATAACTGATGTCCCATACATATACCAAAAATAGGTATATTAGTTAAGCTAATTAACATTCTGATAGTTTTTATCATATAAGTAACTACTGAAGGATCACCAGGACCATTAGACAATAAAATTCCATCTGGTTTATAAGATAAAATATCAAAATAAGTACTCATAGCTGGCAGTATATATAAATTACAACCATAATTTAACAATCGGGACAAAATATTATACTTAACTCCTAAATCAATAACAACAACATTTAAATTTTTACCTAAATTATTATCTGTTTTAGATGATAGATAAGAATATGACTTTAAAGAAAAATTAGACTGGGATGGATTTATCTTGTACACACTTGGAATAGTAGCTTGACTAACTAAATCTAGACCTTTAATTGAGGGGGCATACTTAATTTGCTCTATATATGAAGATACAGAGGAATTTAAGTTATTATAAAAAATACCACCTTTCATCACTCCTCGTATACGCAAGTATTTCGAAAGTGCTCTAGTATCTATACCGAAAATATGAGGTATATTATGTTGCAATAAATAATGTGATAAAGAAACCCGTTTTCTCCAATTGCTAGGATGACAACAAATATTTTTTGCAATTATTCCACTAACCTGTATATGCTTAGATTCATAATCTTCATCATTAAAACCTGTATTACCAAGCTCTGGATATGTGAATGCAACTATTTGCCCCAAATAGCTAGGATCTGTCATAACCTCTTGATAACCCGTCATACCAGTATTAAATACTACTTCTCCAATAGAATTATTAAGAACAGAAAAAGACCAGCCATTATATTGTATACCATCTTCCAACAATAAAATAGATGGATAAAGATTATAAGTCATTATGTTACTGAAATATATATTTTATATAAACGAAACTAATATTAAATGATTGTATCTATAAAAATCCTCTTATAAATATAGATAAAAAATTAGTAGATAGAAACATAATGTTTTTATCTATTAATTTTTTAAACTAAATAACTATATTTATTTGAATTTACCAACCTTGCTCACATTTATCTAAAACATAATTAGCAACATTATCAATCTCTTCTTCTGCTAAGCGACCATTAAATGCTGGCATAGCATTTTTACCGTTTGTTACTTGATTAGTAATTGCAGTAACGGTATTCATACCATTTTTTTCTAAAACTTCCTTTTGTAATGTCTTTTCTGGCATAATAAGATTATTACCACCAGCATGACATGCTGCACAGTTAGCTGTAAAAATTTGCTCGCCTAACTCTAAATCTGCTGCAAACGTAGCTTGAGTATTACCTAAACCAAATATACTACAACACATCATTAACACTATAAATAGTACTTTCATTCAAAAATTCTCCAAACTTAAAAATATAAAATATAGTTTTAATAAACATTATATGTTATTTTTTTAATATAAAACTTAAAAGTTACTAACTATATTATCTAGAATAAAATTATATTATTATATCAATATTATAAACTTAATAGTAAATTTTACCTCCTCCCCATTTTTCAGCAACAACCTTTGGCTGTATAAGAATATGTCCAGCAATGGAGAATAAATCATCATCAGTTAAATTACGCATTTTTGGAAAAATCTCTGCACTTTTAATACTAGGATGTAATTCTGATATCAAAGTTTCTCCATCATAACTAGTAGGCTCCTTCATATAATCAATTAAACCATTAATACTATCTCTAGCAGGTGTAGCTAAACTTAATGATTCTGGCTCTAAACCAATATTAGGATTTGTTTTTGTAATCCCGCCATTATGACATTGAGCACAAGCATTATTAAATAAACGCTTTCCTCTTTTTACTTGCTCAGGTGTTAATACAATTGTTTTTCCTGATTCTTCTAATTGCACTGTTCTTGTTGCTTCATCTAATTCTATTGCATACACAGGAATTGATAATATAGACAAAAATAATGTTAAGACAGTTAAAAATAGTGACGTATTCTTTTTGAACATCATTATATACTTTATACCTCTATACGTTGCTAATATTAATAATGAAATGAAAAACTGCTTATATACTTAGGTATCTTCTAATAATATATATCTATGTTAACCGCTAGAGTATAATTTAATTAAAAATTTTTATGATAATAGAAGTACAGTATTCCATTATCATTATTTTAATTCGACTTTTAAACCAAATATCTTTATTCAAATTTTCTTAATAAATAGATATAAATTCACAATTTATTTACATGGAATTGAATATAATGAAAGAATTTGAGATAACATAACTTTTAAATTTGTACGAGGTACAATTAAATCAATAAAACCATGTTTAAATAAATATTCAGAAGTTTGAAAATTATCCGGTAAATCTTCTCTAATTGTTTGCTCAATAACTCGTCTACCTGCAAAAGCAATTAACGCATTAGGTTCAGCAATAATTATATCACCAAGCATAGCAAAACTTGCTGTTACTCCACCTGTAGTTGGTGATGTTAGAATGGGAACATAAAGTAAACCTTTAGCTTGATGCTTATATAAAGCAGAAGAAACTTTAGCCATTTGCATTAAACTTAACATACCCTCTTGCATTCTTGCACCACCTGAAGCACATAAAATAATAACAGGTAAATGCTTTTCTGTAGCGACTTCAATAAGTCTTGTAAGCTTTTCTCCTACTACAGAACCCATGCTACCACCCATAAATCTAAAATCCATAATTCCTAAAGCTATTTGGGTCCCCTCTATAGTTCCTAAACCTGTTTGTACAGCATCATATAAACCTGTTTTACTCCTCATATCTTGTAATCGTCTACCATAACGCTTTTGATCACAAAAACCTAATGGGTCTGTAGAGGCTAAATTAACATTAATAGGCAACCAACTATTAATATCCAAAATATGTTGAATTCTATCTTGACTAGAAGTTGGAAAATGATGACCACATTGAGGACAAACTTTAAAATTTTTATTAAGTGCTTTATAATACATAAGTAAACCACATTTATCACACTTAACCCACAAACCATCTGGTACTTGTAAACATGTGGTTTTAATTTTTTTCTTTGTTGAAGACAAACTACGTTTAGCAACTAACCATTCAAATAAAGACATTTTTTATTACTATTTACTTATTTTTGCAAGAATATTTATTAATAATACTTTAAGGAGATCACACAAATCTAACATAAACTCAATTCAAATAATCCATGTGATCTCCACGAACAATAGCTAAATTAATTTCTTAAAGTTTTATCTTTCTGACTTACAAATAATAAAGCTAATGTAATTGGTATTACTACTATTAAAGCACCCAAAACTAAACTATTTAAAAAACTAGATAGAGATGAAGTCATCAGTTATTTTCCTTAGATTTTAATACGCACAAATGAATAAATGAATTAAATAAACAAGTTTGAAAAATAAGTAATACAAATAGTATAAGTACTAGCCTTTAATTCTTATTATATTCTAATACATATATAGATTATATTTCTTTTTTCTTTTCTTCTTATTAACATTTCCATTGAATAACTACTGTACCCCATGTTAAACCAGCACCAAAACCAGAAATTACAATAATATCATCTACTTTAATTATACCTTTCTGTAAAGCCTCATCTAAAGCTAAAGGAATTGATGCTGCAGATGTATTCCCATATTTACTCAGATTAGAAATCAACTTACTAGAACTTATAGACAATCTATCTGCTACAGCATGTAAAATACGTTCATTTGCTTGATGTAAAAGTAGCCAATCTACATCTTGAGAAGATAAAGATAATAAATCTAAACATTTTAAAATACTAGTAGGTACCTCTGAAACAGCAAATTTATATACTTCTTTACCATTCATAGTAATATATTTAAACGAGCCTTGTACAATTGGTAATTCAGAATCTTTGAGTAACTCTTGATTTTCTTCTTCATAAGCTATAGATAACTGCTTAGCCTGACTACCATTTGTATCTAATTGAAAACCTAGAATTCCATTTTCATTTGATGGACAAGCTTGTAAAATAGCAGCACCTGCTCCATCTCCAAACAAAATACATGTACTACGATCAGACCAATCTGTCCATTTAGATAAAACATCTGCTCCCACTACAAGTATATTAGTATAACTTCCATTCTGAATAAATTGAGTAGCAGTCACTAAAGCTAAAACAAATCCAGAGCAAGCTGCTGTTAAATCAAATGCAACTGCATTTATAGCACCTATTTTATCCTGAAGTTGACTAGCACTACCAAATAAATCATTTGGACTGGAAGTAGCTAATATAATTAAATCAATTTGTAATGGATCCATAGAGCTTTTATCTAAAGCACGCATTGCAGCTATAGCTGCAAGGTCTATTAAAGATTTATCATGGCCTATTAAAACTCTTCGTTCTTTTATACCTGTGCGAGTTACAATCCATTCATTCGATGTATCGACAATATTACTAATTGTCTGATTACTGATGCAATTATCAGGAACAGCAGAGCCTGTAGCAAGAATACGAGCTCCTTGCATAATACTTGGTTTCATGTCACTATTGAAATTCAGGTGAATTATAAAAATTAATATTATTAATCAAATATCTAAAATATGTAGCATTTTCATTTTATTTATTAATAATCAATAAATTCTATATCTCAAAAAATAATGTTTGTTAACTACGATAATTTAATATAGAAAATCACATAATATATTAAGATCAAATAACAAAACCCGGAAAATTTAACTATGTAATTAAGCTTTATTGCTGCTACTTTCCAGTCCTGACAACTTTCAGCTATTACTTATAAAAATTTCCGAGTGTAATTATATTATATCATTATATATATAACCAAACAACTACAATCTAAATTTATATACCTATCAAGACATACCTTGAACAATAAAATCAAAATATGGAGCGACAATAACAAAATCATCTTCTAAAAGAACATCTAATGAAGCTTTCTTTAAACATTCAATACCATCTATCATACCTAAAATAGGCACACCTAAAGAATTATACATTTCTCTAACACCAATCACACCTATTTTTTCAATTGATTCCTTATCACCAGCTAAAATACCATAAGTAATTAAACGCAGATACCAACCATAATCACGCAAACATAAAGATCTTTTCCGAGCTCCTTCTGCATTACCTCCTGGAGCAATATATTCAGGATGTATTTGAAATATTGCTTTACTGGCTTTTTGAATAATTTCTTGCTCCTTATCTCTTAATAAACAACTGATTTGAATCCTTTTTTCACCTGTTTGTAAATAAGTTTGAATTGATTGCAATTCACCAATTGTAGGATATCTTAACTCATTATCTGCATTAACAATAATTTGACTTACTAAACTCATAATTTTTAATTAATAAACTCATTAATATACACAAATTGTATATTAACAAAATAAAGATTACTAAGGCGATAAAAGCAAGCTTATAGTATATATAACTTGCTTCAAAAGATAAGATAATATAGATAATTTATAAGAAAATCATACTAAAAAGAAAAAAATAAGATATCCGGAAAAAAACGATTTATTTCTATAACAAAACCTGCTGTAAAGGTAATCCAGATTGCACCTACAACTGGAATAGTAGATAAATATTTCATCAAATTGTTATCCATATAATTTCATCCTAATGTTAAATAATATCAATATAATCCCATTAACGAGGTGAGACTGTAATGTCTTCATCAGCTGCTAATAATTTACCACTTGTGAACTCTTGTATAGCCGCTAATGGCCATGTAAAAGCAGATAAAGAAAATTTCAGAGCTAAAGGCACATCAATAATAATCTCTTTTTCTGTAGGCTTATTTGAGATAGAAACAGCTTGTAAATAACCTCTACCAACCCATCCAATCCAGCCAGTAATATACAGAAATAAAAGACCTGGAAATACAAACTCTCCTGCATGATTCCAACGACCATCAGCAATTAAATGAGGTAAACCATCTTTACCACATAAAACACCTGATTTGCCATACCGATCAAATCTTTTATTTGTCTGTTCTATTTGTTTTTTAATTGCAAGCGCTGGAGGAGTTTGCGGTTCGTATTTCGATAAACGCCCTTCAAGTTTCTTTACACTATTTTGTTGCCTTTTAACAAATACTGCAGACTGATCACAAGGTGTTAAACCAGCAACATCAGCAAAAACATAAAAAGGACTTAGAGACAAACACAAAACCATCGTAAATAATATAACTGCTATTTTTCTCACAAAGATATCTCCATTTTTTGAGTAATCACTAAATAATAACGACAAGTTACATGATAACAGAATAGTTCATCATATTATAAAACGATAATTGATAATATAACATTTTTGTTAATGTAGTAACATTTATTGAAAATATAAATAAATAATATATTAAAAACTTGATATATATAAATAGTTGTACTATATATAACGAGCACATTAAATTAATATTGTGATAATATGAATTTTTGGAATATATTTTTTAAAAATACAAGAATTATTAAATGGTCCAATAACATGAAACCCACCTGCACCAAAGATGATATTTTATTAATTAAACATTTAAATCATGAAGGTCAACTGACTAATATTTATATTGGTATGAATATAAATATTAATTTATATGACTTAGAACAGTTATGTGATACAGTAGGTTGGGTACGCAGACCACTTAAAAAAGTTAAAACCGCGATAGAACATAGTTTTCTTATTATAGGATTATTCTATAAACAGGAAGAAAAAAAAGTTTTAATTGGCTTTGCAAGAGCAACATCTGATCAAGCTTTTAATGCAACTATTTGGGATGTAGTAATACATCCAGACTTTCAAGGAAAAGGATTAGGAAAAGCTCTAATGGATCAAATTATACAACAACTACGCTATGAAGACATTAATACAATTACTTTATTTGCAGACCCACAAGTAATTAATTTTTATCGTAATTTAGGATTCATTACTGATCCTGATGGAGTCAAAGGAATGTTTTGGTACCCTCGCTAAATTACGCTTTACATATTAAAGTAGACAATATCTATAATCTTATGTACAATTACTTAGGTATAACGGGATATAGCGCAGTTTGGTAGCGCGCCTGCTTTGGGAGCAGGATGTCGCAGGTTCAAATCCTGCTATCCCGACTGCTTATTTAAAATATTTATATACTTTATAGCATTCTTATTATATTGATCAAAAACTAAAACTCTATTATACATATCAAGAGATTGTTGAAAATCTTGTAAACGATAATAAATCTGTCCTAGCTGAGTTAAAACTTGAATAGAAGAAGGCTCTAATATCAAAGCTTGACTATAATATGATTTAGAATAACTATATAATTCAAGACTAAAATAACAAAAACCTAACGCATTATAGTAATCTATGTTCTCACAATCTTTTTTTATTTCAGATTCTAAAAATAAAATACAATCTAACCACTGCTTTCTAATAATATAAATATCAATTAAAAATAAAACATCTTTATATTGTTTTTCTTTCATAGACAATATAAGATTAAAGATTACATAATTAGATAACACAGTAAATAACTGAAAAGATATAAAAATAACTAAAGGGAATAAAAATAAAAATAATAACAATAAATATACACTGGAAAATAAATTTGTCCTCATGGATAAAAATAAAGAAGCATATACAAAGAATGAATTATACATATATAATAATAATGTTAGTATAAAAATTGTTTAAAATACTATTAATACCATATCATATATTTTCAATTGAATCATTATAAAACATGACTAAAAGTACATTGCAAGGAACAAACAGAAAACGAATTAAAACATCCGGTTTTCGTGCTAGAATGAAAACTGCAAGCGGTCGAAAAATTATAAGACTAAGAAGACAGAAAAAAAGACAAAGAATTGGATTATTCTAAAAATAAGTCAACCCAGCCTATAATTTTATTCTAGAAGCGCAAATAAAAAATATAGGCATATTAATATCACATAATAGATCAATATATAAAATTTATTCTCTTTTTTATGTATTTTGCAGAAAAACTAAAAGTTTTACTTAAATCACATCATACATTCATATATATAGTTACAAATGAAGAAGAACGTATAGAATATACAATACAAACAATCAACAACAATCAAATCAATATATTCTATTGGGATTTTATCGACGGCTACCAAAATAATCCAAATTATCACGGAAAAGCACAAAGAAACCCATTAGAAGCTTTAGAATTTATCGAGACTATCAAATCCATTACACCACAGATTTTTATTCTTAGAGACTTTCACTTATTTATTAATGATATTAGTATTATTAGAAAAATTAAAAACTTATACAAAACATTAAAAAGCTCAAATTCTCACATAATTATTTTAGCATCCGAAGTCCAAATTCCAATTTCTCTACAAGAAATTATTGTATTAATGGAATTTCCATTACCTAATTTTAAAGAAATTAAACAAGAATTAAAAAGATTATTACAAATAACAAAAATTGATTTAATTAACAAAGATATCGAAGATTTTGCTTTAGCATATAAAGGCCTCTCAATAGAAAGAATTCGAAAATCAATATATACACTTGCAATATATAATAAATTTCGTAGTACTGAACAGATCATTACAAATATTCTAGAAGAAAAAAAACAATTTATACAACAAACAGATATATTAGATTTTTACCCTGCTAATCATAGCTTACAAGACATAGGAGGCTTAATCAACTTAAAAATATGGTTGCAAAAAAGATCTAATACTTTTTCATTACAAGCACACAACTATGGAATTCCTGCACCTAAAGGAGTACTGTTAGTTGGTATTCAAGGAACTGGGAAATCCTTAAGTGCCAAAGCTATAGCAAAAGAATGGAAAATACCTTTATTAAAACTTGATATTGGTAAACTATTCAATAGTTTAGTTGGAGAATCTGAATTTAGAATGCGTCAAATGATTAAAATATCAGAAGCGTCTGCACCTTGTGTATTATGGATAGATGAGATAGACAAAACATTTAACCGGATGAATAATAATAACGATGGCGGAACAACAAATCGAGTAGTTAGTTCATTTTTAACATGGTTATCAGAAAAAGAATCATCTGTATTTGTAGTAGCCACAGCTAATAATATTACTTATTTACCTCCCGAAATGTTAAGAAAAGGTAGATTCGATGAAATATTTTTTCTAGATCTTCCCAATAAACAAGAAAGATATAACATTTTCAAAATACATTTAAGGAAAGTCAGACCTTATACATGGAAAAACTATGATATTACTCATCTAAGTAACTTAACTAGTAAATTTTCAGGAGCAGAAATTGAACAATGTATAATAGAAGCTATGCATCAAGGCTTTTATGAAAAAAGAGAATTCATAACGCAGGACATCATAAATGCTATAACAGAATGTATACCATTATCTTTTACTAATGAAGATATAATTAATTCTATTCAAGAATGGGTGAAAACCGGAAAAATAAGAAATGCATCACATGAGTTAAACATGAGTTAAAAGGATTATAATATTAATGTTGAGTCCTGATATTGAGCTACTTTTCCAAAGAGCTTCCTCTTAAGTATCATTGCCGCTATAACGTTTAACAACCGAGTTCGGGATGGTTCGGAGTGGTTCCATTATGCTATGAATATCAGGACATAATTTATATATTGCTAACTACTAAAGTTAAATAAATAATTAATTAAGTTTTTGATCTATTAGTACATCTCAGCTGAATGTATTACTACACTTACACTTAATGCCTATCAAACGGTTAGTCTTACCGTGATCTTACCCGCAAAATACGGAAAGAGTACTCATCTTGAGGTTAGCTTCCCACTTAGATGCTTTCAGCGGTTATCTTATCCGCACTTGGCTACCCAGCGTTTACTGTTGGCACAATAACTGGTACACCAGAGGTGCGTCTCTCCCGGTCCTCTCGTACTAAGGAGAAATCCTCTCAATACTCTAACGCCTACACCGGATATGGACCGAACTGTCTCACGACGTTCTGAACCCAGCTCGCGTACCGCTTTCATGGGCGAACAGCCCAACCCTTGGGACGTACTACCGCCCCAGGATGCGATGAGCCGACATCGAGGTGCCAAACCTCCCCGTCGATGTGAACTCTTGGGGGAGATCAGCCTGTTATCCCTAGAGTAACTTTTATCCGTTGAGCGACAGCCTTTCCACTCAGCACTGTCGGATCACTAAGGCCGACTTTCGTCTCTGCTCGACTTGTAAGTCTTGCAGTCAAGCTCCTTTTTGCCTTTACACTCTACGACTGATTTCCGACCAGCCTGAAGGAACCTTTGCACGCCTCCGTTACCTTTTAGGAGGCGACCGCCCCAGTCAAACTGCCCACCTGAAACTGTTCCTTGGCCGGATAACGGCTTTCAAGGTTAGAATTCTAGCTTATTCAGAGTGGTATCTCACTTTTGGCTTCTTTATACCCGCAAGTATAATATCTTAGCCTCCCACCTATACTGCGCAAAATAAGCCCAAACCCAATTCCAGGCTACAGTAAAGCTTCATAGGGTCTTTCTGTCCAGGTGCAGGTAGTCCGCATCTTCACAGACAATTCTATTTCGCCGAGTCTCTCTCCGAGACAGTGCCCAAATCGTTACGCCTTTCGTGCGGGTCGGAACTTACCCGACAAGGAATTTCGCTACCTTAGGACCGTTATAGTTACGGCCGCCGTTCACCGGGGCTTCAGTTGCTAGCTTTGCTTAAGCTAACCAGCTTCTTTAACCTTCCGGCACTGGGCAGGCGTCAGCCCCCATACATTGTCTTACGACTTAGCGGAGACCTGTGTTTTTGATAAACAGTCGCTTGGGCCTGGTTATTGCAACCCTACAAGGGTACCCCTTCTTCCGAAGTTACGGGGCTATTTTGCCGAGTTCCTTAGAGAGAGTTATCTCGCGCCCCTTAGTATACTCTACCTACCTACCTGTGTCGGTTTAGGGTACAGGTATTTAATGCTTAAGATATATCGAGCTTTTCTAGGAAGTATGACATCAATCACTTTAGTACCTTGGTACTTTGTATTCACTTCTTAGCTCAAGATGTTTTCTCCATCTCTCTTAACCTTGAAAGTTTAAACCGGTAACCAACATCCGGCTGATTTAGCCTTCTCCGTCCCTCGTTATCAACAATAAATAGTATAGGAATATTAACCTATTATCCATCGACTACGCTTTTCAGCCTCGCCTTAGGCCCTGACTAACCCTCCGCGGACGAACCTTCCAGAGGAAACCTTAGGTTTTCGGGGCATTGGATTCTCACCAATGTTTTCGCTACTTAAGCCGACATTCTCACTTCTGCTTTGTCCACATCCGTTTACACTAATGCTTCAACCTACAACAGAACGCTCCCCTACCGATGTAAAACATCCCACATTTTCGGCAATATACTTAGTCCCATTCATTTTCGGCGCAGGATCACTTGACCAGTGAGCTATTACGCACTCTTTAAAGGATTGCTGCTTCTAAGCAAACCTCCTGGTTGTCTTTGCATTCCCACCTCCTTTGCCACTTAGCATATATTTGGGGGCCTTAAATGGTGGTCTGGGCTGTTTCCCTTTTGACAATGAAGCTTATCCCCCACTGTCTCACTGGTTAACTACATACTTAGTATTCTGAGTTTGCATCGATTTGGTACCGCTCTCGCAGCCCGCACCGAAACAGTGCTTTACCCCTAAGAATAAGCGTTAACCGCTGCGCCAAAACGCATTTCGGGGAGAACCAGCTAGCTCCGGATTCGATTGGCATTTCACCCCTAACCACAACTCGTCCGCTGATTTTTCAACATCAGTCGGTTCGGACCTCCACTTAGTGTTACCTAAGCTTCACCCTGGCCATGGCTAGATCATCCGGGTTCGGGTCTATAAATAGTGACTAACGCTCTATTAAAGCTCGCTTTCACTATGGCTTTGATATTCTTTATCTTAACCTGCCACTATCTATAAGTCGCCGGCTCATTCTTCAACATGCACGCAGGCAGACGATTAGTCGTCCTTCTACTGCTTGTAAGCTTACGGTTTCATGTTCTATTTCACTCCCCTCCCGGGGTTCTTTTCACCTTTCCCTCGCGGTACTGTTTCACTATCGGTCATTTAGGAATATTTAGCCTTACGAGGTGGTCCTCGCTGATTCACACGGGATTTCACGTGCCCCATGCTACTTGGGATACAGCTAGAATAGATTTAATTTTCGATTACAGGATTATCACCTTCTATGATACAGCATTCCATCTGATTCATCTAATTATTTCTAATTTCATGTTACTGTCCCACGACCCCATCAAAACTAATTAAGATGGTTTAGGCTGTTCTCATTTCGCTCGCCGCTACTGAGAGAATCGCTTTTGCTTTCTTTTCCTCTGGCTAATAAGATGTTTCAGTTCACCAGGTTTGCTCTTTCCTACTTATGAATTCAGTAGGTAGTTTATAGAGTTTCCTCATTCGGGTACCTTCGGATCATTGCTTACTTCCAGCTTCCCGAAGCGTTTCGTCGGTAGTCACGCCCTTCATCGCTTCTAAATGCCAAGGTATCCACCGTAAGCTCTTACTTTACTTAATTAAATATTATTCAACTTAATAGTTGAGCAATATATTTGTGGAGATAAGCGGACTCGAACCGCTGGCATCTGCCTTGCAAAGGCAGCGCTCTACCAACTGAGCTATACCCCCATAGCTGTTTAGAAATTTAAAATCAATTCTGTACAGCTGGGCTATCCTGGACTTGAACCAGGGACCTCACCCTTATCAGGGGTGCGCTCTAACCAACTGAGCTAATAGCCCTTAACATATTTTTTGTATAACGATCTAGGTGAAAATGTAAATTCCCTAAAAGGAGGTGATCCAGCCGCACCTTCCAGTACGGCTACCTTGTTACGACTTCACCCCAGTCACTAGCCCTACCTTAGGCACCCCCCTCCACAAGGGTTAGGGTAATGACTTCGGGCGTGGCCAGCTTCCATGGTGTGACGGGCGGTGTGTACAAGGCCCGGGAACGGATTCACCGCCGTATAGCTGACCGGCGATTACTAGCGATTCCACCTTCATGCAGGCGAGTTTCAGCCTGCAATCCGAACTGAGGCCGCGTTTATGAGATTAGCTTGTTTTCACAAAGTAGCAACTCTTTGTCACGGCCATTGTAGCACGTGTGTAGCCCAGAGCATAAGGGGCATGCTGACTTGACGTCATCCTTACCTTCCTCCGGTTTGTCACCGGCAGTCTCTTTAAAGTGCCCAACTTAATGATGGCAACTAAAGACAAGGGTTGCGCTCGTTGCGGGACTTAACCCAACATCTCACGACACGAGCTGACGACAGCCATGCACCACCTGTGTTCACATTCCCGAAGGCACTTTTTGCTCTCGCAAAAATTTGTGACATGTCAAGCTCTGGTAAGGTTCTTCGCGTTGCATCGAATTAAACCACATGCTCCACCGCTTGTGCGGGCCCCCGTCAATTCCTTTGAGTTTCACTCTTGCGAGCATACTTCCCAGGCGGGATACTTAACGCGTTAGCTACGATACTGCACGGATCGATACGCGCAACATCTAGTATCCATCGTTTACGGCTAGGACTACTGGGGTATCTAATCCCATTCGCTCCCCTAGCTTTCGTCTCTGAGTGTCAGTTATGGCCTAGCAGAGCGCTTTCGCTACTGGTGTTCTTCCCAATATCTACGCATTTCACCGCTACACTGGGAATTCCCTCTACCCTTACCATACTCTAGTTTAAGAGTTTCCACTGCTGATTTGGAGTTAAGCTCCAATATTTAACAGCAGACTTTCTAAACCACCTACAGACGCTTTACGCCCAATGATTCCGGATAACGCTTGCATCCCCCGTATTACCGCGGCTGCTGGCACGGAGTTAGCCGATGCTTATTCCTTAAGTACCGTCAGAACTTCTTCCTTAAGAAAAGAGGTTTACAACCCACAGGCATTCTTCCCTCACGCGGTATTGCTCCGTCAGGCTTTCGCCCATTGCGGAAAATTCCCAACTGCTGCCTTCCGTAGAAGTCTGGACCGTGTCTCAGTTCCAGTGTGGCTGATCATCCTCTCAAACCAGCTACTGATCGTAGCCTTGGTAAGCTTTTATCTTACCAACTAGCTAATCAGGCGTGAGCTCCTCTTCAGGCGGATTACTCCTTTCACCATAAAGGCACATAGGGCATTAGCAATCATTTCTAAATGTTATTCCCTTCCTAAAGGCAGATTCTCACGTATTACTCACCCGTCCGCCACTAAAGTATAAACTTTCGTTCGACTTGCATGTGTTAAGCATACCGCCAGCGTTCATCCTGAGCCAGGATCAAACTCTCCGTGTTATCCAGAATAAATATTCAAAGCAAATCGCTTTGCTAAGTAAGAAATTATATCTTAACTAAATAGAAAGATACTATTTTTCATATCACATTGTCAACCCCTAAATTCAGTAAAATCTATAAAATTATTACATATTCAATTACGCTTGCGCATGATATAATTAATGCTTTTCGAGAAATATTTTCATTACAACAAGCATAAATAATCAATTATATAAAAACTTATTCATATCTATCAAATAAAACTAGATCATATAATGTTAGATATATTATATTAATCCTATACAATTTATTAATATATTGTATTGAACAAAACAATTGAATACAATTAAAAAAATAATAAATTTAAAAATTCATATTAAATAGGATATTAAACAATTGGATAATCAAAAGGAAAAAATTTTAGTTGTTGATGATGAAACAAGTATCAGAAGAATTTTAGAAACCAGACTATCTATGATAGGATATGAAGTGGTAAGTGCATGTGACGGTGAAGAAGCTTTACTTACATTCCGAAGAGAATATCCTAATTTAGTTGTACTAGATGTAATGATGCCAAAATTAGATGGGTACGGCGTATGTCAAGAACTACGCAAAGAATCAGACGTACCTATAATCATGCTAACTGCTTTAGGAGATGTATCTGACCGAATTACAGGTTTAGAATTAGGCGCAGATGACTATGTAGTAAAACCCTTCTCTCCAAAAGAACTCGAAGCTAGAATTAGATCTGTCTTAAGAAGAGTGGATAAAATATCGCTTAGTCCTGGAATACCTAGCTCAGGTATTATAAATATAGGATTTCTTAAGGTGGATACAAACAAAAGACAAGTTTACAAAAACAATTGTAGGGTAAGATTAACAGGTATGGAATTTAGCTTACTAGAACTACTAGTGAGTAAAGCAGGTGAACCATTTTCTAGAGCTTCTATATTACAAGAAGTATGGGGTTATACGCCAGAAAGACACGTAGATACGAGAGTTGTTGATGTACATATCTCAAGACTAAGAGCTAAGCTAGAAGATGATCCTAGCAATCCTGATTTAATTTTAACAGCAAGAGGTACAGGATATTTATTCCAAAGAATTACAGAAAATAATAAATAAGACAAGATATTAAGCCATTTCAAAATACTTAAATATAAAAACTGTTTTTTTGATAATTCTATAAAATTAATAAGTAGTAAATTAGACCTCAAAATAAATAATAAATTTAAATATGCCAGGTATCATCAAATATATCTATAAAAAAATTTTAATTTAAAATCATTAAATAGATAATTTATTTTCATTTTTAATAAAGATTTGTTAGTTATATATATTAGAAAATATTACAAATACTGATTCATATGTTAATCACTTACATATTAATTAATCGAGCTATAGTATAATATCAAAAGAATTAATTAAAATATGCATAATTATTAACTTAGAGAAGTTAAATTTAACTTATTTTTTAATTAATATATTTAATAAGAATTATTATTATAATGACATTTAACCGTAAAGAAAAGTAAAGCTGTATTGATACAACTTATATCAAAATCAATAGTATATAAAATACTACAATTTGACAATATATTTACTTACTAAATTTGCTCTGGAGACAATATTTATGACAGTAGCAATTGGACAAGAAAAAAATCGCGGCAAATTTGATTTAATTGATGATTGGGTAAAAAGAGATAGATTTGTATTTGTAGGATGGTCTGGACTTCTACTATTCCCTTGTGCTTACCTTTCTTTAGGAGGTTGGTTAACAGGTACTACATTTGTAACCTCTTGGTACACACATGGATTAGCAAGCTCATACTTAGAAGGATGCAATTTCTTAACTGCTGCTGTATCTACACCAGCTAATAGTATGGGGCATTCATTATTATTACTATGGGGACCTGAAGCACAAGGCGATTTTACACGTTGGTGTCAAATTGGAGGCTTATGGTCTTTTATTGCATTACATGGGTCCTTTGGCTTAATTGGATTTTGCTTAAGACAATTTGAAATTGCTAGACTAGTTGGCATTAGACCATACAATGCAATTGCATTCTCTGGACCGATTGCTGTATTCGTATCAGTATTTTTAATGTACCCACTAGGACAAGCAAGTTGGTTCTTTGCACCTAGTTTCGGTGTTGCTGCTATTTTCCGATTCCTATTATTCTTACAAGGATTCCATAATTGGACTCTAAATCCATTTCACATGATGGGTGTTGCAGGTATTCTAGGAGGAGCACTTCTATGCGCTATTCACGGTGCTACTGTACAAAATACAATATTTGAAGATGGTGATGCTGCTGATACCTTTAGAGCATTTACTCCAACACAATCTGAAGAAACATATTCTATGGTGACAGCTAATCGGTTTTGGTCACAAATTTTTGGAGTTGCTTTTTCTAACAAACGTTGGCTTCATTTCTTTATGCTTTTTGTACCAGTAACAGGTATGTGGACTAGTGCTTTTGGTATAGTAGGGTTAGCACTAAATTTAAGAGCCTATGATTTTGTCTCACAGGAACTTAGAGCAGCTGAAGATCCTGAATTTGAAACATTCTATACTAAAAATATCTTATTAAACGAAGGTATTCGTGCATGGATGGCTGCTCAAGACCAGCCTCACGAGAACTTTATATTCCCTGAGGAGGTTTTACCACGTGGAAACGCCCTTTAATAATAATGTCAGTATTGGCGGTAGAGATATAGAATCAACTGGTTTTGCATGGTGGTCTGGTAATGCTAGACTAATTAATGTATCAGGTAAATTACTAGGTGCTCATGTCGCACACGCAGGAATAATGGTATTCTGGACAGGTGCAATGACATTATTTGAAGTAGCACATTTTGTCCCAGAAAAACCGTTATATGAACAAGGATTTATACTTATACCTCATTTAGCAACATTAGGATGGGGTGTAGGACCAGGTGGAGAAATTACTAATATATATCCTTATTTTGTTACAGGTGTAGTACATTTAATATCATCTGCTGTTTTAGGATTTGGTGGACTATATCATTCACTAATAGGTCCAGATACTTTAGAAGAGTCTTTTCCATTCTTTGGATATGATTGGAGAGACAAAAATAAAATGACAACTATATTAGGAATACACCTAGTTCTATTAGGAATAGGCTCATTCCTATTAGTCCTTAAAGCACTTTTCTTTGGAGGAGTTTATGACACTTGGGCACCTGGTGGGGGTGATGTTAGATTCATAAATAATCCTACATTGAATCCATCTGTAATTTTTGGGTATGTGCTAAAATCTCCTTTTGGAGGTGATGGATGGGTAGTTAGCGTTAATAATATGGAAGACCTAATAGGCGGTCATGTATGGTTAGGTGTCATTTGTATTGCCGGTGGTATATGGCACATTTTAACAAAACCATTTGCTTGGGCAAGACGCGCATTTGTATGGTCTGGAGAAGCATACTTATCATATAGCCTAGGTGCTTTATCTATTATGGGATTAACAGCATCAAACTTCGTATGGTACAATAATACAGCATACCCAAGTGAATTCTATGGACCTACTGGACCAGAAGCATCACAAGCACAAGCATTCACATTCCTAGTAAGAGACCAAAGATTAGGAGCAAATGTAGCATCTGCACAAGGGCCTACTGGTTTAGGTAAATACCTAATGAGATCACCAAGTGGAGAAATTATTTTTGGTGGTGAAACAATGAGATTCTGGGACTTAAGAGCACCTTGGGTAGAACCTTTAAGAGGACCTAATGGACTAGACTTAAATAAAGTTAAAAATGATATACAACCATGGCAAGAAAGAAGAGCTGCTGAATATATGACACATGCTCCTTTAGGATCTTTAAACTCTGTAGGTGGTGTTGCAACAGAAATTAATTCTGTCAATTATGTATCTCCTCGTTCATGGTTAACAACATCTCATTTCTTCTTAGGGTTTTTCTTATTTATAGGACATTTATGGCATGCTGGTAGAGCAAGAGCTGCTGCTGCTGGATTTGAAAAAGGTATCAATAGAGAAAATGAAGCCGTATTATCAATGAGACCTCTAGATTAAAATTCATATATCATCATAAATCTATATAATGTAAAAACAAGTTAAATAAAAATTTTCATTAAAAAAAATTATTTTTATAACTTAATTCAATATAAATAAAACATAGGAATAAGTAATTATTCCTATGTTTTTAATTACTACAATAAAAAATTATAAGCTTTAATAAATACCCAAAATAGATAATATAGAACAAGAAGTATAAATTTCCAAAATAGAAATAAAAAGAAAAGATATCATCGCTAAACGTCCATTCCAAGTTTCTGCTCCAATAGATAAACCCCAAATCCATTGATTACGATTAATCGTCATAAGCTACTCATTATATTTCCCTTTACAACACTAAATCCCTGCATAGAATTATTATTCTTGATACAATATAAAATAAAAATACATGAATATACCTAATAAATACAATGCAATTAAATGTATATATTATATCACATCCATTACTACAAAATTTAGCTCACAAAATCATCAATTACCAAACAAATAAAACATCTAATAATTATACAGATCAAGCAAATATAGGACAATTAATGGTATATGAAGCCATAAGAAAATGGTCACGAAATGAAAAAATGTATGTTAAAACTCTACATACAATAAAGGAAATACAAATGTTTCACCCTCAAGACTCTTACATACTAATTGCAGATTTAACACATAGTTATGATTTTTTAAGTAAAATACCAGAATTATTACCTAAAATACACTTGATTCATTATAATCTGGACATCAAAAATACATTAGATCACAATTCAAATATTATACAACTCGCAACTATCAATAACAATAAGATTATTATTATCACAGAATTCTTAAACAATTATTCAATTATCAATCTATTAGAATACTTAGTCTTAAAAAAACATGTTACACTAAAACAAATACGCATCATTTGTATTACATGTCACAATAAAATATTGGATAAACTAGGACAACATTATCCTCACCTCCATATTTATACAACTAAAATAATAAATACTTAATTTTATAAAACATATGTTTTTCGACCCAATAATATATACATGTTATGAATATCATTACTAATTCGTTTAATTTAATCTTCACATCTATCGCAAACTTTTCAGAAATATATTTAATTTTAATACTCTTAAAACTCTCTCTGGCTTGGTTTCCAACAGTTAATTGGTATAATGAGCCTTTTTGCTCACTAAATAGATTAACTGATCCATACTTAAGATTATTTCGAGGTACTATACCTATAATTTTTGGAATGGATATGTCACCAATGCTAGGAATTATTTTTCTACAATGTCTAACTGTGATTTTCAATAATATACGTATTGAATATGTCACATAAACTATTAAAATGAATATAAAAATCTTTTATATTTACATCGTATATAATATAATAAATAAAAAATTAATAAGAAAATGCTTAAAATTAGACTTAAAAGATTTGGAAGAAAAAAAAGTCCCAGCTACCGCCTGGTTGTAATTGATAGTAAAAAAAGAAGAGATGGTAGAGCGATTGAAGAAGTCGGCTTTTATAATCCTTTAACTAATCAAACCCAAATCAATATTCTTAAAATTGAACAAAGAATTAAACAGGGAGCACAAATTACACCTACAGTACACAATATTATAAAAAAAATTCAAATCTTATCTAAATAATTAGGAGCAATAAATTGCAAAAATTTACACTCAAAATTTTATGGCTTGAACATAACGTTGCTATTGCAGTTGACCACATAGTAGGCAAAAGTTATAGTCCTCTCACTTCTTATTTCTTTTGGCCAAGAAATGATGCATGGGAACAACTAAAAGCTGAATTAGAATCAAAACCATGGATATCAGATCATGACAAAGTAGAATTACTAAACAAAGCTACTGAAATAATTAACTTCTGGCAAGAAAAAGGAAAACAAAAATCTTTATCGCAAGCTCAAGAAAAGTTTCCAGAATTTATATTTGCAGGTAGTAACTAAAATGAATGATGATTAGTTTCACAATAACAACTAATCATCAAATAATTTACAGAAAATTTATCAAAATAACATTGTATGCAACATAAACTGCTTATTAAAAAAAAATTGACTCAATTATCATCTGCTTAGAAGCTCTAGATATATATAGCACAGATCAAATTAATAATTTCTTATCTACAGATAACAAGAAACCAAATTATCAAATATTATCAATCAGAAACAGTAACTATTTAAGACACCCTAGTTGTTTTTCCATCTGCAACTTTACAGATACTATACATATTATTCATAAAATCTATCAAATAACTAATAAACCTTTTATACAAAAGCTAATAAATCAAATTCTAGAAGATTACATATCCCCTTCTAAACAATTATCTTTATTTACTATACAATACATCTCTCGATTTAGATATATTTATAGTAAAACACAAGATTTATATAATATTGATCATTATAATAACTTGATTAATATTGAAAACATTGCTATTTCAAACATATATATCTTAAATAATGCACAAAATAAATATGGGATTTACAATATTATCAAGTACTTATATATATGAATCATTAATTAGTTACTTGTTCAACAACAATACATTCAGTAGTTAACACCATACTAGCAATAGATGAAGCATTTTGTACAGCAGAACGTGTAACCTTCGCAGGATCAATAATACCATATTGGTACATATCAACTAAAGAGCCTTGATTAGCATCATATCCAATATGAAATTCTTGATTTTTCACTTTAGTAACAATTACTGCACCATTAAAACCTGAATTCTCTACTATACGAGTTAAAGGTGCAATCAATGCATTATTTACAATTAAAGCTCCTACTAATTCTTCATCACCTAAATTCTCTTTAGCCCAAGTATATAAATCTGCGGATAAGTGAACTAAAGTTGCTCCACCTCCAGGAACAATACCTTCTTCAATAGCTGCCCTAGTAGCATTAATAGCATCTTCCAGACGCAACTTCTTGTCTTTCATTTCTGTTTCAGTCGCAGCACCAACTTTAACTACAGCAATACCACCAACCATTTTAGCCAATCTTTCTTGTAGCTTTTCTTTCTCATAATCATTATTACTTACTTCTATTTGACGCCTAATCTGATCGCACCTAGATTGAATTTCTGCTTGATTAGAATCAGCAACAATTATTGTAGAATCTTTAGTAATAGTAACTCGACGAGCTGTTCCAAGATCTGATACAGATACTTTATCTAAACTAAATCCCATATCTTCTGTAATTACTTGACCTGATGTAACAATACCAATATCCTCTAGAAAAGCTTTTCTTCTATCTCCAAATCCTGGAGCTCTAACCGCTACTACATTAATTATCCCTCTTAATTTATTAACAATAATTGTAGCCAAAGCTTCTTTCTCAATATCTTCTGCAATAATCAAAAGAGGACGTCCTGTTTTAGATACCTGTTCTAATATAGGTACTAACTCCTGTTGTACCAAAGTGATTTTTTTATCTGTTAACAAAATATATGGATTATCTTGTACTATCTCAACTTTAGATGCATCATTTAAAAAATATGGAGAAATAAATCCTTTATCAAATCTCATCCCCTCTACTATTTCTAATTGTGTCGTAGTAGACTGACCTTCTTCTAAAGAAATTACTCCTTCTCTACCAACTTTTTCAATTGCAGATGCTATCATATTACCAATATCAATATCATTACCTGCAGAAATAGATGCTATATGTGCAATATCCTGAATATTATTTATTGGTCTAGAATATTCAGATATTTTAGATACAATAAACTTCACTGCTTTTTCAATCCCTTTCTTAAGAATCATTGGATTGGCACCAGCTGCAACATTTTTCATACCCTGCTTTACAATCGCATGAGCTAAGACAGTTGCTGTAGTAGTACCATCTCCTGCAACATCATTAGTTTTTGATGCCGCTTGTCTAATTAATGACACACCTGTATTTTCTATAACATCCTTTAACTCTATTTCCTTAGCAATTGTCACACCATCATTAACAATTTGAGGTGAACCCAATTTACGCTCTAAGACAACATTTCTACCTTTAGGACCTAAAGTTACTGATACAGCTTCTACTAAAATATCCATTCCTTTCTCTAGTGCTTTACGTGCATCATCCTGATATAATATTTGTTTACTCATCAATATATCCTCTTTATTATTCTATTCGAAAATAATATATAATCAAAATTATAAGAAAATATTAAACTAAAACATAAAATAAAAAGTCTAGATTTTTCAGAAATAACAATGATATAATAATTATGGTTAAGGGCTTGTAGCTCAGTGGATTAGAGCACATGGCTACGAACCATGGTGTCGGGGGTTCGAATCCCTCCTTGCCCGATATACTAAAATAATAGCTAAACCAATTTAAATAATACTTTATACATTGTATTAAGATAACATAATCCTATGCAACCCTTAAGAGGAACAAAAGATATATTGCCAGAAGAAATTAAATTTTGGCAATACATATACAATAAGGCTTTAACAATATTAACATTATATAACTATAAAGAAATACGAACACCTATATTCGAATCTACGACTTTATTTAAAAGGAGTATAGGCAATGATACAGATATAGTCAATAAAGAAATGTATAGCTTTAAAGACCAAGGAGATAGAGATATTACATTAAGACCTGAGGGAACCGCAAGTATAGCAAGATCTATCATAAGTAATAAATTATATGCAAACAATCAGCTTCAAAAATTATGGTACTTAGGACCAATGTTTAGATATGAAAGGCCTCAAAGCGGTAGACAAAGACAGTTCCATCAATTAGGAATAGAATGCATAGGTAGTATCAGCCCAATGGCAGATGCAGAAGTAATACGTATAGCAACTCAAATACTTCAAGAGCTCAAATATTTCAACTATCGTCTCGAGCTCAACTCAATTGGAAACCCACAAGAAAGATCCAATTACACAGAAGCTCTAAAAAATTATCTTATTCCTTATGAACAAGATTTAGATGATGATTCAAAAAAAAGACTACATAACAATACATTAAGAATTTTAGATACTAAAAATACAAAAACTTTAGAAATACTAGATAATGCACCATTACTTAATAAATATCTAGAGAAAGAATCACAACAACACTTTCAAGAATTATGCATATATCTAGATACACTAAATATAAAATATAACATTAATCCAAATCTTGTCAGGGGTTTAGACTATTATAACTATACAGCTTTTGAAATCAAAACTAACCATTTAAACAGTCAAAATACAATATGCGGAGGAGGCAGATATGATACATTAATACAACAATTAGGTGGTCCTAATATACCTGCTGTAGGATGGGCTATAGGTATCGAAAGATTACTACTATTAATAAAAACGCAACTAAATATAAATAATACAACACCAGAAATATATATAGCTGCTCAAGGAGAAGAAGCAAAAAAAGAGATCTGGCATATCATACCTATTTTAGAAGAACTATACATAAAATTTGAGATCAATTTCGATAATAACAGCATAACAAAACAAATTAAAAAAGCATATAAATCAGAAGCAAAATTCTGCCTAATCCTAGGAGAAAATGAAATCTTTTATAATACTATTACATTAAAATGGCTAAAACTCAAAAAACAAGAAACTATTGCTAGAATTGATTTAAAAAACAAGCTATTAAACATAAAACACGAAACAAATAATATCACTTTTACATAAATCAAAAATTGTAAAAAGTTGACAAATATATTCATAAAATTGCTAGAATAGTTATACCAATTAGTATTGGGGTGTAGCCAAGCGGTAAGGCAGCGGACTTTGACTCCGCCATTCGCAGGTTCGAATCCTCCCACCCCAGTTTTCTAACTTAATATTTTTTTATATAACTATTAACCTCTATACAATAATTATATAACTAACATTAATGTTAAAATTCATTTTATAACACTTAATTATAAATAAAGGATCCATAACAATGACAACTATTCAATTTATTCAAGGCATAGATGAAACTATTATCCCTGATGTACAACTCACTAGATCTAGGGATGGTAATAATGGAAAAGCAACTTTTAGATTTAACAATCCAGATATTTTAAAACCATCTATGGAAAATAAAGGAGATATCACAGGTATGTATTTAAAAGATGAAGAAGGACAAATGGTTACAAGAGATGTAAATGCCAAATTTATTAATGGTAGACCACAAGCAATTGAAGCAATATATATTATAAAAAACCCACAAGATTGGGATAGATTTATGCGTTTTATGGAAAGATACTCCAATGATCATCAACTATCATTTATAAAAGCAAAATCATAAATTTATTTACATCTTCATAAACATATCCATTAAATACAATTACCTCATAATGGATATTCATCCTAATATTAACATTAAAATATGAAAGTTTCCTGGAAATTATTAAATCAAATTGTAGACTTAAATAATATAACTCTTACAGAGTTTACAAATAAATTAACACTAGCTGGATTTGAAGTAGAAAGCATTAATCACAGAAAAAATCCAACTGATATCATCATCGATTTAAATATAACAAGTAATCGCCCTGATCTATCTTACTTAGTAGGTCTCGCTAGAGAAGTAAGTATCATCTTTAATAAAAAATTAAATAGATCCATAATTGACTTCAAAGATCTAAATCAACTAGATACTAATAAAACTTGTCATAATAAAAAATTTGAAACAATTCAAGATATTAATTATATAAATATTAGTATCATTGATGATATACAAAATATGACAACCCCTACATGGTTACAAAACTTTTTAAATACTTATGACATTGAAAGCCATAATCTACTTAATGATATCATAGAATATATACAAATAAAATGGGGACAAACTCTTGAAATCTTTGATACTAAAACAATAGATACAAACAAAACAAAAGAACCAAATACTATTAACCTTCTTGACATTCAAAAAAATGAACTCTATAAAGAAATTATAACTGAGACTAAAGATATACAATCAAATAAATATCCCTATATCCTTACATATAATCAACAGCCTCTCTCTGTACTAGGCATAAAACCTAATACTAATTTAACTCCAAACTTCTATACATCATCTATCGTAATCATACAGTACACATGTACAAATCAATATATTAGAAATATAAATCAATTTTTACAAATAAAACCGGTTAAATATATTCAAGATCAAATATCACATGATTTCATCAATGCATCTAATGAAACTATATATTTAATACTACATCTCAGTAAAGGCTATCTTGTATCATCATATCAAACAAAAAAAATATCTACACCCAGTCTACCACTCATTATTAGTAAAGATGAAATTAACAATATATTAGGTCCAACTATAAATGAAACACCAAAATATTTATCTGAAACAGACATTAGCAACATATTAAAACAACTCAAATTTCAATATTATATCTCAAAAAATTTATTTAATATAAAAATACCACAATATAGACTCAACGATATAACACGTAATATCGATATAATTGAAGAAATAGGTAGAATTTATGGTTTTAATAATTTTATAGACCGTTTACCATCAAAATACACATACAATAAAACACCAAAACTTATCACTTTTATTCGCAAAATCAAAACAACCCTCAGAAATATTGGGTTACATGAAGTTGTACATTATTCATTAAGAAAAAAATTACATCAAAATCAAAACGCAGTATCTCTTTACAATCCCCTCTTAGAAGAGCAATCTCAACTAAGAACTAACTTATTAAATAATATCATCAACACAAAAAAATATAATACTCAACAAAAAAACTGGCTCACAGAAATTTTTGAAGTAGGTACCACATTTCATAAAGCATCACGACAATCTAATCAAATAGAAGAAAAAATACACTTAGCTGGTCTTTTAAGTAATACTAATTATATAAAATATAGTTGGTCAGATACACCTCAGCCTTTAACGTGGTTTCATGCAAAAGGACAACTAGAAGAATTCTTCGAAAGAATAAATGCAAATATTCAATGGCTAGTAATAAATAATAAAAAAGATGCAAGCTATGAAAAACTAAAGATGTACAAACTATTCCATACACAGAGAACTACTTTCATAGTTAATAAATATACATTAGAAGAAATAGGTATATTTGGACAAATCAATCTCAAATTGGCAAAAAGTTATAATATTAATCCCCTTACATACATCTTCGAACTCAATATAACCAAATTATTAAATACTATACAATATACACATAATAAAGCAGAATATATCATTAAACCATACTCTAACTACCCTTATGTTACTAGAGATATTACATTTCTACTAAATGACAAAAGTAATATAGAGTATATCAAAAATAAAATTACTGAAACAAAGAATTCATTAATTGAATCAATAGAAATCATCAACGAATATACACAACATTCTACAGAAATAAGTATACGCCGGATTTGTATACGTATAACTTACAGAGCACATAATAGAACACTAAACAATCAAGACATTGCTAAAATCAATGAAAATATTAATCAACTAATGTTAATAGAAAGTAAAAATGAAACATTAACAGAGTAAGTCATAAGCCGGATTTTGTTCTTAAGTAATAATATATCTACAATTATACAAATATTATTAATAAGGGTAGTCATTAATCTATAGTATATATTACTATACACCTGCAGTATTAATTAATGAATTTACATGTTAATAATCAAATGATTATAGAACTATCATCCATTCATTCAATTACTTTGCACCTTTACGGGGTTTACCGAGCAAATATCTCAAACATATTTCTGGTGTGCTCTTACCACACCTTTGCACCCTTACCTAAAATAAATACATATTTTAGGCGGTTTTTTTCTGTGGCACTTTCCTCGTAGTCACCTACACTGGACTTTATCCAGCTATACTCATCTAAATGGAGCCCGGACTTTCCTCAAATTTATATAAAACTCGCAACTACCTACGCTTACTCATACCTAAAAGGATAAAATATAAAAAATAAAAAAGCAAATATATGTCTACAAATAAAAGTTTTACAGCACAAGATTTTGCTTCGGTACTTAACCAATATAATTATAATATTCACTCTGGTGATATTGTAGCCGGAACAATATTTAATCAAGAATCACAAGGTTTCCTAGTTGATATAGGGGCTAATATAGCTGGATATTTACCAAATGAGGAAATTCCGTACAATCTAAATCAAGAAGAATATCATATAGATTTTATTAATGAAACCAGAGAATTCTTTATCTTAGCATATAATATAAACTCGCAACAACTTCTATTATCTATAAAAAGACTTGAATATATAAGAGCATGGAAAAGAATTAAACAATTAGAAGCTGAAGACATTGTTATACAAATACCCATCCATGGTACAAACAAAGGCGGATTCATCACGAAATTAGAAGGAATACAAGGATTTATTCCTAAATCTCATATAAATTTAGCATCAATAGATAAAAATAATAATACTATTAAATGCCAATTACTCATAGCAAATGAAAAAAATAATAAACTCATTTTTAGCAATAAAAGAGCATTATTACAAATACATAAGCATCGATTAAAAATAGGCCAAATTATACAAGGTAAAATTATAAAAATCCAAACTTATGGTCTCTTCATTCAAATCTATGATATTATTGCATTACTACATATTTCAGAAATAGGTAATACACGTATTAAATACATTAATAAAATGTTTAAAATTAATGAAATAATTAAAGTAAAAATTATTCATATTGATATGAAACAAGGAAGAATCTCTGTATCTCACAGGAACATTAATTAAAAAGTTAACCACCACCAACAATGGTAATCACTTCAATACAATCATTGGGTTGTAATATAATACTTGACATATTATCATATGAAACAATCTCTGAATTATATTCAACTGCGATTGACTTGAGATCAAAATCTAAATACATTAATAAATTCATTAAAGACATATTATACATACAGTTAAAAACTTCTCCATTCACTATAATTTGGTTATAATTTACACTCATGCTCAAAAATAATATATAAAACAGTAGACGTTCAAACAAAAAAACACTATAATTTTGTTATCACATACATGGCGGGTGTAGCCAAGAGGTTAAGGCAATGGATTGTGACTCCATCATTCGCGGGTTCGATTCCCGTCATTCGCCCTTAATATATCCTTATACTTCCAAGCAAACTGAGCAAGCTCTGTGCGATTTCTAGTCTTAGTTTTTTTCAAAAGACGACTAACATACTTTTCCACATTTCTTAAACTGAAATTTAATTTACCTGCAATTTCTTTATTCATTAAGCCTAAACTCAATAAACTTAATACTTCCATTTCTTTCAATGTGAACTTATCATGATAATTAAAATTGTAACTGCTAATATCAATAGAACTAGGATTAATGTTATTATTATATGAAATGTAATCATTCTTTAATAACTTTATATTACAAAGCAAACTATTAATAATAGCTATTAATTCATCTGGATTAAAAGGTTTTACTAAATAAGCATTACAACCTAATTTATAACCCTTAATTCTATCAGAAGTCATACCTTTTGCAGTTAAGAATATTAAAGGAATAGATGCAAATATATCATTCATACGTAATATTTGAATTAAGTCATAACCATTTAATTCAGGCATCATAATATCAGCAATAATAATTTCAGGTTTATTAATATTAATAGTCTGTAAAGCCATCTTAACAGTACTCACTGTTTCTACACTAAAACCTTCAGACCTTAAATAAGAAGATATAGAATCTCTTAAAGATGCATCATCATCTAAAAACAATATATGTTTTTTCATACTTGAATTCATAAACTATAATAGAATGGCATTTATCTTTTAATGAGACAATTATGAAATGGATTTATTATTTTTCTTCATGCCATATACCTTTTAATATATACAAATTACAAACAGGTGATGCTATTATCTATCAATATACATCACATAAATATCAATCTATTATTATTTTACAAGGATTACTATATATCACGAAACAATTTACAAATCATGAAAAGGCATGTATAGCTATTCTACAAACAAATAATGTTTTTGATAGTTATAATCTACTCTTAAATACTCAAAAAAATGACAGTACTTATTACTATAAACTTGTAGCATTACAAACAACATTTATTTTAAGTTTTCAATTACAAGATTTAAATATAAATAAAAATAATATTAATTCAAATCTACTATTAAATATTATTGCATCATACCAAAATACTATTAATAAATATAAAATTATGAATAACATATTAATACACAAATATATGCAAAATAGAATTATTCAACTACTACTTACGTTAAGTGAAGAATTTGGTATAATTCATAAACATTCTATTATAATTCCCTTTGTCATCTCACAACACACTATTAGTGAAATAGTAGGAAGTAATAGAATTACTGTAAACCGTATTTTACGTAAACTATGCAAAAATCAACTAATTTCTTATTCTTATAATAAATATATTCAAATTAATAATCCTTTAGCTCTAAGTCATTTTTTATTCAATACATAGAAAGATATGTTACAATATATAATATACTAACTCCGTACTCATAAGTAGTCTAAATGTAAAATAATTTTAAATTATACCATAACAATATATTATGGGAAAAGTATATGACTGGTTTGAAGAACGGCTAGAAATTCAAGCCATTGCAGATGATATAACGAGTAAATATGTACCACCACATGTGAATATTTTTTACTGTATAGGTGGTATTGTTTTTACATCATTTTTAATACAAGTTGCTAGTGGTTTTGCAATGACATTTTATTATAGACCAACTGTAGCTGAAGCTTTTTCATCTGTAGAATATATAATGACAGAAGTTAACTTTGGCTGGCTAATTAGATCTATTCATAGATGGTCCGCAAGCATGATGGTTCTTATGATGATATTACATATTTTTCGCGTATACTTAACAGGCGGATTCAAAAAACCACGTGAATTAACATGGGTAACAGGTGTCATATTAGCAGTACTAACCGTATCATTTGGAGTCACAGGATATTCATTACCATGGGATCAGATCGGATATTGGGCGGTAAAAATTGTAACCGGAGTACCTGAAGCAATTCCTGTAGTAGGAGGAAGTATAGTTGAGCTCTTAAGAGGAAGTGTCAGTGTTGGTCAAAGCACATTAACTCGATTTTATAGCTTACATACATTTGTTCTACCACTACTAACAGCTGTATTTATGTTAATGCATTTCCTAATGATTCGGAAACAAGGTATTTCAGGACCATTATAACTAAAATCAACTATATCATCAGATAACTTATAAGGAAATTCAAAATATGTCTATTATAAAAAAACCAGATCTCACAGATCCTAAACTACGTGCTAAACTGGCTAAAGGAATGGGACATCATTACTATGGAGAACCAGCATGGCCAAATGATTTACTATATATGTTTCCAGTAGTTATATTAGGCACAATTGCATGTGATGTTGGTTTATCCATTTTAGAACCATCTGTCATAGGCGAAAAAGCAAACCCATTTGCAACACCACTAGAAATACTACCTGAATGGTATTTTTTCCCTACATTCAATCTATTGCGAGTAATTCCCAATAAATTAATTGGTGTACTATCTATGGCATCTGTGCCTGCTGGCTTAATAACTGTTCCATTTATTGAAAATATCAATAAATTTCAAAATCCTTTTCGTAGACCTATAGCAACAACAGTATTTTTAATAGGTACTTTTGTTAGCATATGGCTAGGTATCGGAGCAACTATGCCTATATCAAAAGCTATTACTTTAGGTATATTTTAATCTCAATTAAATAACTAATAAATCACAAGAAGCATAAATTTATGCTTCTTGTGATTTATTAGTTATTTAATAGAAACTTTAGCACCAGCTTCTTCTAATTTGCTTTTCATCTCTTCTGCATCATCTTTAGATATTGCTTCCTTTAAAACCTTAGGAGCTGACTCTACTAAGTCCTTAGCATCCTTTAGACCTAAACCTGTAAGAGAACGTACTACTTTCAAAATAGCTATCTTTTTAGCAGCTGGAACCTCTTCTAACATTATATCAAACTCTGTTTGCTCATCTACACTATCTGTACTTTGTGCATCACCTATGGCAGGCATCATAACCATACCACCACCAGAAGCTGCTGATGCATCAACATCAAATACTTCCTCTATTTTTTTAACTAATTCTGCTGCTTCTAATAAAGTTAACGACTTTAAATCTTCTATAATAGTTTCAATTTTAGTAGTCATAAAAATAAAATATCAAATAAACTAATAAATAAAATAAACATACCTTAAAATATTGAATTAATCATTCATATTCTTTATAAGATTAATATCAATTGTAATTGATGGACCCATTGTACTTGATAAATGAACTGATTTCCAGTACTTACCCTTAGCTCCTGAAGGGCGGTTCTTTTCAATAGACTCTTTTAAAGCTACTAAATTTTGATATAAATCATCTAAAGTAAAATTTAATTTACCAAATGGAACATGCAATATACCTGTACGATCCACTTTATATTCAACTTTACCAGACTTAAATTCATAAATAGCATTTTGAAGATCTACAGTCACTGTACCTGCTTTAGGAGACGGCATTAAACCACGTGGACCTAAGACCCTACCTAATTTTGCTATCAAAGGCATAACATCAGGAGTAGCAATCAACTTATCAAAATCTAAACGTCCATTCATAATTTCATTAATTAAATCCTCAGAGCCTACAATATCTGCACCTGCAGATAAAGCCTCTGATACTTTTTCACCTTGTGTGACCACAGCAATTTTGATTTTTTTTCCAGTACCTTTAGGTAAAATAAGCGTAGCACGCAATTGTTGATCAGCATATTTAGGATCCAATCCAAGAGCAATATGAGCCTCTACTGTTTCAACAAACTTAACATTAGATAAAGTTTGTAATAATTTTAATGCCTCCATAGGATCATACAATGTGTTTTTTTCTACCTGCTGTAGAATTTGCTGAAAACGCCTTGAATATTTATGCATTTATCCACTTTCTCCTATATTAATTATCTATAGTAATTCCCATGTTTTTTGCTGTTCCACTTACAATCAACATAGCTTTTTCAATTTCTTGAGTATTTAAATCTGGTAATTTCATCTCTGCTATTTCTTTCAATTGTTGTTGAGAAATAGATCCAACTTTAGCTAAATTTGGTTGACCTGACCCCTTATTAACACCTACTGCTTTTGCCAAAAGCACAGATGCAGGAGGAGTTTTTAAAATAAAAGAGAAACTACGATCCTCATAAATGGAAATTTCTACTGGAATCACTAAACCAACTTTATCAGCTGTTCTAGCATTATATTCTTTACAGAACATCACAATATTAGCTCCATGTTGGCCCAAAGCAGGCCCTACAGGAGGAGCTGGGGTAGCTTTACCTGCATTTAAAGCTAATTTAACAACTCCAACAATTTTTTTAACCATAAGATTTTTATTTAATATATAAATATGAATATTTATAGAATCATATACAACAAACAACTAAAACAAATTATATAAATTTCTTTTCATGATTGTTATTATATGAGCAATTTATAATTTTTCCAATAGTTAATTATAAATAAAAAATCAACATTACTACACGCCCTGAAGGACTTGAACCCTCGACACTAGGTTTTGGAAACCTACGTTCTACCAACTGAACTAAAGGCGCAATTATAATTAATAATATATGTTTATAGTGACATAATCTTTAAGCAAATACAAGATATATATACAACAAAATCGATATATGACATTAAATCCACGCAACTATGATACATATTTATCTAAAGAAGAATATAAATTATTCGCACGTCATCTGAGTTTAGATAGTATAGGTATCAATGGACAAAAAAGACTTAAACAAGCAAGTATTTTATTTATAGGAGCAGGAGGATTAGCATCTTCTGCAATTATATATTTAGCAGCTTCTGGAATCGGATGTATTGGCATTATTGATAATGATTATATAACTGAGTCAAACTTACACAGACAAGTACTATATAAAGTAAATAATGTAAATCAATTAAAAGTGGTCTGTGCAAAAAAGGAAATTCTGAAAATTAATCCTTCATGTCAAGTAAACATATATCCAGACAGATTAAATGAAAATAATGCTATACATATATTCAACAAATATGACATTATCTTAGATGCAAGTGATAATTTTCCTACTCGTTATATTATTGATCAAGTATGCTATCAACTACATAAAGTACATATATATGGAGCAATACAAAATTTTGAAGGACAAATTAGCGTATTTAATTACAAAAATGGTATTACATACTCAGATTTATATCCTAAATCTCTACAACTCAACCCACATACATGTAATGAGATTGGTGTATTAGGAATATTACCTGGTATTATAGGTCTTATACAAGCAACTGAAGCAATTAAAATTATCACTGGCAGTGGAGAAATATTAAGCGGATATTTATTAATATATAATGCTCTAACAATAGACTTCAAAAAAATAAAAATTCGATCAAATAAAAAAACAAATTTATTAATAAGTAATTATAAATTTCCAACAGATTCATCACATAATCTTTCAATAAAAGATTTTAAGCAATACTTATTTCACAATAAGAGAAAAATACTTATTATAGACGTTAGACAAAACATTGAATTTCAACTACAACATATTCAGAATGCTATTAATATTCCTATTAAGCAACTAACAAGTTATACAAAAATTCCATTTATAAAAAAACAAGCCCTAAATAAAATGATTATTATTTACTGTAGTGATAACTCAAGATCTATTCTAGCTTCTCTAATATTAACCAAATATCAAATTATTCATTATCGATTAGAAAATGGTATAAGATATTTATCTAAATAAGGAAAGAAAGGGATTCGAACCCTTGTTAAGATTAATTCTTAAATAGTATTTCCAATACTATGCTTTCAGCCACTCAGCCACCTTTCCAAAATATACAAAACCATAAACTATGATTATATCATAATATTATATATAATGATTTTTACAAACTCTATATAGTACACTAAATTAATACATTATGAAGCAAGACATTCCTATTATCATAAAAAAAAATATACCTAACTTAGGAGAACCAGGTACAATTACTAAAGCACGCTTAGGATATGTATTAAACTACCTTCTTCCTAAAGGCATAGTTGATATAGCAACTCCAGGCAAAATTAAGCATATCAATATGCTAAAACAAATTCAACTAAATCAATTAAAAGATTTAGAAAATCAAGCTTACAAAACAAAAAATCATTTAGAACAAATACCTAAAATTAGTATTAAGAAAAAAGTAGGAGACCAAAAACATATTTTTGGAAGCGTCAGTGAAAAAGATATAATTAATTATATCTTTAATAGTACAGGAGAAAAATTAGATAAAAAACAAATCACAATACCTATAATCAAAGAAGTGGGTATATATACAATAGATATTAAAATAATTGATAATATTCATGTCAAACTCAAGTTACAAATACTACCTGATAATATAAATATATAAGTAATTATATATAAATTATCATGCATTTATATAAACAAGATGGATTTAGATAAATGCATTTTTACCTTATTTCACTTTTGTAAATCAAAAAAATTATATATATACTTTCTTCATATAATCAATATAATCCTAATAATGGATAATTCATCATACTATACACCGCCTCCTCAAAACTATTTAATAGAAGAACTGCTGATTGGCAGCATATTATTAAACCCATCTTTAACAAATCATATTCTCAATAATCTTACCACTGAATCCTTCAGCTTTGAAGCTCATCAACTAATATATAGAAGTATTATAGAATTATCTAAAAATAAAACAATCGATACACTTGTATTAATTCATATCTTAACATCACATCAAATTCTTAATAGAATTGGGGGTATTCCAAAAATAATCAATATTCTAAAACAAAGCCAATTATTTCTCCCATCTAAAAAAAAGAAATCATATATTGAACAATTAATCATCATTATTCAAAATAATCATATTAAGAGGTTATTAGTTCAGTATGGCTACAATATCATTCAACTCAGTTATATTGATTATATACCTACAAAAAGTTTATATTATAAAGCAACAAAATATTTAAATTATATATCTCAATATAACAACCAAGAAAATATTGACAACTTAAATGATTCAATAGGAGCCTTTTTATCAAATACAGCTAATTACAATACAATCTTTGATCAAGACATACAGACAATATACTATGGCTTTAAAGAACTTGACACAATATTAAATGGATTATCACCAGGTGATTTAATTGTCATATCAGGTAGGCCTTCTACTGGAAAAACAACTTTAGCAATCAATATAACTTATAATCTAACTAACTCTACAAATTTAGGAATATGTATATTTAGTCTAGAAATGTCAAAAATACAAATATTACATAAATATTTAGCTATTGCATCAAAAATCCCACTTCAAACTATTAAATCTGGTAAACTCAGCTCTCAAGAGTGGAAAACCATACAAAAAATCAGTGCTCAATTATTAACAGAACCACTATATATCAATGATAAATCTCAGATCTCAATTGAATATATAAAAAACACAGCAACATTAATTACTAAAGATACTAAGAAACTTAAATTAATTATAATTGACTATTTACAATTAATTCAACTAGAACATCATAATTATGAGAATCGGGCACAAGAATTAAGTCATATCACTAGAGAACTAAAAATTCTTGCAAAGAATTTGGACTTACCTATTATTATCTTATCTCAATTAAATCGGAATATTGAAAAACGAATTGATAAAAAACCTTTATTATCTGACCTAAGAGAAAGTGGTTGTGTTGCAATCATTTCTTACATACAAATTAATTTATTCAACTCTATTAATATTAAGAGCTTGATTAACTACACATATCAACCTAGTATAAATAACTTTAGTGGAGCACATACAAATAATGATAAGTCTATTAATATACCAAATAAAATTTTATTTTTATCTCAATATACTTTCAAGCTTTCTGTAAAAACTGACTATAACCTAAACATCACACATCAACATAAATTATTAAAAAAACAACAGTGGCAACGACAAAATACATTACTATACACATGTCATATTATAAAATATACTTCCCTACCTCATAATAAAAACATACTTGAAAATATTCATATACAACAAATCATCACAACAAACTACCAAGATGTATATGATATACATATGCATGAGTATACAACATTCCTCTGTAATCATATTATTATACATAATTCGATAGAACAAGATGCTGACATAGTAATGATGCTATCTCATGAAAATGATGGCACAATACAATCATCAGAATATAAAATTTTAGATATTTTTATTGCAAAGAATAGAAATGGACCAATTGGATCTATCAATTTATTATTTTATCCACATAACAATACTTTTACATCTTGGTATATAACTCAAGATAATAACAGTCTATAAGATATTATTCATTTAATTAGTTGAAATAAAATATAGACTTTGATAAAGTAGATCAAAAGCCGGGATAGCTCAGTTGGTAGAGCAGTGGACTGAAAATCCTCGTGTCACCAGTTCAAATCTGGTTCCTGGCAATAAACAAAACTACAAATGCCAGACTATGTTTAAGATAAGGATAGTAAATAGAAAATATTCAAAGACATCTATTAATCAATAAGCCATATAAAAAGTGTACACTTTTATTCTAAATAAAAATCTGTACACTATTTTGATTACTTTATATATACTTACTAAGCTTGTAAAACTTCTAATTTTTCACCTAAAAGAACAATGACTTGGCCATCATCTGTTACATCAACTACTGCACTGTCACCAGCTTTTATTTTGCCTGACAATACTTCTTCTGCTAAACTATCTTCTAATAATCGCATGACAGCACGACGTAAAGGACGAGCTCCATAATTAGGATTATAACCTTCATCAACTAGACGATTTTTAAACCGCTCTGTAACATCTAATTGAATTTCTTGTTGCTGAATACGGTCAAATACCTCTTTTAACATTATATCAGCAATCTCTCTTACTTCATCTTTTGTTAATTGTCTAAATACAATTATCTCATCTAAACGATTTAAAAACTCTGGACGAAAATACTGTTTTAACTCTTCATTGACTAATGATCTAATACGATTATATTGTGATTCTGTTTGAGACTCACCTAATTCAAAACCTAAACTGCCCCCTCCTTTTTCAATTACTTTTGACCCTATATTAGATGTCATAATTAATAAAGTATTTTTAAAATCTATGGTGCGTCCTTTAGCATCTGTCAACCTACCATCTTCTAAAATTTGTAATAATAAATTGAAAATATCTGGATGAGCTTTCTCAATTTCATCAAAAAGAATAACAGTATATGGGCGCTTCCTCACGGCTTCAGTCAAATATCCTCCCTCACTATAACCAACATAACCAGGAGGAGAACCTATCAACTTAGATACAGTATGTCGTTCCATATATTCAGACATATCTAACCTTACCATTGCCTCTTGTGCCCCAAAAAAATATGATGCTAAAGCTTTTGTTAATTCAGTCTTCCCTACTCCAGTAGGACCAGAAAAAATAAAACTCGCTATAGGTCTATTAGGATTTTTTAAACCAACCCTAGCTCTTCTAATAGCTCTTGATACAGCAATAACTGCTTCATCTTGTCCAATAATACGACCATGCAATGTCTCTTCCATGTGCATTAACTTCTCAGACTCACTCTTAGTTAATTTAGTAACTGGAATACCTGTCCAAAAAGCTACAATTTCTGCAATATCTTCCTCAGTAACAATAGGATCTTCTATTTGTAAATCAGGTTCTGAATTTTTACTTTGAGCAATAGCAGCTATTTGAGCTTTTATTTCCATCTCTCTAGTTCTATATTGTTCAGCTTTCTCATACTTCTGTGCTCTTATTGCTTCATCTTTTGTTTTTAATACAGCCCTTAACTCTTTATCTAATTCTCTAGCAGCAGGAGGTAATTGAGAATTTAATAACCGCACTCTAGAACCCGCTTCATCTATTAAATCAATAGCTTTATCAGGAAGAAATCTATCTGAAATATATTGATTAGCATACTTTGCAGCTGCTGCTAAAGCACCATCTGACATCTTCAACTGATGATGCTTCTCATATCTATCACGTAACCCGAAAAGTATTTCAATTGTTTCTTCAACACTTGGTTCTCCAACTAACACAGGTTGAAAACGTCTTTCAAGCGCTGCATCTTTTTCTATATGTTTTCTATATTCTTCTAAAGTAGTTGCACCTATACATTGTAATTCACCTCTAGCTAAAGCCGGTTTTAATAAATTAGCAGCATCAATAGCACCTTCTGCAGCACCCGCACCAATAAGAGTATGAACTTCATCTATAACCAGAATCACATTATTTGCTGACTTAATCTCATCCATAATCCGTTTAAGACGTTCTTCAAATTCACCCCGATACTTAGTACCAGCAACTAATAAACCTACATCTAAGGTGACAACTAACTTATCCTCTAAAATAGCTGGAATATCCCTATTCGCAATTCTTTGTGCTAAACCTTCTGCAATTGCTGTTTTACCAACACCTGGCTCACCAATAAGAACAGGATTATTTTTTGTTCTACGTCCTAAAATTTGAATGACTCGCTCTATCTCTTTCTGTCTCCCAACTACTGGATCTAAAACACCCTCAATAGCCAACTCTGTTAAATTAGACCCAAATTCTTCTAAAGTAGGTGTTTTACTACGAGCCTGCATATTACCGTTACCATTGGCTTCTGCATTATCTCCAAGCATCTGTATTACTTCTGTACGAATAGATGAAACATTAACTGCTAAATTCTCTAATACACGTGCTGCTACACCTTCACCCTCACGTACTAAGCCCATTAATAAATGTTCTGTACCAATATAATTATGTCCTAGCTGTCTTGCTTCCTCTAAAGAAAGTTCTAAAACTCTTTTTGCTCTAGGCGTAAATGGTATTTCAACAGCAACAAAACCGGAACCCCGACCAATTATTTTTTCAACTTCTATACGAGCATCTTTTAAATTTACATTCATTGACTTTAATACTTGAGCTGCTATACCTGTTCCTTCGCCAATTAGACCTAAAAGTATTTGCTCTGTACCAACAAAATTATGGCCTAAACGTCTAGCTTCTTCTTGAGCTAACATAATAACTTTAATAGCTTTCTCTGTAAAGCGTTCAAACATAGTGAAAAAATGTACAAAATATTTTTATTACCTTTGATACTAATTAATAATAGCACAATAATAAAAGTAACTTAATAACAAATTATTAGATCAAAAAGCGAAATAATCTACACCATGAATCTGTAATTATCAATACCATTTTTTATCACCTTGACATAATTAATTAATTATATCAATATTATAAAAATATCATTTATAAATTGAGTATCTTCGAAAATGAACTATACAATTAATAGTAGCCCAACTATAATAAAAAATATAGAAGAAAAACTAAAAAAAACTAATATTCCAAACATTGAAATTGGTGATAGTATCAAAATAGGATTACTCATTAAGGAAGGAAACAAAGAAAGAATTCAAATATCAGAAGGTGTAGTGATCTCTAAAAATAATGCTAATCTAAATACAACAATTACAGTAAGAAAAATTTTACACAATATTGGAGTAGAAAAAGTCTACTTAATCCATTCACCAAGAATAACTAGTATAGAAATTCTGAGAAAATCTAAAGTTAGAAGAGCTAAATTATATTATTTGAGAAATAGGTCCGGAAAAGCTACAAGACTCAAGCAAAAATTCATATCTACTTCATAAAATAAATCAACATTATGATATTATAGTGATATCTTAGGATGCATAACTCAGTTGGTTAGAGTATCATGTTGACATCATGAAAGTCACTGGTTCGAATCCAGTTGTATCCACATAACTAAAAAAATAACTAATTTATATTATTGCTTTTTATCAATTTTTTTGTTAATCTAAGTTTATAATAATAGAACAAACAATGGGTCGGTGCCCGAGTGGTTAATGGGGGCGGACTGTAAATCCGCTGGTTTTTCCTACGTTGGTTCAAATCCAACCCGGCCCAATATGATTATAATGCCCTTATAGCTTAGTGGTAGAGCATCTTCTTGGTAAGGAGAAGGTCATGAGTTCAATTCTCATTAAGGGCTTATAAACAAAACTATACATCTGTTTTTGATTTATAAGACATCTGATTACTACTTGCAATATCTATATTCTTTACTTGCTTTGTTATACCTATCATTTGAGAATTACTTTTTCCAGGAGCAACCATAGGATAACAATTTTCATCTTCAATCACTTTACAATTTAATAAACAAGGTCCATTATGAGATAAAAAAACACGTAAAATCTCAAGAATGTCACCTCGGCATTCCAATTCTAAACCTAAAATACCGAAAGATTGAGCTAACTTCATGAAATCAGGAGAACCTTGTTCCATATTAGAATGAGAATACCTCTCACCATAAAATGCTTGTTGCCATTGTCTAACCATACCCTGCCACTTGTTATTAATAATAAGAATTTTTACAGGTAAATTATATTGTGCAATTGTTCCTAATTCTTGCAAATTCATTTGAAAACTTGCATCTCCACTAATACATATAACCATTTTATTAGGAAATGCAACTTGAACACCCATAGCAGCAGGCAATCCGTATCCCATAGTTCCTAAGCCTGCACTTGACATCCAATGACGAGGTAAAACATTTAAAAACTGAGCTGCCCACATTTGATGTTGCCCAACATCAGTTGTAAAATATGCATCTTGAGCCAAATAACTAATAGTAGAAAGTATTTCTTGAGGTGATAAACTATTAACATGTTTAGGAATCAATAAAGGATATTGCTGCTTCCATATAGAAATTCTTTCTTTCCAAGATCTTGTTTGTTCTAATTGAGCATTACAACTCTCTGTTTTATTTACATAGTTTAAAATATCTGTAACCACTTGTTTTACATCTCCTACAATAGCTACTTGAGGAATTCGATTTTTACCAACCTCTGCAGGATCAATGTCAACATGAATAACTTGTGCATTACATGCAAATTCATCTAATTTTCCAGTAACTCTATCATCAAATCTTGCACCTAAAGCTATCAATAAGTCACATTCACTAACAGCAAAATTAGCATATGCAGTACCATGCATACCTAACATTCCTAATGATAATTCTTCTTGTTCATTAATAATACCTTTACCCATAAGAGTTGTTGTGACAGGTATTTGAAACAAAGAAGATAAGTGTTGGATAACTTCATGTGCACCCGCAATAATAGAACCACCACCAATATATAACAGAGGTTGACTAGATTGATTTAAAAGTTGAACAATTTTTGCAATTGGTTTACTTTTGGATGAGACAATAGGCTTACATCCAGGTAAACTAACCATACCTGGATCGACCGGTGTATACATAAATTTTTCTAATCCAACATCTTTAGGAATATCTATTAAAACCGGTCCAGGACGCCCATGTTGTGCAATATAAAAAGCTTCTGCAACAATTCTAGCCATGTTTCTTGGATCTCTAACTACATAAGAATGTTTTACAATAGGTAAAGTAATCCCAAAAATATCAACTTCTTGAAAAGCATCTGTGCCTATAAATGGTCTAGCTACCTGACCAGTAATTAAAACTAAAGGTACAGAATCCATTTGTGCTGTTGCAATACCAGATACAAGATTTGTTGCTCCAGGTCCTGATGTAGCAAAACATACACCTACTTGTCCAGTAGATCGAGCATACCCATCGGCTGCATGAGCAGCGCCTTGTTCATGTCTTGATAAAATATGAATGATTTTATTTTCTTTTTCCCAACGGTATAGTTCATCATATATAGGTAAGATTGCCCCACCAGGATAACCAAATATATGCTCAACTTTATGTCTTACTAAACTATCCATTAATGCAAAAGCACCTGTTACTTGATGAGATATATTAGACATATTTAATTTTTTGTTGTAGTTTTTATAAATTTTTAAATTAAAAAAATTTCGATTAATGTAATGAAGAAAACATTTAAAAGAAATAATGTTGTTTATATATAATATTATATGTGTTGAATTTTTAATAAAATTGTTTTTGTTTTTTTTTTATATTGTATTTAATCCTACCATTAGCTTTAACACTATATATAAAAGAATTATTAATAATATTAGTAATATAAGAAATAGAATATTATTTTTTTTATTTTTTAATAACTTAAAAATAGGGTAAAAAATTGTCAAGAAAAACCCCAATATCACTGAAATTAAAAATCTAGGGAATTTATTTATATTATTCCAAAAAGTATGCATATTATATTCTTGTATTAATTACTAATATTTAAGATAATTAAAAAATAAGTATTTCGCAAATTATAATTTAATTATCTATTAGGAGTTGTATGTTAAGTAATTCTGATCGTGTGCAAATATTAAGTGAATCATTACCATTTATACAAAAGTTTGCTGGCAAGATTTTTGTAATTAAGTATGGTGGTGCGGCTATGACAAATGGTCAATTAAAAAAGAAGGTAATAGATGATTTATTATTACTTTCATATATTGGTATCCGTCCTATATTAGTACATGGTGGTGGTCCAATGATTAATCATTGGTTAAAGAAAATTAATATTGAACCTAAATTTCATAATGGTATTAGAGTAACTGATAGAGATACCATGGAAGTTGTAGAAATGGTTTTAGTTGGGAAAGTTAATAAAGATTTAGTTACTTTATTAAATAAGAAATGCAGCGTTGCTATTGGTCTGTCAGGTCAAGATGGTAATTTGATAACAGCTTCACGTTTGTTTGATTCTCAAGATAATTTGATTGGTAAAGTAGATCGTATCAATGTAAAAATTTTACATTTATTATTGGATCAAGGGTATATACCTGTAATTGCCAGTGTAGCTAATGATGATTCAGGGCAAGCTTATAATATTAATGCAGATACAGTAGCTGGAGCAGTAGCATCATCTTTAAAAGCAGAAAAGTTAATCTTACTAACTGATACTGCTGGTATTATGTATGATACTAATGATATAAATACATTAATTAAAAGTTTAAGGGTAGATGAAATAGAAGAATTAATACAAAAAAAAATAATTTCAGGAGGTATGATACCAAAGGTAAAATGTGGTATTAAAGCTTTACAAGAAAATGTGAATTCAGTACATATTATTGATGGTAGAATTGAACATGCTATGTTATTAGAAATACTAACTTTAGATGGTATAGGTTCTATGTTATCTTTATAATAAGAAGTATTTTTTATGTATTTGTTTTTCTGTATTATGAATGTTATAATTATATCTAAATAGAGTGGGCTCAGTAGCTCAGTTGGTTAGAGCAGGGGACTCATAAGCCCAAGGTCGCAGGTTCAAATCCCGCCTGAGCTATTTAAGTTTTAGTACTTTATCTTATTGGTGGAGAGATGGCTGAGTGGTTGAAAGCGGCAGATTGCTAATCTGTTATATGGTTTGTTGCTATATCGAGGGTTCGAATCCCTTTCTCTCCTTATTTTTATTAAAACTTATTTATGAGTTTGACAATTGATATATTATTATGAGAATATATAATTGTATTTTTAACTAAGGGACTGTAGTTCAACTGGTTAGAGCACCGCCCTGTCACGGCGGAAGTTGCGGGTTCGAATCCCGTCAGTCCCGTAATTTACAGAACATTTAAGTACTTTTCAGGTACAGGTGTATACTCGTTGATGATTTGTCTAAATTCGTTACCATCGATAGTTTCTTTTTCAATCAGTATATCTACTAATCGATCAATGACAACTCTATTATCTTTTATTATTTGTATTGTTTGTGCATGACACTCATTGACGATTGTTTGTATTTGTTTATCTATTCTTATAGCAATTTCGTCAGAGTATTCAGATGCTGATCCCATTCCTCTACCAAGAAAAGGATTAGATTCTTCATTCTCTAATGATAAAGGTCCTATTTCAGACATACCAAATCTCGTTACCATTTGGCGTGCCATTGAAGTAACTTGTTGTAAGTCATTGCTAGCACCTGTTGTAACTTCAGCATCTCCGAAAACTACTTCTTCAGCTGCTCTTCCTCCTAATGCTCCCATAATTCTGGCTAGAATTTGAGATCTAGAAATTAAGCTTTGATCTTCTGCAGGCGTGAACCAAGTTAGCCCTCTAGCTTGTCCTCTTGGTATTAAAGTGACTTTTTGTACAGGGTCATGGTTTTTTAATAATGTTCCAACTATGGCGTGTCCAATTTCATGATATGCTATTAGTCGTTTGCTTTTACTATCAATTAAAGGTGTTCCTTCCATGCCTGCCACAACTCTATCTATTGAGTCATCAATTTCTTTTATTGTAATGTTTGCTCTCCTTTTTCTTGCTGCTAAAATAGCAGCTTCATTTAGTAGATTAGCAAGGTCAGCTCCAGAGAATCCAGGTGTTCGTCTGGCAATTGTAGAGAGTGATATATTTGGATCTAATTTTTTATTATTACTATGGACTTCTAATATAGCTAACCTTCCTTTGAAGTCAGGAACTTCAACACTAACCTGTCTATCAAATCTTCCAGGTCGTAATAACGCAGAATCTAGAATATCCGCACGATTAGTCGCTGCGATTACAATAATGCCTGTATTTCCTTCAAATCCATCCATTTCTGTTAAGAGCTGATTTAGTGTTTGCTCACGTTCATCATTCCCCCCTCCTATACCTGTTCCTCTTTGTCTACCAACAGCATCGATTTCGTCAATAAATACTATACATGGAGCATTGTCTTTAGCTTTTTTAAATAAATCTCTCACTCTTGATGCACCTACACCAACAAACATCTCTACAAATTCTGATCCTGAAATACTAAAGAATGGTACGTTTGCTTCGCCAGCAATTGCTTTTGCTAATAAAGTTTTTCCTGTACCAGGAGGACCTACCAATAAAACTCCTTTAGGTATTTGTGCTCCTACAGCAGTAAAATATTCAGGTTTTTTTAGAAATGTTACTACTTCTTCAAATTCTTCTTTAGCTTCATCTATTCCAGCAACATCATCAAACACTACACCTGTTTTGGCTTCCATTTGAAATAAGGCTTTGGATTTACCAAATGACATAGCTTGGCCAGGTCCTCCACTTGCATTATTCGATCTTCTAAATAGAAATCCTAGTCCACCAATCAGAAGTATAGGAAAGAATAAATTACCGATTAAGTTCCATAAAGCACCTGTATTTTTTGTAGGATGTGCGTCTATGTCAATATCTGCCTTTTTTAATTTATTTATTAGTTCAGGGGCACTTGTTGGTAATTCAACTCTAATTTTTTGTATTCTATTACCCAATTCTGGTCCTATTGCTTCAATAATTGCAGTATGTCCATTATCGTATATATCAACTTTTTTAACCCAACCCATATCTAAATATTCTAAGAAACGTCCGTATGTCATTCTTGAATTAGCTATGTTTGTATTTAGTTCATTAGTTGTTGGTGCTAAAAAACCTTGCCATAAAAAAAAACTTATTACAATTATGGGTAAAGACCATAACAAAATAATTCTCCATGATAGTTTCATTATTATTAAGCCTCATATTAATTAGTGATTAAATGCTGATTAGACTGAATTTATCATTCAGAGTACTTTAATAAATGTAACATCTTTAATATTTTATCGGCAACTATCTGTAGTGAAATTGTACTGTTGTTTACATAAGTTAATTTGAAAAATGTTTTTTAGTATTGTATTGATATATTAGTATCTAATAATACTCTTGTACAATATTGGTGGAAAATATTATGATTAAAAAAGGTTCTACTGTAAGAATTTTAAGAAAAGAATCTTACTGGTATAGAGATGTAGGAACTGTAATTAAAGTAGAGAATGATATAAGATATCCTATTTTAGTGAGATTTGTGAAAGAAACATATAGTGGTGTTAATACTAACAGTTTTGCAGAGGCTGAAGTGGAAGTAAGTGTAGTCTAAGGATTTTACTTAAGCATTATGTTATCATCATAATGCTTAGTATAGTTTTAATTTCCTAAAGTTGCCCAATCTACTTCAACATTTTCTAAAATTAGTGATGAGTTATATATCTGTAAAATAATTAATAAAAATAAAAAGAAAAGCAACATAAATATTGCCATAATAGGAGTTGTTCCCCATCCAGGAGCAACTTTGCCGTACTCAGAATTTAAGGGTCTTAGTATTTCACCTAGTCTAGTTCTTAATGCCATAATGAATTTATATATATTTATATTTTTTGATCTTTATAATATTATTATAGAAATAACTTAACTTTATTTGTATTTGATTTATGGAAATCGCAACAGTTCTTAGTATTTTTATTTCAAGTTTGCTGTTAGGTATTACAGCTTATTCTATTTATGCTTCATTTGGTCCTGTTGCAAAGGAATTAAGAGATCCTTTTGAGGAACATGAAGAATAGATGATTTAGTAAAAACCACTCCCATTGATTTATTGTAATATATTATGAGAGTGGTTATATATTATTTGATTTTAATTATATTTTTGAGTATTTATTTTGCTATTCTTGGTGGGTCTCTAAAAAATATTGCGAAAAAGATTACCATTAATGTTCCGACTAGCAAAAATACATATACTAGTGCCTCCATTCTTGTCTCCTAATATTTCATATTAATTTTCAATTTATACGATACCTTGTTTTTTACTACTGCGATCACCTAGTTTCTGGAAAGCACCAAATTCAACTTGCTCTGTTACTTCAGCACCAATTCCTGCAAATACATCTCTAAATATTGTTCTTGAACCATGCCATAGATGACCGAAGAAGAATATTAGGGCAAAATTTGCATGACCAAAAGTGAACCATCCTCTTGGGCTGCTTCTAAATACACCATCAGACTCTAAAGTTGTTCTATCGAATTCGAATACTTCGCCTAGCTGTGCTTTCCTAGCATATTTTTTTACACTAGGTGCATCAGTGAATACTTTATTATTTAGTTTGCCACCGTAAAAATTAACAGTAACACCTACTTGTTCAATGCTATATTTAGATTCAGCTCTTCTAAAAGGTATATCTGCTCTTATAATTCCGTCTTTGTCTACTAAGATAACAGGAAATGTTTCGAAAAATGCTGGCATTCTTCGAACAGTTAATTCTCTACCTTCTTTGTCTTGAAATATTGGGTGTCCTAACCATGCTTCTGCAATACCATCGCCTTTGTCCATTGGTCCAGCTCTAAATAAACCACCTTTGGCAGGGTTGTTACCAATGTAATCATAGAATGCTAATTTATCTGGAATTCTAGACCATGCTTCTTCAGGAGTTGCACCTTCTATTAGTGAATTTTCTACCCTTCGTTCTATTTCTTGTTGAAAATATCCACTATCCCATTGATATCTTGTGGGACCAAATAATTCTAGAGGTGTAGTTGCTGAACCATACCACATAGTTCCACATGTAATAAAAGCACTGAAAAAAACGGCAGATATACTACTTGATAATACAGTTTCAATATTACCCATTCTTAATGCTCTATATAATCTTTGTGGTGGTCGTACAGTTAAATGAAATAATCCTGCTAAGATCCCTACTGTTCCAGCTGCTATATGGTGAGAGGCTATACCGCTAGGATTAAACGGATTAAACCCATCTGGACCCCATGCTGGTGCTACAGGTTGAACTTTACCTGTTACACCATATGCATCTGATACCCATATACCAGGTCCAAATAGACCTGTGGCGTGGAAAGCACCAAATCCAAAACATAATAAGCTTGATAGTAATAAATGTATACCAAATATTTTTGGTAAATCTAATGCAGGTTCCCCTGTTCTAGGATCTCTAAATAGTTCTAAGTCCCAATATACCCAATGCCATATAGATGCTAAGAAAAGCATACCAGATAAGACGATATGTGTTATGGCAACTCCTTCGAAGCTCCATAGACCAGGATTTGAGACACTTTCTCCAGTAATACTCCATCCTCCCCAAGAATCTGTGACACCTAGTCTTGCCATAAAAGGCATGACAAACATGCCTTGACGCCACATAGGGTTTAATACTGGATCAGATGGATCAAAAACAGCTAATTCATATAATGCCATTGAACCTGCCCAACCAGCTACTAAAGCTGTATGCATTAAATGTACAGAAATTAGACGTCCTGGATCATTTAAAACAACTGTATGTACGCGATACCATGGTAGTCCCATTGAACTACATGCCTCCTATCACAACTAATTAATATTATGCCTTTCTTACTTTTTATTTGTTTTTTGTATGAAAGTTTGTTTCATATTCAATTATTATAGCATTCTTATTCTATTTAGAGTAATATCATTTTATTCAAATTTATAAGATATGAGTTTTTTGACAATTGCAAAGCTGATGAGATCTATGCAGATAAGTATAGTTATACTTTCACTAAAGTTTAAATTACACCATACTGTTTTCATAACTATAATGTCGTGGTACCATATGTTATTCAGCATGACATATCGAATATTTTCTATAGCATATGTCATTGGATTCAAGCTAGCAATAATTTGAAGCCAATAAGGCATAAAAGATAAAGGAGCTAGTGCTGTGCTTGAAAATAATATTGGTAAGTTAATAATGAGTATAAAGGCTAAGAATTCTATATGGCCTGGTAATGTACAAGCGAGATAAATACTAAGACTTGATATACTGAGTGCAATTAAAAAAGTAATAAAAAAGATGAAAGGTATATGATTATTATATTGAATGTTTTTAAATAATATTTTGTTACACAAGATTATTGTGCATGTTTGTGCAAGTGTTATTAAAAGATTAAAAATAATAGATGAAAGAAGTAATGAATCTCTAGATATCATTGGAGCAATTAATAGTCTATTGAGAAAGCCAAATTCTCGATCAAAAATCAAAGGTAAGCCAGCATTGATAGATCCTGTAAAAGCTGTAAAGATAATGATCCCAGGGCTTAAAAATATATTATATTGTATGTTTGATGTTAAAAGTCCTACAGGTGCGTTTTGAAATAAAGCACCGAATAAAATAAGCCATAATAGAGGTTGTATAAGACCAGCAATAAAAGTAGACGGTCTTCTTTTTACTTGAATAATCAGACGTTTTATTAAAGCTTCAGTTTCTTTATAGAGTAATCTGGTATTAGTTTCTCGGGATATTTTATCTTTGGGTTTAAGTATAAAGTTATTTAAGGTGTTTATCATTATATTAACTTTGTAAATTTATTTGAAAAATCTTAGGCTCTTTTTTATGTATTTTTAGTATATTATGTTGACTTTGTCTAAGTATATTATATATAACATTATATTGTATGTTTGAATATTGAATAAGTAGAATCTGGTTTTATAGATCTATATAGTATTTCAGTTATATTGTATTATGGAGGATAGTAATGGCAACTTATAAAGTTACTCTAAAAATGCCTGATGATCAAGTGCAAGTTATAGATTGTCCAGATGAAGATTATATATTGAATGCTGCATCTGATGCAGGTATAGATTTACCATACTCTTGTCAATCAGGTTCTTGTTCAACATGTGCAGGAAAAGTAGAAGAAGGTGAAGTTGATTCAACAGATCAAAACTTTTTAGATGATGAGCTTGTAGATGATGGTTGGATTTTAACATGTGTTACTTATGCTAAGAGTGATTGCGTAGTTGTTACACATCAAGAGGATAATCTTTATTAATTAATGATTTATTGAAAAATGAGAATATATATTAATATATTCTCATTTTTTTTTAAAGTTTTACTTCTATGTCTACTCCTGCAGGTATATTGAGTTTCATTAATGAATCAATAGTGTGAGATGATGGTTCATATATATCAATTATTTTACTATGTGACTTGATTTCGAAATGTTCTCTTGAGTCTTTATCTACGTGCGGAGATCTTAGAACACAATAGATTTTTCGCTTGGTTGGTAAGGGAATAGGTCCGATAGCTTTTGCTTCAGTGCGGTCAGCTGTATCAATAATTTTATTGCAAGATGCATTTAATAATTTGGGGTCGTATGATTTTAATTTAATTCGGATTTTATCTTGTAAAGAAATTGTCATATATTTAATCTATTGTTGATGCTAGTATTTAATTACTCAAGAATTTTAGAAACAACACCAGCTCCTACTGTTCTTCCTCCTTCACGAATAGCAAATCGCATACCTTGTTCAATAGCAATAGGGTTAATTAATTCAGCACTCATTTTTATACGGTCTCCAGGCATTACCATTTCTGCTTCAGAGCCATCATCAGCAGTAAATTGTGTAATTGTTCCTGTGACATCTGTAGTTCTAACATAGAATTGTGGTCTATATCCTGAAAAAAATGGTGTATGACGCCCACCTTCTTCTTTAGTTAAAATATATACTTCCGCTTCAAATTGTGTATGTGGTGTAATTGTACCTGGTTGTGCTAGTACCATTCCTCTTTCAATATCTTTTTTTTGTACTCCTCGAAGTAAAATGCCTATATTATCACCTGCCATTCCTTCGTCTAGAGTTTTCTGGAACATTTCTAGGCCTGTAATTGTTGTTGTTGTGGTATCTTTTAATCCTACAATTTCAATTGTGTCTCCTACTTTAATAATACCTCTTTCAATTCTACCTGTTGCTACTGTACCTCTTCCAGTAATAGAGAAAACATCTTCTACGGCCATTAAAAATGTTTTTTCCACATCTCTTTCAGGTGTTGGAATATAAGCATCAACAGCATCCATTAATGAATGAATCTTATCGACCCAATCATTTTCTCCTCTTTTGGTATCAGCTTTTTTAGTAACTTGTTCCAGGGCTAGTAAAGCAGAACCAGCTACACATGGTATATCTTCACCAGGGAAATCGTATTGAGTTAATAATTCTCTTACTTCTAAGTCTACTAATTCAAGTAATTCTTCATCATCTACTTGGTCTTCTTTATTTAAGAAAACGACAATATTAGGTACACCTACTTGTTTAGCTAATAATATATGTTCTCTAGTTTGCGGCATAGGACCATCAGCAGCAGAGACAACTAAGATAGCACCATCCATTTGAGCAGCCCCAGTAATCATATTTTTTACATAATCAGCATGTCCAGGGCAGTCAACATGTGCATAATGTCGATTATCAGTTTCATATTCTACATGAGCTGTATTAATAGTAATACCTCTTGCTTTCTCTTCTGGTGCTGCATCAATTTCATCAAATTTTTTGGCTTTAGTTTCGCTTGATGCTGCTAAAGTTGCTGATATAGCGGCTGTTAGTGTTGTTTTGCCATGGTCTACATGTCCAATTGTACCAATGTTTACATGTGGTTTGTTTCTTTCAAATTTTTCTCTTGCCATAATTTAATTATTTCCTTGAAAAATAAAAATATTAATAACGATAATGAGCAAATGCTTTATTGGCTTCTGCCATTTTATGTGTTTCTTCTCTTTTTCGAATAGTGTTTCCGCTATCGTTTGATGCGTCTATTATTTCGTTAGCTAGTTTAATAGCCATATTTTTACCCGATTTTTCTGATGCATATTTTGTAATCCATCTTAGTGCAAGATTTGTACCTCTATATGCTCTTACTTCAATTGGAACTTGGTATGTTGACCCTCCTACTCTTCTTGCTTTTACTTCTACTAAAGGGGTTGCATTACGTATAGCTTTTTCTAATATTTGTAAAGGGTCATGATTTGTTTTATATTTTACAATATCTAATGCTTCGTATATAATTTTTCTTGCTAGATCTTTTTTACCATGCTTTAGTATGCGTACTGTTAGCATACTAATAAGTTTACTATTGTATAGAGGATCAGGTATAATTACTCTTTTTTTGGCTTTGTTACGACGAGACATATAATTAATTTAGTAAAAATATTGTGATTTTTTTATGCTTTTGGTTTTTTTGTACCATATTTAGATCTACTATTATATCTATCTTTAACTCCGACAGAATCTAATGTTCCTCTAACAATATGATATCTAACTCCTGGCAAGTCTTTAACACGTCCTCCTCTTATCAGTACTACAGAGTGTTCTTGAATGTTATGTCCTATTCCAGGAATATATGCTGTTACTTCAAAGCCAGATGTTAGTCTAACTCTAGCAACTTTTCTTAGGGCTGAATTAGGTTTTTTAGGTGTAGTTGTATATACTCTAACACATACTCCTCTTCTTTGTGGACAAGCTTTAAGTGCAGGAGATTTAGTCTTTTTATGCGATTTTTTTCTTTCGGATCTTACTAATTGTTGAATTGTTGGCATAAATGATATATGGTTCTATTCATATTATTGAATATCTTTTATATTATAAATATTGTGTGTGGGCCTGTCAAACCTTTTATGTTGTCGTGTATAATTTCTGTTTATATACTTATTTGTTTTCGTTATTATTTATTTTATATTTACGCATAAATCTTTCAACTCTTCCTTCAGTATCAATAATTCTTTGAGATCCTGTGAAAAATGGATGATTTCCAGACCAGATATCTATGTGTAATTCTGGTTTTGTAGAACCAATAGTCATAATATGTTGGCCATCACAATATACTTTAGATTCTGGAAACCATTCAGGGTGAATATTTTTTTTTGGCATGATATTTTATTTAATATTTATATTATCGTTTTGAATATTGTGGTGCTTTTCTTGCTTTTCTTAATCCATATTTTTTTCTCTCTTTTACTCTTGCATCTCGAGTAAGAAATCCTTCTGATTTTAAAGCTATACGGTTTTCTGGATTAACTTTGCATAATGCTCTTGCTATTCCTAATCTAATAGCATCTGCTTGACCTGTTAGTCCGCCACCTTCAGTATTGACATAAATATCATATTCATGAATCAATCCTAATATTTTTAATGGTGCATATGATATTCTTAAATAGTTGGGACTAAATTGTAAATATGATTCTCCAGGTAAACCATTAATAGTTAATTTGCCTGATCCCGGTGTTAACCGAACTCTAGCAATAGATGTTTTTCGTCTCCCAGTTCCTGAGTAGATTACGGTTGGATGGTTTGATAAATTATTCATTTATATACAGAGTTTTTAATATATAGATAAAGTTGTAGGATTTTGCGCAATATGTGGGTGATGATTGTCAGAATAAATTTTTAATTTACGAAATAATGTGTCTCCTAGAGGACCTTTTGGTAGCATTCCTTTTATTGATTTTTCTAGAATTCTATTAGGAATTCTAGATTGCAGTTCTTCGAAGGTTTCTGTTTTTAGACCTCCAGGGCGTCCAGAATGTCTTCTATATATTTTTTGTTGTTTTTTTTGTCCAGTTACATTTATATATTTGGCATTTGTAATGATGATACGTGATGAATTTTCTAGATATGCTGTATATGTTAGGTTAACTTTTCCAGTTAAAATTTTAGCAATTTGTGTACTTAATCTCCCTAGAGTTTGATTTTTTGCATCAATTAAATACCATTGATCGCTTTGCTTGTTAGGTATATATGTTTTATTCATTATTATTGTTTCGTTAATTTATTAAGTCTTATTTAATATAAATTATGTGTTTGACTTTATATGTTTGTCTTTTGTCAGGCTAATACCTAACCTTTCATTTAATGCTTCTATTACTTCTTCAGCAGATTTTTGACCAAAGTTTTTTATTTCCAAAAGTTCTTCTTGTGAGTAGTCAAGTAAATCAGAAATAGAATGGATTTGTGCTCTTTTTAAACAATTATATGCACGCACTGATAATTGTAATTCTTCAATTAAAATTTGGTTTATTTGTTGTTCATCTTTTGCAATATCATGGTTAGCAGGTTTAAAATTTATATTAGTGAGTGGATGAAATAAATTTGTTAATACATGAGCTCCTTGACTAATTGCTTCTTGTGGAGATAGACTACCATTGGTCCATATTTCAAGAGAAAGTTTTTCTTGAATTAAGGTTGGTGTAATTCTTTTTTCTTCTACTATGTAGTTAAATTTTTTAGCAGGCATGAATATAGCATCTATTTGTAAGAAGTCTATTGATTTTTTATCTATTCCTTTATCAATAAGTCTATATCCATTTCCCTGCTCAATTCGAAATTCCATTTCAAAAATTGTATTGTTACATATAGTTGCAATATATTGTTTTGGATCTACAACTTCAATTTCAGGAGGTAGGTCAAATAAACCAGTAGTTACAATGGCAGGTCCTTGTATTCGAATTCTACCTATTTGGGGTTCTTTCGTATAGCTTTTTAAAACGACTTCTTTAAGATTAAGTAAAATTTCTAAAACATCTTCTCTTACTCCTGTTATGGTAGAAAACTCATGGTTTATGCCTGCTATTCTAACAGCCACAATTGCGGTTCCTGTTAAGTCGGCTAGTATAGTTCTGCGTAAAGAATTACCTACAGTTATACCTTGTCCTTGTTTTAAAGGTTCTAAAATAAAGTGGCCGTATTGTTCACGGGCTCCTTCAATTTTTGACTCTATGCATTCTATTTGAAAATGAGTCATTAACGAAAGTTCCTTTTTAGATAGATATAATAAATTGACTATTAAATACTGTCATTAAACTCGTCTTTTCTTGGGAGGTCTACATCCGTTGTGTGGGACAGGTGTAATGTCTTTAATCAAGGTTATTTCTATACCGGTTGCTTGTAGAGCTCTTATAGCTGTTTCTCGCCCAGCTCCAGGTCCGTTTACCATTACTTCTGTTTGTCTTAATCCATTATCTAATGCTTGTCTAGCAGCTTTTTCTGCTGCTGTTTGAGCAGCAAATGGTGTGCCTTTTTTAGCGCCTTTGAAGCCACTAGCTCCAGATGAGCACCAAGCGATAGTTTCACCTGTTAAGTCAGTAATGGTAATAATTGTATTATTGAATGTTGATTTTATGTGTGCAATACCATTGATGATATTTTTTTTATTTTTACTCTTAGATTTTTTTAATTGTCTTGCCATGAATTTAAGATATAAGAAATTAAGACGTTAATTATTTTCGTGGTGCTTTTTTCTTACCAGCCATTGTTTTCTTAGTTCCCCTTCTTGTCCTCGCATTAGTTCGAGTTCTTTGTCCTCTTAAGGGTAAACCATTTCTATGTCTTCTACCTCGATACGAACTTATTTCCATTAATCTTTTAATGTTCATTGATTCGAGTCTTTTTAGATCACCTTCAAGTTGGTATTGATTGTTTAGAATATTACGTATTAGAATTACTTGTTCATCATTTAGATCATAAACTTTAGTATTTGGATTTATCGATGCTTTTATTAATATTTCTTGAGCTCGTGATAGACCTATGCCATAAATATATGTTAATCCAATTTCTATTCTTTTGTTTCTAGGTAGATCGACGCCAGCTATTCTAGTCATAAATGATCATTTCCTATAGTTTCATTATTGATAGTATGATAATATTTTATCCTTGTCTTTGTTTATGTTTTGGGTTATTACAAATAACCATTACACGCCCGTGTCTTCGTATGATTCTACATTTGTCACACATTTTTTTTACTGATGGTCTAACTTTCATAATGTTTTTTTATTATATTTTTATATCTATAATATAAGAGATTAGTAATTATTTATTTTTATTCAATCATATTATCATATTGTTGAGATATTATATATGTTTGTATTTGTTTTGCTGTATCTATAGCTACTCCAACTAATATTAATAGTGATGTTGCACCTAATCCTTTAAAAAAAGGTATATGTGTTATAGTAGATATAGCAGATGGTACTAAAGCAATGACAAATAAGAAGATAGCACCAAGAAATGTTAATTTATCTAAGATTTTTTTTAGATATCGTGTTGTATCTATACCTGGTCTGATACTTGGAATACTAGCACCCATTTTGTTCAGGTTTTTTGATATATCTTTTGGATTTAAGACTAGTGATGCATAGAAATAACTAAAAAGAATAATAAGACTTCCATACAAAGGTATATACAAGATACCATTTGGTAGAAATAGATTAAATATTAATTTCAAGTTATAATAGTTAGATATTTGAGATAAGTAGGATGGTAGTGCCATTGTTGCAGATGCAAAAATTATAGGCATTACACCTCCTTGATTAATTTTTAAAGGTATATAACTTTGTGGATTGAGTTCACTGATTTTTCCTAATTGTTTAGTTGAAATTATTTTTATTTTTCTTTGACCTTCTTGAACTAATACTGTAATTAAAAGCATTATGATGAAGAGTATAATTAATAAAATAATTTTGAAAATGATATCTGGGTTTGTTATATCAACACTATAGTTATTAAAATTTTTAGGAATACCTGAAATAATATTTTGAAAGATTAAAATCGATGCTCCATTGCCAATACCATTTTGTGTAATTATTTCAGAGAACCACATTATAATAATTGAACCTGTTGTTAATGTAAGTATACAATCAATTATAAAACTATAATTCCAGTTAAATACGTAAGGTTTAATCCAAAGTGATATTGCTGTACTTTGTATTAATGCCCATCCCAATGTTAAATATCTTGTGAGTTGTGTAACTTTTTGTCTTCCACTTTCTCCTTCTTCTTTCTGTAAATTTTCAAGTTTGGGTATTACTTTTGTTAGTAATTGCATGATAATTGAAGCATTGATATAAGGAACAATACCTAATGCAAATATGCCTATTGTAGAAAAACCTCCACCAGAGAAGATATTTAAAAAATTTATTAAGTTATTGTTTCCTGTACTATTATAGAATGTTTCATGATCTATACCTGGTATAGGTATGAAAATCCCTAATCGGCTTGTAATTAAAATTATAAGAGTAATTAAAACTTTTTGTTTTAATTGATTTTTTATTTTCATATTATCAGTATTTTTAAAGTGCTAAATGCATTAGACACTAGTATATTTTAAGTATTATGTTTATATTATTTGATTTACTTTGTTAAGTAGTATAAAGAGATGTAATATCTATATCACGGTTTTGTGCAGTTTGCTTGAAAGTTTTTAAGTTATTTAATGCGTTTAAGGCAGCACGTGCGTTATTTAGCGTATTGTTAGAACCTAATTGTTTAGCTAAGATGTTTTTGACTCCGGCAAGTTCTAAAACTGTTCTCACAGATCCTCCAGCAATTACTCCTGAGCCAGGTGCTGAAGGTCGGATCATAACTTTGGCTGCACCTGAAATACCTTGCATTGGGTGGGGTATTGAATTTGTATGGGTTAATGGTATATTTATGAGGTGTTTTTTTGCATCTGTTACGCCTTTTTTTACAGCTCCTATTACATCACTTGCTTTTCCTACACCTACTCCGATTTGTCCTTTCTCGTTACCAACAACTAATATAGCTCTAAAGCTTAGTTTTTTACCTCCTTTAACTACTTTAGTTACTCTTCTTACTTGTACAACTCTTTCTTCCCAAATAGTTTCTTGTTCTTTACTTTTTATATTCTTTTTTTTATTTATCATTCTTATGTGTATACTTATGTAAATAATTAAAAATTAATACCAGCTTGTCTGGCAGCTTCTGCTAATGCTTTAATTCTTCCATGATATAATCGTTTACCTCTATCAAAGACAACTTGCTTTATACCTTGGTTAATAGCTTGAGTACCTATATCATTTCCTACTATTTGGGATGCCTCACATGTGGATGAGCAATGTATTTGCATTTTAATTTTATTAGATAAACTTGAACTACTGGCAAGTATTTTTTTATTGATATCATCTATGATTTGTGCGTAAATATGTTTATTAGAGCGAAATACATATAAGCGAGGACGCTCCAAGGTACCTTTTAGTTTTTTGATCATTGTTAAATATATGTAATAATGAGATAGTTTTATTTTCCAGCTTTACCAACTTTACGTTTTACTATTTCTTCAACATATCGAATACCTTTACCTTTATATGGTTCAGGTGGTCTGATTTGTCTTATTTTTGCAGCTATTTGACCTACCAGTTCTTTATTGATTCCTGATACAATGATATTTGTATTATTTTCTACTTTTATAAATATTTGTTCAGGTGGGTTTATAATAACTGGATGGCTATAACCAACATTTAAAATTAGATTATTACCATCTGTTTGAGCTCGATAGCCTACACCTTGTATTTCTAGTTTTTTATTAAACCCTTGTGATACTCCAATAACCATATTATTTACAAGAGTTCTAGATAACCCATATTGAATTTGAGATTCTTTACTTTGATTAACTTTTTGTAGTAGTAACGTATTATTGACGTTCTTAATTGTAATTAATGGAGACAATTTATATGAGAGCTCTCCTTTGGGTCCTTGAACGGATATAACAGAATTATTAATTATTGTATTTACTGTATCTGGTAATACGATAGTTTTTTTACCGATTCGAGACATAAATATTTCCTATAAAGTTTTTATTTTATATTGATTTTTTAGTTGATTTACCAGACGTAGCATAAAACTTCTCCGCCTAATCCATAATGACGAGCTTGTCGGTCAGTCATAACCCCTTTAGATGTTGAGATAATGGCAATACCTATTCCTCCAAGTACTCTGGGTAAGTCTTTATGATTTGCATATACTCTTAATCCTGGCTTGCTAATTCTTTTTAATGCTGTTATTACAGGCTTTTTATTTTTGCCTTTATATTTTAATGATATTAACAGATAAGTTTTTAAATTTTCGTTGATCTCCTCAAAATTATATATAAATCCTTCTTCTCGTAATACTTTTATGATATTTCTAGTTATTTTTGTTGCTGGTACTTGAACAATCTGATGTTTTGCTAGATTTGCATTACGAATACGTGTTAACATATCTGCAATTGTATCATTAACCACTTTATTACCTCATTATATGTTATTGATATATGTATATTATTTATGAAAAGGCATGCCAAAACCTTTTAATAGCTCTAGACTTTCGTTATCATTTTTTGCTGTCGTTACAATTGCAATATCTATACCTCTAATTTTATCAATACTGTCATATTCAATTTCAGGAAATATGAGTTGTTCTTTTAATCCTAGGTTATAGTTACCACGACCATCAAAATTTTGAGGGTTAATACCTCGAAAGTCTCTAATTCTAGGTAGTGATAGATTAATTAATTTACTGAGAAAATCATACATTTTTTGTTTTCTGAGTGTCACACACAATCCAATCGGTACATTTTCTCTAATTTTAAATCCAGCTATAGACTTTTTTGCTCGAGTAACGATAGGTTTTTGTCCTGTTATTAATATGAATTCTGTTATACTGTTATCTAGTGCTTTTGCATTTTGTGAAGCTTCACCAAGTCCTCGATTAATTGTTATTTTAGTTAATTTTGGTATTTCATGTATATTTGTATATTTAAACTTATTTGTCAGATCGTTACAAATTTGATTTTTATATATTTCTTGTAATGAATTGCTGTTCATAGAATTATTGTATAATTTCACGTGTTTTTATTAGAATTCTTTGCTTTTTACCTTGACTATTTTTTATCATTTGATAACGACTAGCAATTTGTTTCTCTTGACTATAAAGCATGACATTAGAGCTGTGTATAGCAGCTTCAATTTTGATTATTTGGCCAACTTCGCCTTCTTGTTTTGGTCTGAGATGTTTAGTTTTAATATTTATATTTTTGATAAGTACTTGATTTGTTTTTGTTAAAATTTTTTCAATTTGTCCAATTTTGCCTTTATCTTTACCAGCGATAATTTTAACAACATCACCTTGTTTTACGTGGATTTTATTTTTGTGTTTTGTGTTTTTATTCATTATACGACTTCTGGAGCTAATGATATAATTTTTGGAAAATTTTTATCCCTTAATTCTCTTGCAATGGGTCCAAATACTCTTGTACCTTTTGGATTATTTTCTTGATTAATAATGACAGCTGCGTTATCATCAAATCTAATGTTCATACCATCAGATCTTCTTAGTGTTTTTTTTGTTCTAACGATGACAGCTCTCACTACATCAGATCTTTTGATAGGCATATTTGGCGATGCATCTTTAACAACTCCGATAATAATATCTCCTATATTAGCATAAGAAGGATTACTACTACCTAGTACTCTTATGCACATAATTTTCCTAGCACCGCTATTATCAGCAATATTTAAGTAGCTCTGAGTTTGTATCATATATTTTTTGTTATTTTATTTTATTATTTTATTAACTAGAATCCAGTGTTTATTTTTGCTTAATGGTCGTGTTTCTCGAATTCTGACTTTGTCTCCTATTTTGCATATATTGTTTTCATCATGTGCATAATATTTATTTGTTTTAGACATAATTTTATTATATTTTTTGTGTGCTACTTTGGTTGTGACAGATACTGTAATTGTTTTATGCATTTTATTACTAATTACTGTTCCAATAGTTTCTTTGATAGGCATTATATTTTAGTTTATATTTTTGCGTTGTGTTTCTAAAGTTAAAAGCTGTGCTAATTGGTGTTTTTTGTGTTTAAAAAGGTGTGATTTAAGATTTTGTCTAGTTGCTTGTTTTAATTTGAGGTTTAAAAGTTCTTTTTTTAAATCCAGAATTTTGATTGCTATTTCTGAATCTTTTAAATTTTCTATACTTTGTATTTTTGGTAAAACCATTGTTAGTATGTTTATTATTTAGTAATAAATTTAGTTTTTATGGGTAATTTGTAAGATGCTAGTTTCATAGCTTGTTGTGCTATATGTTTAGGCACGCCTGTGATTTCAAATAATATATGGCCTGGCTTGATTACAGCAACCCAGTATTCAGGTGCTCCTTTACCAGCTCCCATTCTTGTTTCAGCAGGTCTTGCTGTTATAGGTTTGTCTGGAAAAACTCTAATCCATAATTTACCACCTCTTTTAACATATCTAGTAATAGTACGTCTTGTTGCTTCTATTTGTCTCGATGTTAACCATGTGGGTTCTAAAGCTTGCAATGCATGATCTCCAAATGCAATTTTATTACCTTTACTAGCTACTCCTTTCATACGTCCACGATGTTGTTTTCTAAATTTTGTTTTTTTAGGGCTTAGCATTATGTAATTGTTTTTCTATGAATTATAAATAATTGTCTATGATATTAGCTTTAGGTAATTTTTCTCCTTTAAAAAGCCACACTTTGACACCTAAAATACCATATATAGTATTAGCTGTTTTATATGAATAATCTATATTAGCTCTAAGGGTTTGTAAAGGAACTCGTCCTTCTCTAACCCATTCACTACGAGCAATTTCAGCTCCATTTAGTCTACCAGAAACTTGTATTTTTATACCTTCAATATTTGCTTTCTGTGCGCGTTGTATACCCTGTCTAACGGCACGGCGAAAGGCTATTCTTTTTTCTAGTTGTTGTGTAATAAATTCTGCAATTAGTGTAGCATGTGTATCAGGATCCGTTATTTCTATAATATTAATTCTGAGTTTGATATTAGAATTTATTCGAGACATTAAATTTTTTCTTAATGTATCAATACCAGATCCCATTCTTCCTAAAATAATTCCAGGTCTTGCTGTTTCTATTTCAATTTCTGTTTGGTCAACCTTGCGGTGTATTTTTATATTTGCAATGTTAGCATTATTTAATTGGTTAGCAATGTATGATCTAATAATATAGTCTTCTTGTAAGAAGTTAGGATATTGTGTTTTGTTAGCAAACCAAAATGATTTATGTTGTTGTGTAATTCCTATTCTAAATCCTAAAGGATGTGTTTTTTGTCCCATTGTTTTATTTAAGTTGTTGTTTTAGATACATAATATAAAATTTATCCTATAGTTATTGTGATATGGCATGTAGGTTTATGTATAGGAAATGCTCTACCTTGTGCTCGAGGTTGAAATCTTTTTAATCTTGGTCCTTCGTCTGCAAATGCTTGTTTTATAACTAAGTCATGTTTTTGTAAGCCATTATTATTTACTGCATTACTAGCAGCTGATTCTAATATTTTTTTTATAATTTTACATGGTTTATAAGGCATAAATTCAAGAATAAGTATCGCTTCTTGATAATTTTTACCTCTGATTTGAGTTAGTATTCTACGTACCTTATTTGGTGATAAACGTAAATATTTGCACACAGCTTGAATTTTTGGGGTTTGTATGTCTTTGCTCATAATAATATTTTTTATCTTCTCGCTTTTCTGTCACTTTTTATATGACTTCTAAATGTTCTTGTCGGTACAAATTCTCCTAATTTATGGCCTACCATTTGATCAGAAATAAAAATAGGAAAATGTTGTTTGCCATTATATATTGCAATTGTATGACCTACCATATTAGGAATTATAGTAGATGATCTTGACCATGTTTTAATTGTTTCTTTTTGATTAAGGGTGTTTAGTTTTTCTATTTTTTCAAGTAGTTTAGCTTCTATATATGGGCCTTTGTATAAAGATCTTGACATTTTTAATTTGATATTTTATTTATTTGCGATGACGTAGAATGTAACTATTACTATATTTTTTTGGATTACGTGTTTTTATTCCTAATGCTGGTTTTCCCCATGGGGTTAATGGTTGAGGTTTTCCTATTGGAGAGCGACCTTCGCCCCCTCCGTGTGGATGGTCTACAGGGTTCATTACAACTCCTCTAACTTTTGGTTTTTTACCTAGCCATCTATTTCTACCTGCTTTACCTATAGTTATATTGCTTGCTTCAATGTTGCCAACTTGTCCGATTGTTGCATAGCAGTCTTTATGTATCATTCTAACTTCACTAGAAGGTAATTTTAATGTTACAAAATTACCTTCTTTGGCTACTATTTGTGCATATGTGCCCGCAGATCTTACAATTTGGCCACCTTTACCAGATGTTAGTTCAATATTATGTACAGCTGTTCCTAATGGAATTTTAGATAATGGTAATGCATTACCAATTTCAATAGGAGCATTTATGCCAGCACTTATACTATCACCTACTTTTAATGATCTTGGATGTAGGATGTATTTCTTGTCTCCATCGATATAATGTATTAATGCAATTCTTGCGTTTCTATTTGGATCATATTCAATGCTATACACTTTACCTACAATTTGATGTTTTTGTCTTTTGAAATCAATTAATCTATATCGTTTTTTATGGCCACCTCCTCTGTGTCTTGAGGTAATAATTCCTCTATTGTTGTGTCCTTTTGAACGGTGATTTTTAGTTATTAGTGATTTTTCAGGTTTACTTTTAGTGATTTCATTAAAAGTTGATACAGTTCTGTTTCTTGTTCCAGGAGTGTATGCTTTATATAAGCGAATAGCCATATGTCTAGTTAATCTTCTGAGAATAAGTTAATAGTTTCGTTATCTTTCAATGTAATAATAGCTTTTTTATAATTAGGTTTATTCCCAATAAATTTGCCTACAGTTCTTTTTTGCTTGGGTTGATTACAGGTATTAATGCTTTTTACTTTTACATTGAATAAGTATTCAATAGCTTGTTTAATATTTACTTTATTTGCTGTTTTATTTACAGCAAAACAATATTGATTGTCTTCAAGAAGTTTTGTAGTTTTATCAGTAATAATAGGGTATTTAATTAAATCTAATAACTTTCTTTCTTGGATCTCAAGCATTATACACCTCATTTATTTTATTTAATGCATCTAATGTGATAATTAATTTATTGGCTTTTAATAGTGCTATAATATTAAGTTGATCAGCGGTTATTAGTTCAATATTATATAAATTTCTAAGAGATTTATATAAATTGATATTTTTATGTAATACAATAATTAAAACTTTATCATTTTTCTTTATATTTAAAGTAAGTATTTTATTTAATACAGTTTTAGTATGTGGTTTTTGCAGGTTATTGCAAAACTTATCTACTATAGTGGTATTTTTTGATTTATTGTATAAGAGTGTTCTTAATGCTAATTGTTTTTCTTTTTTATTAATTTTTTTTGTATATTCTTTAGTCTTTGGTCCAAAAGTGACTCCTCCTCCATTCCATAAAGGCGATCTAATAGATCCTACTCTTGCTCTACCTGTTCCTTTTTGTTTCCATGGTTTTTTCCCTCCTCCCCTTACTTCACTTCTAGTTTTCGTATGAGCATTACCTTGTCTTTTTTTATGTAATTGTGTTACTAATGCACGATGTATAATGTACATATTAGTATTTTCACTGATTATTAAAGTCAAAGTTTTAGTATTTTCTTGTATCCCTTGTTCTGTATATAAGGGGTATTGAATTTGTTTTGTAGTAACCATATGTTATTTTTTATTAATACTTACGATGCTTCCATTTTTACCTGGTATAGATCCTCTTACTAGGATTATGTTATCTTCTGTGTGAATATCAATAATTAGAAGATTTTTAATTGTTACTTTTTGACTACCCATTCGACCGGCCATCTTTTTACCTGGAAAAACTCTTCCTGGTGTTGTTCCAGCCCCAATTGAACCAGGTTGTCTATGGTTTTTTGATCCATGTGACATAGGTCCTCGGCTAAAGTGATGTCGTTTTTGATATCCTGTAAAGCCTTTACCGATACTAGTTCCAGATATATTTACTGTATTTCCTATTTTGAATCGATCAATAGTTACATTTTGTCCAATGTTTAGATTATTTAATGAAGTGACTCTATATTCATGTAAGTATTTAAATGTAGGTGCTCCGGATTTTTTTAGGTGTCCTATTTGTGCTTTAGTTAGTAATTTAGGTCTAACTTCTTTATAGCCTATTTGTACTGCTTGATATCCATCATTATCTATGTTTTTGATTTGTGTAATCATGCAGGGTCCAACAGTTAAGACTGTTACTGGTATTGCAGTTCCTTGATCATCAAAAATTTGGGTCATTCCAATTTTTGTGCCTAATAGACCTATTGACATTCTAAGTTTATCTCCATAGTATGAGAGATTATTGCGCACAAGCTTTGTATTTTTGTTATTTTATAGATATCTATTATCTTTCAATTTAATATAATTTTCAAGTACTGTATGTATTTAATATGATTTAGATATATTACGGAAATCACTCCTTTTTTATTTCTTTTAT